TCGGTATTTTTTTCTATGGTTCCTATGTAGGTTTAGGTTCATCGTTATAATGTCACGAGACTCCTGTTTTCAGAAAAGTTTATTCTGAAAAACACTTAATTTTGATTGTTGAAAGCACAATAAAACTTTCTGTCAAAGGAGTTATTATTACACTAGATCGGTTTAATTCCGATCAGTGAAATTTGGATTAAATTGACTTTTTTCCCAGGCCGCTTAGTTTTAAAGTAAAGGTGTAGTTCCCGCCCTAAAAACGCAGCTTTCCCAAATTGCGTCAATTTGGGAAGGAGATAACTTTAATTTTGGGAAAAAATTGAAAATAATGTTTTTTCTAAATGTCTTTACTTTGAAAATTAGAAAGAGTATACTTGAAAAAGAGAAAGTCAAACTAATAAAGTAGATAGAGCTGCTGTGGTGAAATAGGTATACACAAAGCTTTCAAAAAGCTTCGACTTCATGTCTTATCGGTTCGAGTCCGATCAGCAGCAAATCAGTTTGGTGGCTTCTGTTGCAACAAAACGAGGGCGTTATCTAAAATTTTCTTTTGAACATATCGTTAAAACTATTGGCGAACGACGGGGTTTGAACCCGCGAATAGTGGAGTCACAATCCACTGCCTTACCACTTGGCTACGTCCGCCACAAAAAATGAGAGCAAATTAGCATTTTTTTAATTGGAGCGGATAGCGGGAATCGAACCCGCACCTCTTGCTTGGAAGGCAAGGGCACTACCACTATGCAATATCCGCTTATTTTTATTATAAGCGATTTTTCTAAAAACCAAAAAGTCTAGTAGTTATTTCCTAAATAATAAATAAATAGACACTTTAATAAAAAAAGATTTCCTTTTTGTCACTAATTAACCCTTTTTCTAAGATGTTTTGTCTAGAAATTTTATTTTAATAAAAACAACTCTATTAACAATTATTTGATAATTTTTTGTTTAGAAACAAATTGAAAAAGGGAAGGTTTTGGTTTGTAGATACTGTATACTAAAGAGTATATACAAGGTTTTTCATTCTTTTCTCTGAACTTTGTAAATTTTTTATTTCAAAGAAGACTTGGAAGTTTTATTGATGAATCAAAAATGATGAAAGACCTCTTTATTGTCCAATTCTTGTTGTTCTAATTTTTGGAGAATGAGAAACTAGAATTAGTCTAAGTAATAGATCATTTTATCGATTTCGACCCTAAAAACCTTCCTCTTTGTAGAGAAAAGAGCAAAAAACTTTCTCTTTAATGAGAAAACTTCTAGTAAAAATAGACCGTTTTAAGGAAATCAAAGCTATGCTTTTAATCTTTCAATTAGCTTTATTTGCGTTCATTGTTGTATCATTTCTTTTAGTTGTTGGTGTACCTGTAGTTTTAGCAACACCAGATGGCTGGGCTGAAAACAAAGGAACAGTTTTTTCAGGAATTGGTATTTGGTTCTTGCTAGTATTTTTAGTAGGAATTCTTAATTCTTTTGTTGTTTAAATCAAGTAAATTTTTCTCGTCCTGTTTTTGCAGAAACAGAAACTAATACGATCTCCAATTTTCTTTTTTTGTTAATATCTACGACTATTCAATTTTAGCAAAACCGGGATCCAGTAAAGTTTACTTCCTGTTGCTGAGTAAAAAAATTACTCAGCAACAAGATCCCTTGTCTTGAGCAGTTTAGTGAAATCTGATAACATAAATTATGTTTAAATCCATTTTTCAATATTACAATGTGAATTTTTTTACAGCCTTTTTGGTTCTAGTTTAGTGGGTTGCTAACTCAATGGTAGAGTACTCGGCTTTTAACCGATTTGTTCCGGGTTCGAATCCCGGGTAACCCAATTTTTTCTAGTGATTTTTTTAAGCTCTAACAGAAACCAGAAAATCTAAAACAAAAAAGAGTGGAGTTACTAGCCATTTTGTTATGGTAATTAATTGAGAAAAACTTAAAGTGACATGTTTAGAGTCGAAAAAAAGTTTTTGAATAAGATGCTGGGTTTTGTTCCGAGAAATTTGAGGAATTAATTTTTTTATTAACAAATCACGAAATTTTTTTTTTTTTCCGGTGTAATTAGTAAAAAATCAGACACAAAGTAAAATTCTTGCCGTTTGTGTTCTTGATCAGCAGTCGAAAATTCTACTGTTTGAAAAAAATTAATTAGTAAAGATTCAATATTTCGAAATAATAAAAATTCACTTAATGGAATAAGTTGATGTCGAATTTTATTTCGAGAAAAGTTTGAAGAGAAATTAGTGAAATCCACAATTAAAGGCAAACTATATAAGTTAATAATTTTTGAAATTGTAACTCGTTTTACTGTATGTAGTGGTTTTAGTAAATTTTTAGCGACAGAATCACATTCACTAGAAAAGCAAAACGAATAAGAAGAAGTTTTGGAATCTGAACAAAAGAAAATTTTAGATAAAGGTTCATTTTTAAAATTGAGCCCAAATTTTCTTTTCGTAAGAAAAAAAGGATTAGTCACCTTGTTTCTCGTAGAAAAGTAAAATTTATTTTTATTTAAAACCCCCCTTTTTTTTTGTTTTAGGGAATTGTTTGGTACAAAAAGAAGAATTCCTGTTTTACTAGATTTGCTTGCAAACTGGGTTGTTTGTTTGTTTAGTTTGCTAAAAGGGAATTGGTTTAAAGTTCGGTTAGTATTAAGTCTAAAAAAGAAGCGATTTAGTGTTCTCTCAGACGCTACTAGGTTTACTGTTGAAAAACTTCTTAGGCTAGTTCCTCGACAAATATTATTTAGATTTTTTTCAAGAATATCTGTTTCACTATGTCCAGTAATAATATAGGGAATATGTTGGAGTTGTGAAAATCTCCCAAAATTTGTTTTTCGCCATTCTCTTGCTTTATTTTCCGTTAAAACCGCTTTTTTTGGGAAAATAACGTTATAAGAAACGTTCGTAAAATAACTTAATTGATAAAGTTCACGAATTGTTAAAAAATTTTTAAGTTGCCAAAAATGATTACAATAAAGAAGTTGTAATGAATTTTTTAGATTTAGGTGAAGTAATAAAAAAAAAGCAAAAGTTGAATCTTGACCACTTGAAATCGTGCATAAAAAATTCCAGTGTTTCTGAATTAAAGCCTTCTTTTTTAAAGAAAAAGGCGCTCTAATAAAATGGATAACTTTTCTCATAATTTTTTAGTTGGTCGTAAACTTTTTTCATGGTAAATTTTAGTTTAACAAATAAATAAAAATTTTTTATGAATCATTTTTCTGAAAAGAGGAAATGATACAATTTAAAAAAACTTGATTTAAATGTCTTTTAAAACAGATATTACGTTGCTTAACGGTTTTAGACTAAATTAACTAGTGAAAACCCCTGAACCTTAGAATTCGTTCCCTAAAAAATTTAAATGAAAATTGCCAGGAACCAGACTTGAACTGGTGACACGAGGATTTTCAGTCCTCTGCTCTACCAACTGAGCTATCCCGGCATTCTATTTTTATACTTTAATTTTAACAAAACTTTTTACAGACTGATAAGCTATTGGTTCAATAGATAGACAAGAGACTATTTAGGAGTCGTCTTTTTGTGTTTATGTTAAATTTTATCGAACTTCTTATTGCCGTAAGTATTATTATTTTAATTGTTCCACAAACTCCAACTGAAAATATCGTTTTACGAAAACTTTTAGAAACTGGTTTTTTTACGAATTACAATAAAGCAAAAGAATTTTTAATAAGGATTACTTGGGTTTTAATTTTTTTATTTTTAATTTTATTAATTGCGTTAAACCTAAAAGCAGAATTTTAACAAAATTCATAGAACTAAATAAGATTAATTAAATACCGAATCTAAAACCTTAATCTGGGGTGGAAGGATTCGAACCTCCGAATGGCGGGACCAAAACCCGCAGCCTTACCACTTGGCGACACCCCATAAATTATTCCTTATAATTTAGTTTGACATAAAAATATATTTTATGTCAAGGTAAACTTTTTTGAGTCATTTCGGAATCAATAAAAATTCAAACCGAAATGACTTCTTTTTTACTTATAAAGTGCTACTCCAAGGCGTACAGCAAAGATACCAGTAGCCAATGCTAAAAATAATGCAATAAAGATTTGATAATCAGCTATAGGCATAAAAATAGTGAAGAGTTGGTGATTTTTCCAAAACTCTTATGTTTTGGTAATTTTAGTTCCGAAAACATCGTTTTCGGAAGGTTTACTTGCTCAAATTAGAGGTTTCCTCCACGACTGGAAAGTAATACAATCACAAGCGGCCCAGCCGCAACAATAAACAGTAAAGCAGTTAATTGTAAAACAATTTCTAGATTCATGGTTTTTTTTCGTGTCAATGACAAAAATTTTCTTTTTGCCAAGAGTTTTTTATTTTGAAATTTACTGTACTGTTATAAAACTAAATTTTGTTTTAGCAAAAGAGAATTTTAATTGAATTGGATAAAAAGTACAGTTTAAAAACGAAAGAAGTCATCTTGAGAAATTTAACGGAAACTTACTGATGCTTGCCACACAAGAGCTAATAACAAGAAAAGTACTGGGATAACCGGTAATACATCTACAATCGGATCAAACGGAGCGTAGGCTTCCGGTAATTTTGCTAATAATAACACGGGAATCCTCCAAAATAGTTTATCAATTTACAAAAAGAGTCTAAACTTTTCGAACCAAAAATTTAGAAATATAAAATTTCTTTTTGATTAAATAAAAAAGTTAACGAAATGACTGGCAAAAACACTATTTTTGTCACCAGCTAGCTTTTTAGTATTTAAATGTTTTTATGTTTGGTCCGAAAACGTGAACTTTCCCCCAAAACCAAGATGTTTGGGATCAAGAAAGCTTCTTTTTGTTGTTTGGTATTTTCGATACCATTTTTGACGTGTTTCTTCTTAGTTCTATTATGCTAACAAAACAAGGTTTTGGCTAGTTTTTTAAATAGTTTTTTAAAGTTTTCTACTCGATCTCTTTCCAAAAAACAAAGTTTTTTGTATCCCGGCTTTTTTTGCGGAAATAAACTTAACGATAAATAGAAATTTCTACTTTTAAAAAAGAAAATTTTGCAATTTTTAAACGTCTAAAAATAGTTTAAAATAATTTATATAAATTCTTTTTTTATTTATTTTTTGTTCTGGGTACACTAAAGACAAAAAACAGTTTTTTTTTGAGTTTTATTAATAGTTTGGTTTGTTAGTCAACTCATTTATTTGGTTTTGGGTTGATCCTTTCCGAAAACAAAGTCGGAAGGTTTTTTTTAGCATCAACCGTGTTGGTCCGCAAAACGGTGTTTTGGCGTATAAAAAACAATTTTTCAAAATTGTTTTTTATAAACCAAATTCAAAAATTTGGGAGAAAGAACAAAGGTTTTTTTATTAAAAAAATTTAAAGGGGTTTATTATGAAATTAGCTTATTGGATGTATGCGGGGCCAGCGCATATCGGAACTTTACGAGTAGCCAGCTCTTTTAAAAATGTTCATGCAATTATGCATGCTCCTTTAGGTGATGATTACTTTAATGTAATGAGATCTATGTTAGAAAGGGAGCGGGATTTTACCCCAGTTACAGCAAGTATTGTCGATCGCCATGTTTTAGCGCGAGGTTCTCAAGAAAAGGTTGTTGAAAATATTACACGAAAAGATAAAGAAGAAAATCCAGATTTGATTATTTTGACTCCTACTTGTACATCTAGTATTTTACAGGAAGATTTACAAAATTTCGTTAATCGTGCCAGTTTAGATTCGAAATCAGATGTTATTTTAGCGGATGTTAATCATTACCGAGTAAATGAATTACAAGCAGCAGATCGAACACTAGAACAAATTATTCGATTTTATTTAGAAAAGGCAAAAACTAAAAATGATTTAGTTATTGAAAAAACAAGTAAACCTTCAGCCAATATTCTTGGGATTTTTACTCTTGGATTCCATAATCAACATGATTGCCGTGAATTAAAACGCTTATTAACAGATTTAGGAATCACAGTTAACGAAATTCTTCCTGAAGGAGGATCGGTAACAAACATTAAAAAATTACCAAATGCTTGGTTTAATTTAATTCCGTATCGAGAAGTAGGCTTAATGGCGGCAAAATATTTAGAAACAGAATTTACTATGCCGTATGTCTCGATCACACCAATGGGGTTATTAGAGACTGAAAATTGTATTAGAGAAATTATACATATTATTAAAGATTTGGATCCTTCATACGATTTGGATTTTGAGTCATATATCGATAATCAAGCCCGGTTTATTTCACAAGCAGCCTGGTTTTCGCGTTCGATTGATTGTCAAAATTTAACAGGGAAAAAAGCTGTTGTTTTTGGGGATGCCACACATGCTGCTAGTATGACAAAAATCTTAGCGCGTGAAATGGGAATTCGCGTTTCGTGCAGTGGGACATATTGTAAACACGATGCGGATTGGTTTAGAGAACAAGTCGATGGGTTTTGTGATGAAGTTTTAATTACTGATGATCATACTCAAGTAGCCGATATGATTGCTCGTATTGAACCAGCAGCTATTTTCGGAACTCAAATGGAGCGACATATCGGAAAACGATTAGATATTCCATGTGGGGTAATTTCAGCGCCAGTTCATATTCAAAATTTTCCGCTCGGTTTTCGTCCGTTTTTAGGGTATGAAGGCACTAATCAAATTTCTGATCTGATTTATAATTCATTTACTTTAGGCATGGAAGATCATTTACTTGAGATTTTCGGTGGACATGATACAAAAGAAGTAATTACAAAATCTTTATCAACAGATTCTGATTTAGTTTGGGCGCCGGAAGCATTAGTAGAATTACAAAAAATCCCAGGGTTTGTACGTGGTAAAATTAAACGCAATACTGAAAAATTTGCACGTGAACAAAATGTAAATGAAATTACTCTTGAGATCATGTTTGCAGCAAAAGAAGCAGTTGGGGCTTAAGAAAAATATTTCTTTAATTTTATCCTTCCCAAATTTGTCAATTTGGGACAAAAAAAACAGTTTTTTGAAACGTCAGTTGGTGCTCCCAAAACACCGTTTTGGGACGACAAACCGGCGTTTTTGTCAGAAGATTTTCAGACTTTTAGAATGTCTGAAAATTTAGTAGGTGCTATTTTTTTAAAGAGAACGCACTTTTTGTCCTGTATTCTTTTTTTGATTCCTAAGTTAAGATGTAAACTCTATAGGAATAGTAAGTAACCCTTTATGCACTTCAACTCTATGGAATTCTAGAATTAAACTCTCAAGTTTATATTTTTTTAATACGTTCAACAGATACAAAAGGTAATTAACCGTAACCTAATTATTTCTTTTTATGCAATCTTGAAAACCATGATTGTTGAGTTTTATACCAAAATAAGCTTGGTTTGGAAAAAGAAATATTAAAGAAAAATTTTGGCAATCTGTTGATCCGGAAAATTTTTGTAACACAATCAAAAATTATTTCATCAGTTTCTTGTTAACTAAAAAAACCTATACCAAAATAATGTTTTGAAACGACTCAAAACTGAAGTTTTTGGTAACAGTTTTTCTATGGGTTTACTAAGAAGTGATTTTGCTAATTCAGATAAGGAGAATTTTTCGCCATGACAATCAGTCCTCCAGAACGTGAAGCGAAAAAAGTCAAAATTGTAGTTGATCGCAATCCGGTAGCTACAAATTTTGAAAAATGGGCTAAACCAGGTCATTTTTCACGAACTCTTTCAAAAGGTCCAACTACAACAACGTGGATTTGGAATTTACATGCTGACGCACATGATTTTGATACGCAAACAAGTGATCTTGAAGAAATTTCAAGAAAAGTTTTTAGCGCACATTTTGGTCAGCTAGGTATTATTTTTATTTGGTTAAGTGGAATGTATTTTCACGGTGCACGTTTTTCAAATTATGAAGCGTGGTTAACAGATCCAACACATATTAAACCAAGTGCTCAAGTAGTATGGCCAATTGTTGGTCAAGAAATTCTAAACGCAGACGTTGGTGGTGGATTCCAAGGTCTTCAGATTACATCTGGATTTTTCCAACTTTGGCGTGCTGCTGGAATTACTAGTGAATTACAGCTTTATACTACAGCAATAGGAGCTCTTGTAATGGCTGCTGCAATGTTTTTTGCTGGTTGGTTCCATTATCATAAAGCAGCACCAAAATTAGAATGGTTCCAAAACGTAGAATCTATGCTTAATCACCATTTAGCAGGACTTCTAGGTTTAGGTAGTTTAGCTTGGGCTGGTCACCAAATTCATGTTTCATTACCAATTAATAAACTTCTTGATGCTGGTGTAGATCCAAAAGAAATTCCTCTTCCACACGAATTTACCCTCAATCCAGAATTAATGGCGCAACTCTATCCAAGTTTTTCAAAAGGATTAGCACCATTTTTTACGCTTGATTGGGCTCAATATAGTGATTTTCTAACTTTCCAAGGCGGTCTTAATCCTGTAACAGGTGGATTATGGTTAACTGATACAGTTCACCATCATTTAGCTATTGCGGTTTTATTTTTAGTTGCAGGTCACCAATACAGAACAAATTGGGGTATTGGTCATAGTTTAAAAGAAATCCTTGAGGCACATAAAGGCCCGTTCACCGGTGAAGGGCATAAAGGACTTTATGAAATTCTAACAACTTCTTGGCATGCTCAATTAGCGATCAATTTAGCTCTTTTTGGTTCATTATCAATTATTGTTTCTCACCACATGTATGCTATGCCTCCATATCCGTATTTAGCTACTGATTATGGTACGCAACTTTCACTCTTTACTCATCACATGTGGATTGGTGGATTTTGTATTGTTGGTGCTGGCGCACACGCAGCTATTTTTATGGTTCGTGATTACGATCCTACAAATAATTATAATAATTTGTTAGATCGTGTTCTTCGTCATCGTGATGCCATGATTTCTCATTTAAATTGGGTATGTATTTTCTTAGGTTTCCATAGTTTTGGGTTATACATTCATAATGATACAATGAGTGCTCTTGGCCGTCCTCAAGATATGTTCTCTGATACTGCAATTCAGTTACAACCTGTTTTTGCACAATGGGTTCAAAATACACATTTTCTAGCTCCTGGATTTACAGCACCAAATGCTTTAGCAAGTACAAGCCCAAGTTGGGGTGGAGATGTTGTTGCTGTTGGTGGTAAAGTAGCCATGATGCCTATTTCTTTAGGGACTGCTGATTTTCTTGTTCATCATATTCACGCATTTACTATTCACGTAACTGTTCTTATTTTATTAAAAGGTGTATTATATGCACGAAGCTCTCGTTTAATTCCTGATAAAGCGAACTTAGGTTTTAGATTTCCTTGTGATGGTCCAGGTCGCGGTGGTACTTGTCAAGTTTCGGCTTGGGATCATGTATTCTTAGGTCTCTTCTGGATGTATAACTCAATTTCAATTGTAATTTTCCATTTTAGTTGGAAAATGCAGTCAGATGTTTGGGGAACAGTAAGCGCAAATGGTGTTTCTCATATCACTGGTGGTAATTTTGCACAAAGTGCAAATACAATCAATGGCTGGTTACGTGATTTCTTATGGGCACAATCTTCACAAGTTATTCAATCATATGGTTCTGCATTATCAGCCTATGGTTTAATTTTCTTAGGTGCTCATTTCGTTTGGGCATTTAGTTTAATGTTCTTATTTAGCGGTCGTGGTTATTGGCAAGAATTAATTGAATCCATTGTTTGGGCTCATAATAAATTAAAAGTAGCACCGGCAATTCAACCACGTGCATTAAGTATCACTCAAGGTCGTGCAGTAGGGGTAGCTCATTACTTATTAGGCGGTATTGCTACTACATGGTCATTCTTCTTAGCTCGTATTTTAGCCGTTGGTTAAAAAGCTTATTAACCTTTTTTTGTTTAGTTCACCAACTTTTCGTTACAATTTATGCCGAATTTGAAAAATCGAACAGGTTGAGACCTAAAATACTATTTTGGGACAACAATTTGTCACCAGATTTCCCAAATTTTTTGTTTTGAGAAAAGCTTTTAAAATAAAAATTTTATAAGTAGGAGATTTTTCAAATTTGGTTTTTAAAGACTTTCTAGTAGTTTTTATACTCTTTATTTCTATAAAAAAAAGAGAATTTCTCTTTTTAAATTTTTTGATAAAAAAAATTACTTTCTTAATTACAAAAAGACTCTTATTTTTATTCCAAAACCTTTATGTTTTGGTAAATCAAACCAAAAATTATTTTTTGGTTTTTTAATGATGACATAACTAAAATGTCAAAAAGTGGAAAACACTTACTATCGTTAAGGAGAATTCAAAATGGCAACAAAATTTCCAAAATTTAGCCAAGCCTTAGCACAAGATCCAACTACTCGTCGAATTTGGTTTGGAATTGCAACAGCTCATGACTTTGAAAGTCATGATGGCATGACTGAAGAAAGACTGTATCAAAAGATCTTTGCTTCACACTTTGGTCAATTGGCTATTATTTTTCTTTGGACTTCTGGAAACTTATTCCATGTTGCATGGCAAGGCAACTTTGAACAATGGGTTCAAGACCCTTTACATATTCGTCCAATCGCACATGCTATTTGGGATCCACATTTCGGTCAACCTGCCGTTGAAGCTTTTACACGTGGTGGCGCTTCAGGTCCCGTAAATATTTCAACGTCAGGTGTATATCAATGGTGGTATACAATTGGTTTACGTACAAATCAAGAATTATACACGGGTTCCGTTTTCTTATTAGTTCTTGCAGCTATTTTCCTTTTTGCCGGTTGGTTGCATTTACAACCATCTTTTCAACCAGCTCTTTCTTGGTTTAAAAACGCAGAATCTCGATTAAATCACCATTTAGCTGGATTATTCGGCGTAAGTTCATTGGCTTGGACTGGACATTTAGTCCATGTAGCAATTCCTGAAGCTCGTGGCCAACATGTAGGTTGGGATAATTTCTTAACTGTATTGCCACATCCAGCAGGGTTAACTCCATTTTTTACAGGTAATTGGGCGGTATATGCTGAAAATCCAGATAGCGTGTCGCATATTTTTAATTCCACTGAAGGCGGCGGAACTGCAATCTTAACTTTCTTAGGTGGCTTCCACCCACAAACGCAAAGTCTTTGGTTAACAGATATGGCGCATCACCATTTAGCAATTGCTGTGATTTTCATTTTAGCTGGTCATATGTATCGTACAATTTTCGGAATTGGTCATAGCATGCGTGAAATTCTAGAAGCTCAAACTCCTCCTTCTGGACGTTTAGGCGAAGGTCACAAAGGATTATATGATACAGTAAATAATTCACTTCATTTTCAACTTGGTCTTGCACTTGCAAGTGTTGGTACAATTTCTTCTTTAGTAGCTCAGCACATGTATTCAATGCCACCTTATGCGTTTTTAGCACAAGACTTTACAACACAAGCGGCTCTTTACACACACCATCAATATATTGCTGGATTTATTATGTGTGGTGCGTTCGCTCACGGTGCAATTTTCTTTGTACGTGATTATGATCCTGAAGCAAACCGAGGAAATGTACTAGCTCGTATTTTAGACCATAAAGAAGCCATTATTTCACATTTAAGTTGGGTAAGTTTATTCTTAGGCTTCCATACATTAGGACTTTATGTTCATAATGATGTTGTTCAAGCATTTGGAACTCCAGAAAAACAAATTCTTATTGAACCTGTTTTTGCTCAATGGATTCAATCAGCTCATGGGAAAACAGCATATGGGTTTGATTTTTTACTTTCATCAGCAACAAGCGCTCCAAGTTTAGCAGGCCAAGCTCTTTGGCTTCCTGGTTGGTTACAAGGAATTAATAGTGATTCAAATTCATTATTCTTAACTATTGGCCCTGGTGATTTCTTAGTTCACCATGCAATCGCTTTAGGTTTACATACAACAACATTAATTCTTGTAAAAGGTGCCCTTGATGCCCGTGGTTCAAAACTTATGCCAGATAAAAAAGACTTTGGTTATAGTTTCCCTTGTGATGGTCCAGGTCGTGGTGGTACTTGTGATATTTCAGCGTGGGATGCTTTCTATCTTGCTGTTTTCTGGATGTTAAACACTATTGGTTGGGTTACTTTCTATTGGCACTGGAAACATCTAGGTATTTGGCAAGGTAACGTTAATCAATTTAACGAATCTTCTACATATTTAATGGGTTGGCTTCGTGATTACCTTTGGTTAAATTCTTCACAATTAATCAACGGTTATAATCCATTTGGTATGAACAGTTTATCTGTTTGGGCTTGGATGTTCTTATTCGGTCATTTAATTTATGCGACAGGTTTTATGTTCTTAATTTCTTGGCGTGGTTACTGGCAAGAATTAATTGAAACATTAGCTTGGGCTCATGAACGAACTCCTCTTGCAAATCTTGTACGTTGGCGTGATAAGCCTGTTGCACTTTCTATTGTGCAGGCCCGTCTTGTTGGGTTAACTCATTTCTCTGTGGGTTATGTTCTAACTTACGCTGCCTTCTTAATTGCAAGTACAAGTGGTAAGTTTGGTTAATTTGTCAAATTGGAAAAATGTAAATCTAAGTGATTTACTCTTCCCAAATTGACAAATTTGGGAAGAAAAACAAGAGCATAAAAACTCTTGTTTTTCAGTTTTTAAATGGTCGATTGTAATACAAAGGTTTTATTTGTAGAACAAATTAAGCTTTATTAAAATTACATAGTAAAAGAGTTGTTATTGTTTTTTATTTACTAACTTTTATTTTTATAATTACTTGCTTTATTTTTTCTGATTTGTATATACTAATAATAACAAATTAAACATTTAATTTTGGGAAAAAATTCCTTTTTAGGAAAAACGAAAAAACATTTTAATTTTTATGACAGCAATTTTAGAAAGACGTGAAAGCACAAGCCTTTGGGCTCGTTTTTGTGAGTGGGTAACTAGCACTGAAAACCGTTTATACATCGGTTGGTTTGGTGTGTTAATGATCCCTACTTTATTAACAGCTACTTCAGTATTTATCATCGCATTTATCGCAGCTCCGCCTGTCGATATCGATGGTATCCGTGAGCCTGTTTCAGGTTCATTACTATATGGAAACAATATCATCACTGGTGCTATTATTCCAACTTCTAACGCTATCGGTTTACACTTCTACCCAATTTGGGAAGCAGCTTCTCTTGATGAGTGGTTATACAATGGTGGTCCTTACCAACTTATCGTTTGCCATTTCTTCTTAGGCGTTTGTTCATACATGGGTCGTGAGTGGGAATTATCTTTTCGTTTAGGTATGCGTCCTTGGATCGCAGTTGCTTACTCAGCACCAGTTGCTGCAGCTACAGCTGTATTCATCATTTATCCAATCGGTCAAGGTTCTTTCTCTGATGGTATGCCTTTAGGTATCTCTGGTACTTTCAACTTCATGATCGTATTCCAAGCTGAGCACAACATCCTTATGCACCCATTCCATATGCTTGGTGTTGCTGGTGTATTTGGTGGTTCATTATTCTCTGCTATGCACGGTTCACTTGTAACTTCTTCTTTAATTCGTGAAACAACTGAAAACGAATCAGCTAACGAAGGTTACAAATTCGGTCAAGAAGAAGAAACTTACAACATCGTTGCAGCTCATGGCTACTTCGGTCGTTTAATTTTCCAATATGCTTCTTTCAACAACTCTCGTTCATTACATTTCTTCTTAGCTGCTTGGCCAGTTGTTGGTATTTGGTTCACTGCTTTAGGTATTTCAACTATGGCATTCAACTTAAATGGTTTCAACTTCAACCAATCAGTTGTAGATTCACAAGGTCGTGTAATCAACACTTGGGCAGACATTATCAACCGTGCCAACCTTGGTATGGAAGTAATGCATGAGCGTAACGCTCACAACTTCCCATTAGATTTAGCTGTTGTTGAAGCTCCAGCTGTTAATGGCTAATTCTGTCTGATGATATCTAATGATATCTAAGTTCAATACCGAACGGAAGTTATTCCGTTCGGTGTTAGTTAATTTAAAAGCCAATGAAAAAATTAGTAGGTCTGACCAGATAGCCCTCTAAACCTCAAAGATGACTTTTAGCTTTTTTAGGGAACTTGATTCCAAAAGTTTGTCAATGTTTAATGATAAGTTTATCTCTTTGATTTTTAATAAGAGGACTCGCGCCCAGAAAATTACCTATTCTTTACCAGTAAAAGGGAAATTAAAAGTAGAATTTCCAGGCCAAATAAAACCACCGCGTTTTGGTGCTAAAGATTCAAAAATATCTTGAGCTTGTTGGCTTTCACCTTTTTGAACCAAGTTTCGTTTGAATCGTTCTAAATTTGGTGGTAATGTGTCTAATTCGACAAATTCTGGACCCAGAGCATCTCTAGTTTTTTGATCAAGCGATTCATAAAGAGTAACATAAGATATTTTTTTAGTTTCCAGAGCTTGCTGTGAAAGAGGCCATGTAGTAAATTTAATTTTGCGACCTTGTGTAGTTGAGTTTTGAGAAAAATTTCTAGTTATTTCTGGATCACTTGTAACTTGATATCCTGCAAATTTGCGTGGTAAAAGTTTATTTGTAATAACAAATTTTCTTAAATTTTCATCCCAACCTGCATAGAGAGGTTTAGTAACTAAATCCGGTTTTCCTCCTTCAGAAGCAATTGTTCTTGTTTCTAATTCTTCATGATAAGGAGAAAATGGTTGTTTTTCTGCTAATTCATATAAAGGTTGGTCAAATTTTAATACCGTTTGGCTGTTTTCAGCAGATTCAGAATTGGAATTGACTGTAAGTGAAAATAAACGACGTACTGAGCGGAAGGTACCTTTAAATTGTTGATTATAAACTTTATTAGAAAAGCTTTTTGCTCCATCAAAAAACGTCTCAAAAGTATCATTATATGGAAGTTGTGAATAATCACGGAGAGAATTATAATAAGCTTCTAAAACTCGTCTTTTTGCATATAAACTTTGTTCTTGATCAGAATTTAATTGAAATTTTGATGGTTGTCGTTTTAAAAATAAATCAATATCTAAAGTTAAAAGACCTTTATAAATTGGATTTGAATAATATTTTTCTTTAATTTTTTGTTCGATATCTTTTTCAATCGTCGATTCAGACCGAAAATAATCTACTGGAAAACTTGTGTTATAAATTTCTCGGTAGGGTTTAAGAAAAATATCTTCTTCTAAATCAGTTAGTGGAAGATTATAGTCTTTTTGGAATCTGTCCAAAGAATTCTGATCCATTTCAAAATCAATTGGATCAAAACTTGCATCTTTTTCAGAAAGTAAAATATTCTGTTCTTTAGGTTTAACCACTTGGTCAGGCAGTGATGATTCTAATGGTTTTTTATTTTGTTTTTTTAGAATTTTCGATAAACTAAAAAAACTACTTCTGGAATCAGCAAGGCCTAGATTGTTGCTACGACCTGTCCAATCAAATTCCCCGCGATAATTTAAATCCTCAAAACTTAATGGTTGCGCACCTTCTGAAGACAGCAAATATTCACCCCTATCAAAAGGTGAAACATCAATATGAATAAACTTATAATTAGTTTCAAGATCAGATAAACGTGGATCTACAGCTTCGAGTTTTTCATTTCTTTGATCAAAAACTGTATTTTTAAAGAGATTATCTTGTGAAACAAAGCCGAGTGGGCCGGTTACTAAATAATCAAATCCATAAAATGGGATTGAAGTTAAACTAAAAGCTAAAGCAATTACAAAACTTGTTTTATTTATAAATTGAATAAAAGAACTTAAAAAGACAGGTGTATATAAAATACACCAATTTTTTAATTGTAAGAAAACGATTCCCCAAAAACCAGTGAAAAATAGAGATCCAATTGCAATACCAAAGATATAACCAAAATGAGTTAAAAAGCTTGAAATGGGGCTAGAACTTGAAAAAGTTTCTAAAATTGTTACGTTTGAACTTGCAGTTAAGTTTCCAAGATATTGAAAAATTGAACTTTGTTCGCACCAGGCTAATAAAAAACTTATTACAAAAAATGTTTTATATTTAGAGGAAAACCAACCCTTTAATTCTGTTAAATTTTCCCGAGTCATTGAATAAATGATACGAAAAATTAAAATTAGCCCTAAAACATAACTTAATGGTTCAACTGTCAGCCAAGGAACCAAAATTTGTCGAAGACCGAAAATCGTACAAGATAAAAAGAAAATTTGACCCGTTAAATACCCACCAATTGAATAGATTCCAGCAGGAATTCCTTGGATAAGGAGCCGACGAATAGAAACAATATAAACAACAGAAATAGGTAAACTTAAAAAAAAGCTATTAAAAAAACCTAGAAGAAATTTATTTTGATGTAAATCTGGGATTTCTAAAAAATCGAAAAAGACTTGGGAAGGTGTTTCTAAAAAGAAAGTTTCTTTAAATATGGAAACTGATATTTTAGGCAAAACTATTGGTAATAAAGTAAAATCCCGAACCCACTGAAAGCTAATAATATAAAAAAGAACAGCTTGGAGTGTTTTGAGAAGATAAACCGATGTTTCTGAAACAAACTGAGTGATCGTCAAATCGTGCTTTAGGTTATCACTGATCGTATTCAGAGTTTCTACATAATCTCGAATTGAAGTTACAAAAGACATAAATTAGTTATTTATATATAAATAGGAAACATTAAAATTTACAAATACGGTGAAAACTAGTTTTGACGTCCGTTTAAAAAAATGGAGTTTTTCTTATCAAGATTGTTTTTTGGGAGGATTCACCCTAAAATTTTGGAAAAACTTTCTATAGACAGTTCTAGAATTTAGTGAGATGTAAAGAAACTAAAAATTTGACTTGTTCAAAACTCAGACTCGATATTTCATTGCTTGAAAAGCATTAATCACTAAAAGAGCCGAAAGTGCGATTAATAACACAACAGCACCAATAACAGAAGCACCTACATAATCATATTGCTCTAATGATTGATAAATTAAAACAGATGCCACTAAATCTTTGAATGGTAAATTTGATGAAATCATAACAATCGAACCAAACTCACCAAGGGCTCGCGAAAAACTAAGTGTAAAGCCAGTAAAAATTGCAGGCCATAATGTTGGTAAAATGACTTTTACAAAAGTTTGCCAAGACGATGCCCCAAGTGACCAAGCAGCTTCTTCTAAACTTTGTTCAACTTCTTGTAAAACTGGTTGCAAAGTCCGGATAACCAATGGAAAGGAAACAAAAATCATTGCTAATAAAACACCAACTTTCGTAAAGACAATTTGGAATCCTAATGAAGTCAAAAACCCACCAACCCAGCCTTGATCACCGTATACGGTTGCTAAAGTAAGACCTGCAACAGAGGTAGGTAAGGCAAATGGAAGATCGACAGCTGCATCAAGAAATTTTTTTCCAGAAAAATCATATCGTGTCAAAACCCAAGTAATGAGGAACCCAAATATTGTATTTATTAAAGCCGCATAAAAAGCCATTTGAACAGTTAAAAAATAAGCGGAAACTGCAATAGGATCTGTTGCTTTTCGAAAAACTTCATTCCAATCATTTTGAGCAATTAAAAGAAATAAAACAATAAGGGGTAAAATTAAGAGAAAAAAGAAATAAGAAATTAAAACCCAATTTGTAAGAAACTGAGATTTAAGTTTGGTGACAATAATAAAATTTTTATAATACTTATAAAGTTTTGAAGTGAGTATAGAAAATATATTATTCATATAAAAAAAGAATTAAAATTTTAACCTTGATAAAAATGTTCTTTCACTTTTTTGTGAAATGAAAAAAATTTCATTCATAAACGAATTGATCAAAACGTCAGTTTTAGTCTCAGTTCATCTAGAACCGATACCAGATTTTTTTTTTGCTTTTTTCAAAAATAAACTATATTCAGTTTAGCTTCTGGCACAAAAATTTTAGGTAACGGTTCTAAAAAAGGATTTTTCTGTTGATTTTTTCCCAAAACCAAGTTTTGGGACAATGTTCTCTAATTTTTTTCAAGAACAAAAAAAAAGACATTAATTTGAGAAATTTTTTGCTCTAGGTTTACTTTTATTCTCGTTTTAAGATGAAATTTGATCGTTAGATGCCGTAGTTTGAGAGTTTTCAACTAATAATGCTTTAATTACAGTTTTTGCTTTTGAAAGAGCTTTTGCTGCTTCAGTTTTTGCTTGAGCCTTCCATTGTGCTTTTCTTAATCGAGTTTTCATTTTTGATGTTCTTTTTTTAGGAACTGCCATAATTTTCCCCTATAATTAGTTTTTAAATAATTTTTGTCGCAAATTTAAAAATTTAGGACAAGATAACTTGAATTCCCAAAAACATGTTTTTGGAAACAAAAATTTGTAAAAAATAAATTTAGTTTTCTACATGTTTTCTTTGTGTTTAGTATAAGCCAAACAAAGATTCTCGTAAAGAGAACTTCAAAAACTTTAAATTTGCAAATTGCCGGATCCGGCAATTAAATAAAAAAAAACCAAAAAGTTAGTTTTTGTTCCACAAAATTGTTTGTGGGAATTAAATTTGTAAAAAACCATAACTATGAAGACCTTTACCCAAAAGATTTACACCGAGATAACAAACCCACACAATAATAAAACCAAAACTAGCAATACATGCAGGTTTTGAGCCAGTCCATCCACTTACTAATCTACTATGTAAATAGCAAGCAAAAGTTAACCAAGTAATAAAAGCCCAGGTTTCTTTAGGATCCCAACTCCAATAATTGCCCCAAGTTTCATTTGCCCAAACAGCACCTGATAAAATACCTAATGTCAAAAAACAAAACCCAATACCTATATTTCTGTAACTTAAATTATCTAAAAAAACCAAAAATTTTTGAAATTTTTCAAATTTATCAGGCTTTAAAATTTTTAATTGTGAACTTTCTGATTCAAACTTTGAAATTTTTTGAGCGGCAATTGTAGTAATGGGTGAATTAAGAGGACTTAACTCATTTTTATTTAAAACTGCTTTAATTCTTCCTGACTGATTTTCTAGAACTAAAGCTGGAGTTTGGTTTGCCAGAAATTGAGAAAAAATTAAATAGGCGATTGACACTAAACAACCTAAAAGTAATGCAGCATAACTTGCAATCATTACAGTAACGTGCATCACTAACCAATTTGATTGTAAGGCAGGAACAAGTGGGCCACTTCGTTGTAATTCAGGCGGGAGACTAAAATCTGTAAATGCAATTAAACATAAAATTGCTGGTGCGGTTAAGACACCTAAAAAAAGGATTTTCGTGGACCTTTCAATATAAATATGTAAAATTAATAGACACCAAGATAAAAAAAGTAATGATTCATATAAATTACTTAACGGAAAATGTCCAGACTCAAACCATCGAAGAAGTAAGTGCACAGTAAGACAAGTCACTGTAGAGGAAAACCCTAGTAGTCCTGTTTGGGTGTAAAAAGAGTTTTCGGTAAAAATCGTTTTTGCCCAATAATACAAAGTGGTACAGAATAGAAGAAAAAAACAACTATTTGCACAAAACCTTTCCACCACTGGAATATCTACTATCATATTAAATTTTTTCTATAAAAGCTGTTCTTAAAAAAGGTTTTTACCACCTCTCTTTGTATTTATTATAGGTCATTTAAATATGTTTACAAAATTTGAAATTTCATTATTAAATAGAAAAACATAAAACTTTTTAGCCAAGAAAAATCAAGTAGACTAGAAAATGATTCTTACTATGTAAAAGAAGTTTTGTAAATAAATAGCCTATTCAGGGCAAAAATAAAAATACTTTTTTTCACTTTTTTGAGAAAAAATCTTAGGAGATCTTTTTTATGAAATTAGCAGTGTATGGAAAAGGTGGAATTGGTAAATCAACAACAAGCTGTAATATTTCGATTGCTTTAGCAAGACGAGGTAAAAAAGTTTTACAAATTGGCTGTGATCCAAAGCATGATAGTACATTCACATTAACAGGCTTTTTAATTCCAACAATTATTGATACATTGCAAGCCAAAGATTATCATTATGAGGATGTTTGGCCTGAAGATGTTATTTATCAGGGATATGGCGAAGTTGATTCTGTGGAGGCAGGTGGGCCACCTGCTGGAGCAGGGTGTGGGGGCTATGTTGTTGGGGAAACGGTCAAATTATTAAAAGAATTAAATGCGTTTTATGAATATGATGTAATCTTATTTGATGTTTTAGGTGATGTTGTTTGTGGCGGATTTGCGGCACCTTTAAATTACGCAGATTATTGTCTTATTGTAACCGATAACGGTTTTGATGCTCTTTTTGCTGCAAATCGAATTGTGGCTTCTGTTCGAGAAAAATCAAAAACTCACCCATTGAGACTTGCTGGTTTAATTGGGAATAGAACTTCCAAAAGAGATCTTATTGATAAATATGTAGAAGTTTGTCCAATGCCTGTTCTGGAGGTTCTACCTCTAATTGAAGATATTAGAGTATCCCGAGTTAAAGGAAAAACTGTTTTTGAAATGGCAGAATTAGAACCAAGTTTAACTTACATTTGTGATTTTTATTTAAATATTGCCGATCAGTTATTATCTCATCCCGAAGGTGTTATTCCTGTTGAATTAGAAGATCGAGAATTATTTACTTTATTATCAACATTCTATTTAACTGGGACACAAACACAAAATTCTGGAACTTTAGAGTCATCGCAAAATTCTACTAATTCAAATGAATTAGATTTTTTAATTGTCTAAATAAATCTGCTAACGTTCCTTTCCGTAAAAGAGTGTTTTGCTTCCCAAATTTGTCAATTTGGGAAGCAAAACACTCTTTTTTAGGCAAGAGTTCGTCTACTCTTGCTTTTTTTATCAAAAGTAAATTTATGACTATGACAAACTCAACATTAACCGAAAGCTTAACATTTGATTGTGAAACCGGAAATTATCATACGTTTTGTCCAATTAGTTGTGTTGCATGGCTTTATCAAAAAATTGAAGATAGTTTTTTTTTAGTTATTGGAACAAAAACTTGTGGTTATTTTTTACAAAACGCATTAGGGGTTATGATTTTTGCTGAACCTCGCTATGCTATGGCTGAATTAGAAGAAGCTGATATTTCGGCTCAATTAAACGATTATAAGGAATTAAAAAGGCTTTGTTTACAAATTAAACAAGACCGTAACCCTAGTGTTATTGTTTGGATTGGTACTTGTACAACCGAAATTATCAAAATGGATTTAGAAGGAATGGCGCCAAGACTCGAAGCAGAAATACAAACTCCGATTGTCGTAGCACGAGCAAATGGTTTAGATTATGCTTTTACTCAAGGTGAAGATACCGTATTATCAGCTATGGTGCAAAGATGTCCAAATACTCCTTCGGTTACGAAAGATTTAAAAGAAATTCTACCTACTCAACAAAAAAATTTAGAGACTGTAGGTCAAAAAAGCTCACTTGTTTTATTTGGGTCATTACCAACTAATGTAGCAACACAACTTACGTTGGAATTAGAAAGATGTGGTATTCAAGTTTCTGGTTGGCTTCCTTCTCAAAGATATTTAGATTTACCTATTTTAAATGACAATGTTTATGTTTGCGGAATTAATCCTTTTTTAAGCCGGACTGCTACAACTTTAATGCGGAGACGAAAGTGCAAACTTATTAGCGCCCCTTTCCCAATAGGGCCTGATGGAACTCGAGCTTGGTTAGAAAAAATTTGTGCCGTTTTTGGTCTCAGACCAGTTGGTTTAGTAGAAAGAGAAAAAAAAATTTGGGATTCTTTACAAGATTATATTGCTCTAGTTCGAGGAAAGTCAGTATTTTTTATGGGCGATAATTTATTAGAAATTTCCTTAGCGAGATTTTTAGTTCGTTGTGGCATGATTGTATATGAAATAGGTATCCCATATTTAGATAAAAGGTTTCAAGCAGCAGAATTAGATTTTCTTGAAAAAACTTGCCATGAAATGAATGTTTCCATACCTAGAATTGTAGAAAAACCGGATAATTATAATCAAGTTCAACGGATTCGAGAATTACAACCAGATTTAGCCATTACAGGTATGGCTCACGCAAACCCACTAGAAGCTCGTGGTATTAATACAAAATGGTCTGTAGAATTTACATTTGCTCAAATTCATGGTTTTACTAATGCTCGTGATATTTTAGAACTAGTAACTCGACCATTGCGCCGTAATAAAGCATTAGAAAATTTAGGTTGGAATCAACTTGTTAAAATTTAATTAGTAACTGCGGGTTTTCTAAAAAATACTGTTTTTTTGTCCCAAATTGACCAATTTGGTTTATAAAAAACAATTTTGAAAAATTGTTTTTTATACTCCAACTCTATTTTTTGACCAGTTGATACAAAATAAGAAGCTGATTCCCTTCTAACAAAAAATTTATCTAATCCAAAATTTGGTTTACAAATTTTGGATGAGTTTTTCGTCAAAATTTTGACGAAAAACTCAAAAGAAAAAATAGAAAGTTGCAACAGAGAATTAGAAAGTGTATACTCGTAGTGTAATATTTTTTCAGGGCTTGTAGCTCAGTGGACTAGAGCACGTGGCTACGAACCACGGTGTCGGGGGTTCGAATCCCTCCTTGCCCGATTTTTATTTTCCTAAAGCACCAAATTTGGGACCGGATCGACTCTAAATAAATTATGATACCTTTTTTAGAACTCCCTCAATTTTGTAACAAAAACATCGTTTTTGCCTGAGAGTAGCATAAGACTAAAACGCAACGTATACTAATAATAACTTTTTTTTGTTTTATTTTTTTTTTATTTTTACTAATATGACAGAAACGACAAAATTTGGTGTTCCAGAGAGTGACTTTGGAAATCAAGGATTAACTGAAGCACTCGCAGTTGGTGGTGAAAATCACACTGTTTCCGAAAGAGTTATTGTCATTACTTCTGGAAAAGGTGGTGTTGGTAAAACAACAACAACAGCAAATTTAGGTATGTCAATTGCTCGACTAGGTTATCGGGTTGCTCTCATAGATGCTGATATTGGATTACGAAACTTAGATTTATTATTAGGATTAGAAAATCGTGTGCTATATACAGCAATGGATATTGTTGAAGGTCAATGTCGCCTCGATCAAGCTTTAATTCGAGATAAACGTTGGAAAAACTTAGCATTATTAGCTATTTCGAAAAACCGACAAAAATATAATGTCACACGAAAAAATATGCAGAATTTAATCGATTCTGTAAAAGAATTAGGGTTTCATTTTATTTTAATAGACTGTCCTGCTGGTATTGATGTTGGATTTATTAACGCAATTGCACCCGCGCAAGAAGCTGTTATTGTAACAACACCAGAAATTACAGCTATTAGAGATGCTGATAGAGTTGCAGGTCTTTTAGAGGCAAATGGGATTTATAATGTAAAGCTTATAGTAAATCGAGTTCGACCTGATATGATCCAAAAAAATGATATGATGTCTGTTAGGGATGTTCAAGAAATGTTAGGAATCCCGCTTTTAGGTGCTATTCCTGAAGATACAAATGTTATTATTTCTACAAATCGAGGTGAACCTCTTGTTTTAAACAAAAAACTAACGCTTTCAGGAATTGCTTTTGAAAATGCAGCTCGAAGATTAATTGGTAAGCAAGACTATTTTATTGATTTAACAAGTCCACAAAAAGGAATGTTTCAAAAACTTCAAGAATTTTTTCTTGGAGAAGAATAATTTAGTTAAAATTACAAATGTGGGCTATCCCGTTAAAATTTTTTATAACCTTTGTTTTATATTGACAAAACAAATAAGAAAGACACTGTTTTTGTTAACATTACAAATTTCAGCAAAAAAAGTAGCTGAGTTTTAAAAGTTTAACAATTATAACTTTTTTTATTATGAAGTCTTAACGGGATAGTATTTTTTAAATAGAAAAAAAGTGGTTTTCATCTGTTTAGTAGCCTAAAACGAATCTTTTTTTTTTAGGAATCTCAAATTAGGAGACAAAAATACTGTTTTTTAAATCACAAACAGGAAGACAATTTACAAAACGCAGTAAATACGATAGACTATTTTCAAGAAAACAAAAAATCCTCAGTAGCTCAGCGGTAGAGCGCTCGGCTGTTAACCGATTGGTCGTAGGTTCAAGTCCTACCTGGGGAGATCAACTTTAAAATTCATTTCTTGGTGATAATTCTTTTTATAACTCGTAACTCTTTTGGTCAAAACGACGATTTTTTATTCGACTCTCTACATGACGTTCTAGTTTTTCAAATGGATTCTTTTTTGGAAAAATTAATTTTATTAAATTGTTTTTTCTGCGTTTTTGTGTAAAATATAAATGGTTATATCTTCAATCTTATAAAACTTAAAATTAACAATGTAATTTTTTATTTAATTGGATCTACGTTTCCAATTATTTAAAGGGGAGTTTTATTATGTCACATACAGTAAAAATTTATGATACGTGCATTGGCTGTGTGCGGGTTGGATAACTCGCTTCGGAACTGGATTTAGACCCAGTGACATTGTGGATATATGTCTAAGTCAGCGGCTTAGAGTCTTCTTTATGAAACTCGAGACCTTGAGGGGAAACCTAAGGGGGACAATAGCATGCCGTTATAAGCCAAATGGGAGTGAAAATCGGTATCTCTGATCATTTGGCGAGACAATCAACTATGGTTAAAGCTACACTGCCTGAAGTACAGGATTTAGTTGGGATATGCACCCACTTACTCACCCGGTTTTACGAGTATGCGAGACGTACGAATTTTTGTACAGCCTAAATTCGTAATCCACTAGCGCTCGACAATGCTCAAAGTATGAGCTACAATGATCCGAACGTACAACCTAAAGTTGAACTACGAAGCGAACTAAAACAATTTTGCTGACTAAAATCCGTAAGGGTCATGTCAGGAGAGGTCAGGAATGGTAGTCCTCTTAAATTCTTATAAGAGATATCTAGTAGTAGATATGAGATGACAACCAGGTGCTGACCAGGGAAGAACAGTTCAAAGAAGAATAAGGAGGTATCCGTATGGATATAATTGATGGAAATTCCACGAGTGGCCTTAAACGACTAGAACAAATTAGGACCAAAAATAAATCAAATACGAATTGGATCAATCAAGACCTGTACAGGCTCCTTTATAAGGAAGATATGTATATATCAGCTTATGAAAATATAAAATCCAATAAAGGAGCAACAACACCAGGCAGTACTTCTGAAACCTTAGACGGCTTTAGTCTTAAGAAAATTCAGAATATTATTGAATTAATGCGTGAAAAGAAGTTTGAATTTAAACCTTCTAGGAGGATTTACATACCTAAACCAGGTAAGAAATCTCTTCGACCGTTGGGAATTCCAAACGCTACCGAAAAAATTGTTCAGGAAGTTATTAGGATGATCCTCGAAGCGATCTATGAACCTACTTTCTCTGAAAGTAGTCATGGGTTTCGACCTCAACGATCTTGTCATACAGTTCTTAAACAAATTGAAACTCAGTTTGACGGAGTAAAGTGGCTCATTGAGGGAGACATTAAGGCAGCTTATGATACCGTAGATCATAAGGTTTTAATCAAACTCTTGAGGCGCCGTATTAATGATGATCGATTTATTCAACTCATTAAGAAAGCGTTAGAGGCTGGTTACCTCGAACGTCCCAATAGGCACATTACGTCTCTTATTGGTACACCGCAAGGAAGCATTATTTCACCTATTCTTTTCAATATTTATCTTAGTCCTCTTGATGACTATCTTGGAAAACTTCAAGAGTTCTACAAAACAGAATATGGAGAAAAGAAAAGGAAAACGACTACTGAATACAACGAGAATGCCACCAAGATGGCACAGATAAAACGATCACTAGATACTCGTTCACAACCCTCTGAGAAGAACTCGGAAGAACGGACTAAACTCGTTAGTCAATTGAAATTACTCAAACGACAACGAGTTAAAACCCAAGCCTACCGACCAGAGACAGTTCCTATCTCTATTTACTATGTTCGGTATGCAGATGATTGGGTAATCGGTGTTAATGGACCTCAGCAATCTGCTGTCTACATTAAAGATCAAATCGCACAATTCCTTAAAACAGAATTAAACCTCGATCTAAGTCCTGAAAAGACAAAGATAACTTATCTGAAAAAAGATGTTGGATTATTCTTAGGGTACGAAATCCGAGTTGGCTCTAGTATTAGAACAATGAAGATTAGAAATTCCAAAGGTGTTTATTATCTTAAACGCGTTACCGGTCATTTCATCGAACTTCAAGCACCAATTCAACAAATTCTTTCTCGGCTTGCAATTAAAGGGTTCTGTGACGGCAAAGGAAATCCACAAAGCAAACGTTCATGGACGACGTTCGAAGATAGTCAAATCGTAAAGCAATTCAATTGGGTTATGAATGGCCTTTTTCATTATTACAGTGGAGCTGTCAACCAACGAAAATTAATTAGGATTCAATATATCTTACAACACTCTTGTGCATGTACACTTGCTCATCGACACCAGTCCTCGGTATCCCGAATTTATGCTAAGCATGGGAAATCGATGAAAGTTACATACACAGTTGATTCGAAAACGGGTCCTAAAGAGAAAACTAGTTTTCTCACGCTTCGTAAATTCAATAAAACACAGATAAAATGGTTAATTCGTAAAGAATTTTACGATCCCTTTCAAACGTATGCGTATCGTAGAACAAGGTCAAAAATTTCGGATTGTTGTTGTGTATGTGGAGTTAACTCTGGTGTAGAAATGCATCATATTAGACATCTAAAAACAACAGTAAATACAAAAGGTTTTGATCAGGTAATGGGCCTAATCAATCGTAAACAAATCCCAGTCTGTAGAGACTGTCACAAGGATATACACAACGGGAGATATGACGGAATTGTACTCTCCGACTTGGCACGTCCTGATATTGCGAAAAGATAGAATGAATTTCCCCAAGTCTTGTTACTTGGGAACAAAGACTAGATTTTCAAAGCACCATTGTATATTTATTTCTTGCAAAAGACCTTATTGGTTTGATCCTAATTGTAACTTTCTGGAGAGCCGGATGCAGTGAAAGTTGCACGTCCGGTTCGGGAACGGGGAGTTGTATCCCTATTCTATAGGGTATGGCTTTCTAGTTTCATACTCAATGTGTTCGTGCTTGTCCTACAGATGTTTTAGAAATGGTACCTTGGAATGGTTGTAAAGCAAATCAAATTGCTTCAGCACCTCGAACAGAAGACTGTGTAGGTTGCAAACGTTGTGAATCTGCATGTCCAACTGATTTCTTAAGTGTTCGTGTCTACTTAGGTTCTGAAACAACTCGAAGCATGGGTTTAGCTTATTAAATTTCTTTTGATGGCTGAAAGAGTTTAGCTCTTTCAGGCATCATTGTTTGGTTAAATTTTTAACTTCCAACTTTGAAGGCTTCGACAAAAAAGCCTAAAAGAAAACCTCTTTTTAAAATATTTAGAAAAAAAAAGGAAAACTTCAAAAAAGGTTTTTGATTGTTTAAAGCACTAAGTAAATATAAACCTTTTTGACTAATCTCAAGAAAAAAAACTAGACCAAAAATTACCAAAAACCCCCATCGCATTGTTGAATATTGAACGGTAAAAATATTACCATAAAGAAATGCATATACAAGAATAAAAAAATCAAAAGGGTGAATTTCGGGTACTCGAGTCTTTATTTTCTTCATTGTAGAATCCAAAGCATCCATGGCAGAGTGGTCGATTGCACCGCACTCATAATGCGACTTCGAAAGAACAACGTTGGTTCAAACCCAACTGGATGCAAGTAATAAACCGGCATGTCTATAATAAATAACCAAAATTAGTCGTTCAAGTTGGCTAAACTTTCTGTGATAAAAAAATTGTTTTTTATACTCAGTTGGAGTTTAAATTTTTTTTCGCATTTTGGCTAATAATTTTAAATCCAAAATGCCAATTAAATTTTTTTAACTAAACTTAAAATTCCACCAGACTGATAAAATTTGTTCTGAGTTTTGTTAAAAAATTACCAACTAGCTTTAACGACACCAGGTAAAAGACCTTGAAGTGCGTATTCACGTAAAACATGTCGAGAGAGTCCAAAATCACGAAAATATCCTCGAGGACGACCAGTTATTGTGCATCGATTGTGTGATCTAGTTGGGGCACTATTACGTGGTAATTTTTGTAATTTTCTATGTAAAGCTAATTTTTCTTCCATAGAAGACGCTTGTTTTATTTCTAAAAGGAGTTGTTCTCTTTTCGAAGCATATTTTGTAATTAAACGAGAGCGTTTTCTATCACGCTCAATCATGCTTTTTTTTGCCATATGTATATTAGAGTTTTTTATTTAAAAATTTTTTTAGTTTTGAAAACGAACTAGATTATTAATTCAAAACAGAATTAGTGTTACTCTAAAATATTTTAGAGCAACACTAATTTTAAAAAACGGAGAATGACGTCATATCAAAAACAGAATGTTTGTGATTGAGTGTTTAGTTAGAAATTAAAGAGTATCGATAGTTTCGAATTCAAATTTAATTTCTTTCCAAACTTCACAAGCAGCCGCTAACTCAGGACTCCATTTGCAAGCAGCACGGATTACATCACCACCTTCACGAGCAAGGTCACGACCTTCGTTACGAGCTTGTGTACATGCTTCTAAAGCAACACGGTTAGCTGCGGCACCTGGAGCATTACCCCAAGGGTGACCTAAAGTACCACCACCGAATTGTAAACAAGCATCATCACCGAAAATTTCAACAAGAGCTGGCATGTGCCATACGTGAATACCACCAGAAGCTACTGGCATTGTACCTGGTAAAGAAACCCAGTCTTGAGTGAAGTAAATACCACGGCTACGGTCTTTTTCAACGTAGTCATCACGCATTAAGTCAACGAAACCTAATGTTACTTCACGTTCACCTTCTAATTTACCTACAACAGTACCTGAGTGTAAGTGATCACCGCCAGATAAACGAAGAGCTTTTGCTAAAACACGGAAATGGATACCATGATTTCTTTGACGGTCAATTACAGCGTGCATCGCACGGTGAATGTGTAAAAGAAGACCATTATCACGACAGTAATGAGCTAAGCTTGTATTTGCTGTGAAACCACCTGTTAAGTAATCGTGCATGATAATAGGTACGCCTAGATCTTTTGCACATTCAGCACGTTTCATCATTTCTTCTGCAGTAGCTGCTGTTGCGTTTAAATAGTGACCTTTAATTTCACCAGTTTCAGCTTGAGATTTGTAAATAGCTTCAGCTACGAATAAAAAACGATCTCTCCAACGCATGAATGGTTGAGAGTTTACGTTTTCATCATCTTTTGTAAAATCAAGACCACCACGTAAACATTCATATACAGCACGACCGTAGTTTTTAGCTGAAAGACCTAATTTTGGTTTGATTGTACAACCTAATAAACCACGACCATATTTGTTAAGTTTATCACGTTCTACTTGGATACCGTGTGGAGGACCTTGGAAAGTTTTTACGTAAGCTGGTGGAATACGAAGATCTTCTAAACGTAAAGCACGAAGAGCTTTGAAACCAAATACGTTACCTACGATTGAAGTAAATAAGTTAGTTACAGATCCTTCTTCAAAAAGGTCTAAAGGATATGCAATATAAGCAATATATTGGTTTTCTTCACCTGGAACTGGCTCAATGTCATAACAACGACCTTTGTAACGATCTAAACTAGTTAAACCGTCAGTCCATACAGTCGTCCAAGTACCAGTTGATGATTCTGCTGCTACCGCTGCACCAGCTTCTTCTGGTGGAACACCTGGTTGAGGAGTCATACGGAATGCTGCAAGAATATCAGTATCTTTTGGTTGGTAGTCAGGAGTGTAATAAGTTAAACGGTAGTCTTTAACACCTGCTTTAAACCCAGCACCTGCTCTAGTTTCAGTTTGTGGAGCCATTCTAAAAAAATTTTATGGTTTACGATCTTGCACTCTGCCCGAAAAAATAACGAGTAATTGTTAAATTTTTAATTTGAAATATATTCTAGCATATTTGTAAACTTTCCACAAGAGGAGTGAAACCCAAAGACTTACCCCAAAACTTTGAGTTTTGGTAAAAAAGGTTGTTAATTCAACTTAGATCTCTGTAGGAAATTGTGATTGAGGCTGGACTCTTAAATCGAAATGAGGTGACCTTAGATTTCCTTTCTGTGTAAATTCCGTTGTTTCAAAAAACTCTTGTCGATTTTGGACCAACTCAAATCCTAGAACTCCAGTTCCAGCTGGGATTGGCTGACCTACAAGAATATTTTCATGTAATCCTCGTAAAAAATCTGTTTTTTTAGCTAAAGCACTTCTTACAAGAACTTTGCTTACTTGTTGAAAACTTGCTGCAAGTAAAAAACTTTCCGATTGTAAAACACTTTTTGTAATACCTAAAATAACAGGTTCATAGTGTGCTTGTCGGTGATTTAATTTTGATAATTTCAGATTAACTTTTTCAATCCATCTTAATTGAACTAATTCACCTGGAAGTAACCCAGTATCGCCACCGTATGTAATTCTAACTCTTCCGGTCATTTGACGAACAACTACTTCAACATGCTTTTCAGCGATTTGAACACCTTGATTTGAATATGCTTCTAGAATATTTTCAACTAAAAATTTTTGGATATAACTTAAACTTAATTGAACAGCTTCATCAATAGGTCTTACTTTTTTTGCTCGACTGAAAAAATTAGTGAGAAGTGTATGCATATTATTTTGAATGATTTCACCTCCTTGAGTTTCCCGTGCTTCAAAAAGTTGTTCAATTTTTGGAATACCTTGAACAATATCTTCTGTTTGGAGACGTCGTGATCTTAATGTAATAAGTAAATCATTTTTTTCAACAAGATCTTTATGTGAAATATGCACTAACCCTCGAGTTGATGCAAGAAGGGGCACTCCTTTTCTTAGTGTCAAACTGTTTAAAGCAGTTTTTATGATTTGACCACTTAGAGGAATAGCAAAAGTACCGAAAACCTCTTGCCCCCATCGGACTTGTCTACCGACCTCGAGTGCTTTTATTGGAGTATCCTTATCAGGTAATTTTAAAGTTGCAGTATCTTGATCGCGTAAAATACTAAAAGCAATTTCTTTTTGTTTATATTGAGCAAATCGAAATTCACCTAATTTTTTAGAAGTTAAAAAAGCTCCCGTAATTTTACTTTCGGGTACTATCCAACCATTTGGAAATGTTTCAAAGTTAAATTGTTTTGAGTTTTGTAGTTTAACTCGTTGATAAAAAAATAAACGAAACCCAACTACACCTAATTTTTCAGAATCTAGTGGCGAGATTGTTTTTTGAATAAAACCACCTTTTTTGTGTGAAGACCTAAAAGACAAATTTGGTTGTTTTGTTAGAAAAATGGTTTGTTTGAGTTCTTCTGTTTTAAAAAAAGATTTGACTTTATTAATTTTAAGTTCTATTTTAAAAAAAGTTGACGAGGTAAACCAGCCAGAATTCGTCGGATGACTAATTTTTAAAGAGGGGTTTAAACCTTCCTTGTTTAAAAATTTTGTTTTAGATTGCTTTGTGAAAAGTGGAGAATGAATAGAAATTAAACCCGGAATTTTTTTATTAAAAATTAGTGTTTCTGGGTAAAAGTCTCTATTTGACAAAATTTGTTGACAAGTTTTTTGAAAAAATAAAAAATGTGAAATCCGACATTTGCGTTTAATTTTTAAAATAAAATTAGGTTTTTGTAAACTACCTTTTTGTTTATAAAAACAAAACCGATTTAAATATTGTCTAGAAAAGTTTCCAAGGTGTAAAGATTGCAATTTTTCTGGAATTAAATTTTGCTGAATGTTAAAAACTGTTCTTTGAAAGAATTTTAAAATATCGTTATCTGAATAAAATAAAAAACATTGATTTTTAGTTGATTTTAGAATTCGAATATTTTTACTATAAATTAAATTTGTTGAAATATAGGGATTATTAAAACGGACATTTTCAAATTTTTTACCAGATTCTAAAAGAATTCCAGATAATTGTGAAGCAAAATTTTTAGGCAACTGGATTTCTGGGATATAAGGCCAAATTTGTTGTTTTTGACTAATTTTCAATTGAGATTGTGAAAAAATTATTTTCTCAGATAGGGAGAAAGCGTTTTTTAAAAAGTGAACTTTAAAATGTTCATTTTGCGAAGAATTTTTGGTTGGATTTTGAGTAAAATTGGGTTTAAACCGAGTGTGTAATTTCCAAATAGTTGCTTTTTGAGCTGTAAAGTGAAAAGTTCCTGTTTTTGATAAATGTTTAGAAGATTGAGAGACACAAAAACCAGAAGAATTAAATAGAAAATTTCTTTTTAAAACAGATACAGCGGTTAATTTTAGTGGAATTAGTTTATGTTGAGACCAAATATAACTTAAACATTTATATTTTAGAATATCTTGTTTTTCGCTAGTAAAATTAAGACCTTTTGTATTTTCGGGAATATCAAAATTTTTAACCCCAGCAAAATCATTTTTAAAAGGAAGAATTGTACAATAACCCTTTTTGTCGTGAAAAGAATTGTGGAAAAGAGGATACCAATTTAATACTGTATATTTTGAATTGCTAGTATAAGAAACAAGATTTTTTTGACTTAATGTTTTACAATTTTCTAAAAAATAACAATATTTTGAATATTGAATATTCGAGAATAAAAATTCAAACGAATTTTGTCCAAAAACAACACCAGAATTGAGTTTTTTTAATTGACCCCTATTTGAAATATGCAGATTGTATTGTTGAATTGGTGTTTCAGGTGAAAATAAATCTCCATTAAAAAAAAAGGACTGACAAATTTTCTCTTCTTTTTGCACAAAACTTGAAAAAACCCAAAAATTACCTAATTCTAGTAAAGTAGGAAATTTAGGTGAAATTTCTTTTTGGTTAATTGGACTTGAAAAGGGGTTTTGATATTTTTTCTTTTTAGTTTTAGCGAGTACTCGCTTTTCTTCTTCTACAATACGAATTGCCATTGATTTAAAAAACACTTCACCACAAAGAAATGCTCGAACTGGATGACTTGATTCAGGCATTTCTTGTGTTGTTGTTTGTAAACGTGAGGCTTGAAGTAAAAGTTGTCCGCTTTTGACAATTTCACCTTGTTTAACCCATAAAAGACTTCCGGACGGAATATCAGAACCCATAATTTCATAACTAGTGGATTTTTGAGACGACTGAAACGATGTAAGCCGGAAAATAGGTTTCTTTTTAGGAGCTGATTTTTGTTTCACTAAATAAACAATATTCCCGTGAGGAGTTCGCACAAAAAGGCCAGAAAGAGCGTCTAAAAATTCTACTTTTCCTTCAAAAGGTGCGATAAAAGATTTCATTGCTTGGTCAGAAAAGACACCAACACCACCTGTATGAAACGTTCGCATTGTTAATTGCGTACCCGGTTCACCAATAGACTGTGCTGCAATAATTCCAACAGCTTCCCCTAAACTCACGATTTTGCCTTGTGATAAGTCGAGACCGTAACATAGTTGACATACAGATTTTTCTGTGTGACAAGTTAACGGGGAACGAACAATAATTGTTTTGTGTTGGCTAGCGATTTGTTTTGCTAAATTTTGGGAAAGAAGTGTATTTTTCTTAACAATTGTTGTTGAATTTAAATAAACATCTTGAAAAAGAACTCTCCCAACCAAACGATGCTCTAAATTTTTGTCTTTAATTAGAATACCTTTGAATGTTTGACAATCTGTGACCTGAACAACAACATGTTGCACAGCATCAACTAATCGACGCGTTAGATAACCCGAAGTTGCTGTTCGTAACGCTGTATCGACTAAACCTTTTCGAGCACCATAACAAGAAATAAGATATTCGGTTACAGTTAATCCTTCTCGGAAATTACTTTGAATTGGAAATTCTAAAATTGCGCCCTGTGGATCTGCCATAAGGCCCCTCATAGCCACTAATTGACGGACTTGAGAAATATTTCCTCGTGCTCCCGAAAATGCCATCATATATACTGGATTAACAGGATTTGTAGTACGAAAATTCTGAACAGCTGTTTGACGTAAAGTTTCACTTGTCTGATTCCAAGTATCGATTAAACGTTGCGATTTTTCAACACTTGTAAGATTTCCTGTTTGAATTGCATATGTTACATCATTCATTTTAAAAGATGCTTGTGAAAGAAGTGTCTTTTTTTGTGGTGGAATCTTTAAATCATCGACCCCTAATGAAACACCTGCTCTAGTAGCTTGATGAAACCCTACTTGTTTTAAAGTTTCAACCAAGTCGACAGTAACTTTTTCACCATATTGTTCTAAAAACCAAGCAATAACTGTTTTAAGATGATTTTTATCAAAACATGTATTGAAAAAAACTTGATTTGGTGATAAATAAAGCGATTTCTGCAAAATCTTCTCAGAATCAAAATCTCCAATACTTAGGGATTGTATTTTATTCATATTTGTCATACTTTGATTTGCTTTTTGATTAAAAAAATCTATTTTTGTCAGAAAATTTTTTTATTTGTCTCCCAAATTGACACAATTTGGGAAGACAAAAACAGTGTTTTTGTCAGTCGTTGTAAATTAGGAACGAAAAAATTAAGGTTTTGGCTTCCCAAATTCAAAAATTTGGGAGAAAAAACAATTTTGAAAAATTGTTTTTTATAAACCAAATTCAGAAGATTTTCGAGCGAATCCTTCCTTTTTCTAAAGCAGTCTTACATTTTTGATTTGAGAATAAAATTAATCGATTTAGATCTAGCTAAACCCTTATTTTTAATCGTTTTTTCAAAATAGTGTTTATCAATTTCATTAGATTAAAATCTCTGTTCTCGAAAAATCCACGAATGCATCAGAACCCTACCTGCTGTAGTGCGCACAAAATAGGGTTTTTTCGGGCTCAGACTAGTAGAAAACACAGGTTTTCTCAACCAACTATAACAATTATCTAAAAATACTGTTTCTCCTCGACCAGAAAGATCGAGTCGCGTTTCAATTACAGCATCTTTTGTCCGAGCTTGATGTTCTGTAACAAATGTTTGAACAAACCCAGACCATTTAACCCAAATTGGGGTTTGTAAACCCAGAAATCCACGATCATAAGAACTTTTAACGTCGGCGAAACTTGAAAAATAGGGGTTTTGGTGATTGGAAGCAAAAAGTTCGTTTTGGACTAAAACTTTTCGGCTCGGAATTAAATTTTCTAATCCTCTGAATCCTTTTTCTTGAGAACATGTCAGATAATAAAAGCCTAAAACCATATCTTGTGTTGGAAGCAGTAGTGGTTGTCCTGAAGCTGGTGCTAATAAATGATTTCTCGACCATAATAAATTTAACGCTTCAGCTCGTGTCGCTGCTGAAAGAGGAACATGAACTGCCATTTGATCACCATCAAAATCTGCATTAAAAGCAGGGCAAACTAATGGATGTAATAGAATGGCCTTACCCTCAACAAGTTGTGGTAAAAAAGCTTGAATACCTAAACGATGTAAGGTTGGAGCACGATTTAATAAAATTGGATGAGTTTTTAAAAGCTCGCCTAAAATAGACCAAACGATAGGTTTTCTTTCAGCAATTAAAGCTTTTGCTGCTGTGGTAGTAAATACAATTCCTTTTTTTCTTAATTTTTGAATAATAAAAGGTTGGAAAAGTTCGATAGCCATTTGTTTCGGCAAACCACATTGATGAATTTGTAAGTGTGGTCCAACTACAATAACAGATCGGCCAGAATAGTCAACACGTTTCCCAAGTAAATGTTGACGAAAACGCCCCTGTTTCCCTTTTAATCCTTCTAGCAGAGATTTTAAAGGTTTTCCTGATTCAATACTTCCTGTTTTTAAAAGCTCATCAACAGCTTCTTGAACTTGTCGGACATTATAACACCATGAAAGCCAACTACCACTTAAGGCAGTATCGAAAACACCAAAATTTGCTCCTCGTGTAATACGTTTATTCCGAATTAAAACTTTTCGATAGAGGGTATTAATATCAGAAACAATTAACTCACCTCGAATAGATGTAATCGGTCTTAAACCTGGAGGTAAAACGGGCAAATAACTTAAAATCATCCAAGCTGGTTGCATTTTTGCCTGTTCAAAATCACGAAATGTTTCTATTTGCCGTTTGCATTTAAGTTGAAGTTGTTGTAAACGATTAAGTTTAATTCGTAATCTTTTAAATTCTTTTCTCTCATCAACGAGATTTAATTCAAGATTTGACAATCTTTCGTGAATAAAACGAATATATCCCTGTAATTGAATATAATGATTTGTAAGTTCTTTTTGTAACTTTACTACATCTAAATATGAAAGAATATGTTGGAAAGCAAATCCACCAGTTTGAATAGCATAGCCCTGGTCATGTTTTGGAATTTCTCCCGTCCAGCTTTTGATTGGCTTCGTAAAAGCATAGTAAGAAATTCCTGATTCATAAGAAAAAGATTGTTCCCAGAGATAAAATAAAAATTCTTGGAATTCTTCAACTTGGCGCCAAGTTGCATCATATGCAATACCATAAAGACGTGTTTCTAAAGCTCCATGATTAAAAATAAAAAATGGAATGTTTGAGTCTGTTTTTTTATTAAATAAACGTGGTTTTGAATTCAGGTTTTCTAAAGGTTGTTCTTTTTTTGAAATGTAAACTGAATTTAGAGTTTGACTCTCATTCGAACCTTGAGTTATTTTGTCAAAAGAATTTTCAGCTTCATTGTTTTTAAAAAAAGGACGTGATTCACCTTTTGAACGAAAAAGTGTAAACGTATGAGAAAGAGTACAAAATTCGGAAGTTTTCATTACAGCTTGAACACGTTTTGTTGACCAATTTAAACATAAACTTAATGGGGATGGTCTATGTGAAGCGTATAACGGATGAACAACAGGTTGTTTTAATTTAATATATCCAAGACGATAGCGTCGAACCCTTGAATGTGTTCGCTCAACACCACATTTTGGGCAAAATCCACGTTGGATTTTGGTTGATTTTTTCCCGCATGCGCAGGTAAAATCAACGACAGGCCCAAAAACTTTTTGACAAAAAAGTCCATTTGGTTCTGGTTTTAATGTTTTATAGTTAACTGTTTCCCAACTAGTTACTTCACCAATAATTTCGCCATTTGGGAGGAAACGTTCTGCCCACTGTCGAATTTGTTTGGGAGAAGCAACACCGATTTCTAATTTTTGAAAAAGCCGACCTTTTTTTGTTTTCATAAGTATATTTCCCTAACCAACTTTCAAATTGGGATCCCTTTCCAAGCTAAACTTTTGTTGACGAGTTGTCTTCTTGCCAAAAGAAAGTAAATATGTGAAAGGGAAAATTTGTACCAAAACTTGGTAGGTAGATTGAGCTAAGAGATCTTACCTAAAAAACCTTCAGTTTCGGATATCTTCTTTTTATAGTAAATTTTCTAGTTTTGTTAGTGCAATTGGCCCAGAAAATCCATTTGGTCGCGATTGTCCATATAATTGAAGATCAAAACATAATGCTTGTAATTCACGAAGTAACACTTTAAAACTTTCTGGTCGCCCAGAGGTTAAAGGTTTATTTGCATAAATACGAAAAACTGCTTGTTTTCGTCCTTCGACATCATCAGATTTTAGTGTTAATAATTCTTGTAAAGTATAAGCTGCACCATAAGCTTGTAATGCCCAAACTTCCATTTCACCTAGTCTTTGACCACCATTTCGAGAACGCCCTCTTACAGGTTGTTGTGTTACAGCAGAATAAGGACCAGTTGCTCGCGCATGTATTTTATCGTCTACTAAATGAACCAATTTTAAAATATAAGCCGAACCTACTGTAATTGGTTGGTCAAAAGGAATGCCTGTTCGTCCATCAAACAATTTAATTTTACCGGGATGATGAGGTTCAAATAACCAGGAATTTCCCGTTTTAATGGAAGCTTCATAAAGTTTTGAATAGACAAGACTTCGTGACGCCTCGGCACCAAACTGTTCATCAAATAAATTTGTTGTATAGCTTTCTTGTAAATAACGACCAGCTAACCCTAAAAGACATTCTAAAATTTGGCCTACATTCATTCTTGAAGGAACACCTAAAGGGTTTAAAACAATGTCTACAGGTGTTCCATCTGGTAAATAAGGCATATCGTGCCGTGGTAAAATATTGGAAACAATGCCCTTATTGCCGTGGCGACCTGCCATCTTATCCCCCACTTGAATTCTTCGTCTTTGTAATAAAACAACTCGAACTCTTAAAATTGAATTTTTTTCGGCTAAAGCGGCAACATCAGATTCTCTGGACGGTAAAATTTGTACATCTAAAACAAACCCCTCTACACCTTTTGGTAGACGTAAACTCGTGTTTCTGAAATTTGTCTTTTCGCGTTGCATAATTACGTTATAAAGTTTTTCATACTGATGTTCAACCGAAGGGCCTTTCGGATTTAAAGGACTAATTTTTCCAACTAAATAATCCCCTTCTTCTACCCAACTTCCAATATCAACTAGTCCTTTAGAATTAAGCTTTTCAATTTTTAAAATATCCCGCGTAGACTCATCAATTTTAAGCGGAATCTGATTAGTAATAATTTCTAACCCGTGTTGGGTATTTTTCACTTCAATATCATAATGATCAATATGAAGAGAAGTGAAAATATCTTCATCAACTAATCTTTGACTTATTAAAATAGCATCTTCAAAGTTATAACCTTCCCAGGGCAAATAAGCTACTATAATATTTTGACCAATAGCTAGTTTTCCAGAAGAACTAGCCGCTCCATCAGCAATAATATCACCTTTTTCAACCCACCATCTTTCCTCAAGAATAGGTCTTTCAGAAATACAAGTACTTTGGTTGGTCCGTTGGTAACGAGTAAGGCTATATTCTTTTTCCTGTTGAATATTGTTAGAATTCCCAATTTGAAGGGTATTTCTAGTGAGTTGTGTCAAACTTTCTAAGTTTTGTTTTTTCTTAAAACTAAACTTTAAATAAATTGTTTCACTTTGTATTTCCGTTCTTAGAACGGAAAAACAAAAATGACGTTTTTCTAAAATGCTTTGAGAAGTGAAATGCCAAAATTTCGCAGAAAATTTTGAATTAAAAAATTTAAATAAGGGTAGACCCTTTTTTGTGAAATTCTGAGTGTCTTTGATCAAAACATTTAATTCAGAATATTTTCTTTTCTTTTTTAATAATCTAGTCTTCGTATTAGTTACTTTTCTCGGAGTTAGTGTTCTAATTTTTCTAGAATTTAAATAACTAATATATCCGCTTTGAGAAGAATGAATTACATGATTGACATCAGAAACTACCCGTGTTTCTAATCCTGTACCAACAAATGGTGCTTCTGGTCTTATAAGAGGAACTGCTTGACGTTGCATATTTGACCCCATCAAAGCTCGGTTTGCATCATCGTGTTCTAGAAAAGGAATTAAACTTGTAGCTACAGAAATATTTTGTAAGATGCCAACAGACTGTGTCGTAATTTGAGTTGACAAATCATAATCGAAATTTAATTCTTTTCTGACAGGCAACGAAAGTTTGGGCAAAACATTCCAGTTTGTAATTTTTATATCCGCGGGAGCGGTAATATGTTGATATTCTTGATCCGGAGAAACCGAAAGTGGTGGGAGTTCTTTTTGGACTTGACCTTTATAAACTTGATAAAATGGCGTACAAATTGTCCCGGATCCATCTTTTAATGGTTGAGCAAGAACAGTAAAAGAATTTACTAATCCAGCATTTTGCCCTTCCGGTGTTTCAATTGGACATAAACGACCATAATAAGTCGGATGAATTCCACGAATTTGGATTGTTGTTTGTTTACTGCTAACTCCACCCGGACCTAAAACAGTGAGACGACGTTTATGAGTCGCTTCAGCTAAGGGATTTGTTTGATCCATAAATTGAGCTAATGTACCACTTGTAAAAAAACTTTTCCAGGACTTACTAACAGTTTTTGAAAAAACAGTTTTATTTTGTCGCCATAAATGTTCTAGAGGGTTCTGATCGGATAAACTTGACTTTGTTGCAGGTAAAGTATTAACTTTTCGTGCGAAAAAAACTTCAAATTCTTTGATCGCGCGATTTAATTGTTCCAATAAAAATTCGTCACACCCACGAATTCGTTTTTGTGTTAAACTGTCAATCTCATCTCCCAGCCTTTCTTTATAAATAAGTTTTAATAAAGCTTGTGTCGCCCCTAAAAGATCTTCCAATGTCAGAGAAGATTCAGTTAATGGTTCTGGGCTTCTAATTTTTTCACGAAATTGTTGTCGACCAATTTTGCCTAAAACAAGTGTTTCTTTATTCCAAAGAGTCTGCCAAAAAAAATCTCGTACTGTATTTTCTGTAATCGACTCATCTCGAGCATATGGGCTATATTCAATAAAGTGTGCATATAAATATTGCCAAGCTTCTTGTTGAGTTCGAGGATGTCCTGTTAAACCAGCTCGAATTAAAATCTTATCATGACGAGTTTTGCCAACTAATAAATTTGCAAATTCTGTTTCTTGATTTTTTTTTGTTAGCGATAAATCATTTACATAACTATTAGTAAGAATTTCAGAATGCTCAAGACGTTTAAAAAGCGCACTTCTTGATACACCTAGAGCTTGTAAAAAGACTAATAAAGAAACTTTTCGACGCAAAGTTCGAGTTGAAAACCATAATCTATTTTTTTTATCTACAGTCAGATTAATCCAACCTCCCTTTTCAGGTACAATTCGAACGGTTGCTGTTTGAGTTCGCGAATCGCGTGGAATAGTATAAATACCAGGATTTCGAACCATTTGATGTAGAACAACACGAGGAATTCCATTTATTACAAAATGTCCGTGTTTAGTCATAAGAGGTAATACACCAATTAGAAGCCATTCTATTCTAAGAGAATTGGAGTTAGTAGATTTTATTCCGATAGGAATATAAACAGATGATCCATAAGTTTTACCTAAAATAAAGGCTTGAGTTTGATTAAAATCTGGTTTTTGATATTGAATCCATTCAGGGAAAAAATGGATTTCTAAACTATGTGTTGAATTTGAAAAATAAAAAGGTTTTTCAAAAGCAGATTTAATACCAGTTTCAAGAAACGAATAAAAACTTTCTCGTTGTACGTCAATTAAATTTGGAATTTCAGTAGAAAAACCAAAAGTGGAATAATGCTTTTTAGTTTCAGAGTGATTGGAATTCAAACACTCATTTTTGTAAGAAACAGGTTGTATTCGATTGACTTCGATTTGATGTAACGATTGTATATTAAAGCTCATTTCGTTAAAATATATAATTTTTTTAAAATTTATGATAATATCAGAGTACAATGTTTCGTTTTCTTTTCTAGATCCAACTATTTTGGTTGAATTAGTATGATATATCAAGAGGTTCGAAAGCGAAAAGGCGGTATAGCCAAGTGGTAAGGCAGTGGATTGCAAATCCTCCATCCCCCAGTTCGAATCTGGGTGCCGCCTAGTAACTAAAAAATTGTTAAATTTTTTTTGGAATTTCTAAAACACCAAAAAATAGAAAATATACCAGGCTCCATTTTTCACGAAAAGCAATTAATTCGAGTTCTCGTGATCAAATATTTCGGTAAGCAAGAAGCTTATCGAAATTCTGCTTTTTTAAGGGTTCATATTTTAGTTTGTTATGTGTTTTGAAGAGAGAGTAGCGTACTCACTAACCAAAAAACTAGTCTGATTATTTTGTAAAAAATGCATAAATTTTTCTTACCTAAACCTCTGATTTTTTTGCACAGACTAATGAGTATCTAATATTCTTAGATTTTTCTCGACCAAAATTATGAAATTTTAATATAAATTTTGATTAATCAATAAAAACTTTTCGAGAAAAGAAAAATTGATTTTTTAATTCACCCTATTAAAGATCTAATTGTTCTAAGTTTATTATGTTTGTATTATAAGTTTTTAAGTTTACCAATCTCAAATTTTGAAAAGCGTTACTCTTTAAAAAGCCTAAGATTTGTAGATATCAAGAAAAAAAAATTTACAATTTTTCTATTGAGCATCACTTGAAAAATGACACCGATAAAACTAAAAAAGAGATTCATCCTGTTTTGGCAGAAAATCCAAACTATCTCTCGTATAATTATCAACCTTTAATGCTGCTTCTTTTCAGTTCTGACATGATTTTCAATTAATTTATACAGAGTGATGAATCTCATAATAGTATGTTACCATAAAAATCTGTCTTTGTGTATCTTTTTTATTAAGATTGGTCTCGTTTTAAAACGAGACCAATCTTATGACAAAAATTTAGTTTTGAGAATACTCAATTCCAGAGTTTCATTAAAATAAACCTAATGTTAATGAAATGTCAATAGGTAAAGCTGCACCAATTCCTAACCAAATAGCCGCAACAGTACCGATTAAAAAAACAGTTGTTGCTACTGGACGACGGAACGGATTTTGGAATTTATTAATATTTTCGATAAACGGAACAGTTAATAATCCTGCTGGAACAGCAGCCATTAAAAGTACTCCTAATAGTTTATTAGGAACTACACGTAAAATTTGGAAAACTGGATAAAAATACCACTCAGGTAAAATTTCTAAAGGTGTTGCAAACGGATTTGCGGGCTCACCAATAGCTGCTGGATCTAAAACTGCTAACCCGATTACACAAGCAAAAGTACCAAAAATTACTACCGGGAAAATATATAATAAATCATTTGGCCATGCAGGTTCGCCATAATAGTTATGGCCCATACCTTTTGCAAGCTTTGCACGTAATACAGGATCTGATAAATCTGGTTTTTTAGTAACTGCCATAAAAAATCTCCATTAATTGAATATATTCCCAAATTTTGGCAATTTGGAAAAGGGTTAAGTAAAACAATAAACTTGTCACCTCTTTCCAAATTTTGGCAATTTGGAAACACGTGTCCCAAATATTTTATTTGAAAGCCAAATTTGATAAATTTGGGACCAGAAAGGTTTTTTAAAGGTTTTTCTTTAAAGTGGTCCAGAAATCCCTTGTTTACGGATCATCAAAAAGTGCATTAACATGAAAACTGCAGTTAAAAGCGGTAAGACAAAAGTATGAAGACTATAAAAACGTGTTAGTGTTGATTGACCGACACCAACACCACCACGTAAAAGTTCTACTAATGCTGGTCCGACAACAGGAATAGCGTCTGGTACACCTGTTACAATTTTTACCGCCCAGTATCCAACTTGGTCCCAAGGTAATGAATAACCTGTTACACCAAAAGAAACTGTACATACAGATTAGAGTCGATGTGTCTGTTACCAGACAACACCTCTCCTTCAAAACCGTACGTGCGACTTTCATCGCATACGGCTCCTTGAATAACGTTCTCGTAACAGATGAGAACCTCTATTCATCTTCTTCTTGAAAAGAGAAAGATTTACTCTTTTTATCCAGCGGTTTCAAATTGGAATCTAGTTCCGAAGAATTTTGAGTAGAATCTAATTCCGAAGAATAAAGAGAGACAAATGGCATCGAATCCATGTCGTATACTCTATGAATACGATGGTGACAATAAGAATGAACAAGTTGTAGATTGATCAAACTGTTTGATCCACCCGAATTCAAAGGAATGATGTGATGTTCATGAAGAACATCCCCATTTTTAAAATATTCACCGCAGAAAGAACACTTTCCGTCCTGAGAACGAAGAAGTTTTGCCTTTCGTGTTGGTAAAATTCCGAATCTTTTCATACGACGAGTCCAATATACATAGTTTCCATCATAAGGACTGGCATTTCCTCTTACTTTAACATAATTGTCAATGCTCACAGAGACATCAATAGCTTGTGCTAGAATAAGACCTGTTTCTCTTGATTCACAAGATGACAGGGTGGAGAATACCCATTTACGCATTCCTATCTTTCTCCAAAATTTAAAGAGTCCAACTTTATGGCTATGAGTTAATCTGTAAGCCCATCTTCTTAATTTGATGTAAAGAAGATAGTCCTGTTTTTTCAGGATGTTGTATCCCTCGTGAGCACTGGATACAGAAAAGTATCTACTCCAACCACGAATAATCGGATTGAGTTCTTGGATGAGATTGATTTGCGAATTTGTTGTTCGTATAAGAGTATCAAGTTTTGTTTGATATTTCTTACATGAATTCTTTGATGGAATAATCACAGTTCTATATCCAAGGGATTTCCCAAGGTTTTTATAGGATCGACGAGTCGATTCTCTATGTTGAATGTGATAACCAAGAAAATCAAAACCTGCTGTGCGATCTTCACTCAATTCTGGATCAAGAGTATGGGTAAGACGTGTCTTTGATTCCTTCAACTCAAGTCCCATTGTTGATAACCATGTCTCTAAGAGAGCGCGAATTTCTAAGAGAACTGCCTTATTTTCATGCATTATTACGAAATCGTCAGCATATCGGATAATACTCAGAGAACGTATACGTTCCGAAGATTTCATTGGATACCCACCTTTCCAACGCATAGAGGAATATTGACGCATATGTTCTTTTAGAAATGTTTCCATTCCGTGAAGAGCCACATTTGCTAATAAAGGAGAGATTACTCCTCCTTGTGGTGTGCCTCGTTCTGTTTTTTCGAAAATATCACCATTCAAAACACCAGCTTGGAGCCAAGCAGCGATTTGACGGCGAAGTTGTCCTTGTAAACCGAGCTTCTCGAGCAAGGCGTTATGGTCGATAGTGTCAAAACATTTCGCAATATCCGCATCCAGGACATATTTGGCCTTTTTGTCGAGACTTATTTTGATTTGTTTGATAGCATCATGTGTAGATCTTCCAGGTCGAAATCCGTAACTGTTTGGTTCAAACCGAGCTTCCCATTCTGGCTCGAGAGCCAATTTCACCAGTGCTTGAAGCGCTCGATCGTGAAGAGTCGGTATCCCTAGAGGGCGTTTTTCTTCTGTACCTGGTTTTGGAATCCAAACACGGCGAGCCGGTTGAGATTTCCCAGTTAGTTTTAAACCATTTGCGAGAGCAAGCCTCGCGGACGGTGTGATATTCTTGATACCATCTACACCAGCTGTACGTTTTCCAAGATTATCCTGCGTTACTCGCCTAACGGCTAAAAGTTTCGCAGCCTTTGAATGGATCAATGCATGTTGCAAAGATCGTACTCGTTTTATGTCACCATTTGAAGAGGCCTTGTAAATGTATTGTTGTAACTTCGAAATGTAAAGATTGATTGATTTCCAATCGATAGAGTTCCATGCCAAGATGTCATTCTCTGAGTTCAGAGTAACGTGACTCTTATTAGCCTTTTTCATTAGTTCAATACCCTTTCAAGACATTATCCACGACCTACGTCTGCATATCCCGGGAGTTACCCCATCTCTTTTCCAGCATTTCTCGTCAATTCGAGCTGGGCATTCGCTTCTTAGGCCATCTCAACCATTTTCGTCATTCGTTGGTTACTTACTTTATTAGAACCTAGTGGTATATCTTTGTATACAAATTAGTCAATAAAGAGAACGAAAATGGATTACTTCGTTCCTTATTTCCCCATAAATTCCTTAGGATGCATCTCTACGCCGAAAGTTGAAGGTAGCGTAACATGAATTTACGGAGATTCATGTGACCTCTAGAGTAAATAGAGACTAGGTCTTTGTATTTCTCTACCTTTTGTCCTATATTCAGGACACAGCCGTTGTGATGTATTTTGTAGATGAATGATCAAATACAAAATTGTCACGAGCCTATTACCGCTGATAGTGTGTGACGACGCTTCAGACAATGCTTCACTTGCGTTATCCATAGAATTTTGCTCACATCCTTTGATTTTTTGGCTATTATATCATCGAACGCTTTCACCCCTGCTTTTCCTTTCTTGATAACCAGTCGCAATTGGTAGGGAATATCCAATCTAATATTGCTATTATTGACATGCTTCCCAAATTGCGTCAATTTGGGAAAGACAACATAGTTTTATTTGTCGGACAGCTGTGTGCTTACGGCCTACGCCGGGCCGGAAGGATTTACACCTTCGAGAAAATAAAGTTCTTACTTGTCATTCCCAATCCGAATTTCACGGAAAGTTTCAGACTAACGAATCGCACCCATAATTACACCAGTAACCCAAGTAAGTTCACGTGGTTTTTTAAAACCGCCAGTTAAATATACTCGACATACGTGGAGAACCATCATTAGAACCATCATACTTGCAGACCAACGATGAATAGATCGGATTAACCAACCAAAATTAACGTCTGTCATAATGTATTGCACTGAAGCAAAAGCTTCTGCAACAGTAGGACGATAATAAAAAGTCATGGCAAAGCCAGTTGCTACTTGAACTAAGAAACATGTAAATGTAATACCTCCAATACAATAAAAAATATTTACATGTGGTGGAACATATTTACTAGAAATATCATCTGCAATGGATTGAATTTCAAGACGTTCTTCAAACCAATCGTACACTTTACCCATAAATTATTTTTGATAGTTTTAAACACGCTGACCAAAACGAAGTTTGTTGAAAATTACAGCATGAAAACTGGTTAGACCACAATTAGGCTAATCCAAAAATCCGTAGTTTTTGGACATAACAAAAATATTGTTTTTTCACTATTTAAAAATTTTTGATTCCAAATCACTTATTTGGAATCAAAAATTTTTAATTTAAGGTCTAGTTTGTTGACCATTTTGTATCAACAGCTACTTGATCAACAAGACCATAATCTTTTGCTTCGCGAGCTGAAAGGAACTGATCTCGGTCCATATCTCTTGAAATTCTACTCAGGGGCTGCCCTGTTCGTTCAGAATAAATTCTGCCTACTTGACGACGAATTCGCATAACTTCTTCAGATTCTGAGAGAACTTCAGAAGCTTGACCTTGGCTTCCACCTTCAGGTTGGTGAATCATGATTCGTGAATGAGGTAAAGCAATTCTTTTGCCACGGTCTCCACCAGCTAAAATAAAAGAAGCCATGGAAGCTGCGGTTCCAACACAAATTGTTGTAACCTCAGATTTTATATAATTCATTGCATCGTAAACTGCAATTCCACAAGTAACAGAACCACCTGGAGAGTTAATATAAATATACAGACCTTTATTTTGCTCTTCTGCATTTAAATAAAGCATAATTCCGATGAGCTGATTTGCCAACTCATCATCCAATTCTTGACACAGAAATAAAACACGTTCGCGATATAATCGGTTATATAAATCAACCCATTGAGCTGATGGTTCGCCGGGTAAACGAAAAGGGACTTTAGGAACACCAATTGGCATAGGAGTATTTATTTTAAATTTTTTTTATAATTTCCTTAGGTTTTTGATATGATACTAAAACTAAAGATCTATCATTTAGTATACTCGAAAATTTTTAAAAGTTAAAGGAAATTTTTTTTTTATCAATTTTTATGATGAGAGAACTTATTAGCATTATCAACTAAGTTAACTAGAAAATCGTAAAAAAAAAACAAAGATATGGTATACTAAAAATAAGAAAAATTAAGTTTGATAGTTGATGATCCAAAATGGGCATCACTTCACGTGAAAAGAAAGAAAGTAAAAAAATCATTAAAAAAATCACTTCGTATGGGTCTTCCTTGGTATCGTGTTCATACGGTAGTTTTAAACGATCCAGGTCGTTTAATTGCTGTACATTTAATGCACACTTCATTAGTTTCTGGTTGGGCGGGTTCAATGGCTTTTTATGAGCTTGCTGTATTTGATCCTTCAGATCCAGTTTTAAATCCAATGTGGCGTCAAGGTATGTTTGTGTTACCTTTTATGACACGTTTAGGTATCACTCAATCTTGGGGTGGCTGGACTATCAGCGGTGAAACAGCCGCAAACCCGGGTATTTGGAGTTATGAAGGTGTTGCTGCATCACATATTATCTTATCCGGATTACTTTTTGCCGCATCAATTTGGCATTGGGTATATTGGGATCTTGAGCTATTCCGTGATCCTAGAACCTCAAATCCAGCATTAGATCTTCCAAAAATTTTTGGTATTCACTTATTTTTATCTGGTCTTCTTTGTTTTGGGTTTGGAGCTTTTCACGTAACTGGTGTATTTGGTCCTGGTATTTGGGTTTCTGATCCTTATGGTATTACAGGAACTGTTCAAGCTGTAGCTCCGTCTTGGGATGCCACAGGATTTGATCCTTATAACCCCGGCGGTATTTCGGCTTAATGTGATGGGCCGCCTTTGTCGTAAGACAAAGTGAGAAACTTCGCTATATGCTGGAACCTTTCGTGAACCCTCTCGTCCAATCCTGAAAAATAGATTGGGAAAATCTTGAGGTAGAAACAATCAGCAGGAAACTAGACAGTAGCTACATATGAAAAAAAACACATATAGTCCACTAGGATCCTCAGAGACTACACGCGAAGCACCTCTTTTAGAATCACCACAAACGTCTTTTATTTTTCACCGATATCTCGCGCCACAACATAAAAAAACTTTGGATTTTGAATTTCTTACCTGGTTTATAGGCTTTACTGAAGGCGATGGATGTTTTTATGTTCAAAAAGATCAGGGGAAACTGCGAGTCTGCTTTTCGCTTGTTCAAAAAGACAGCAAACTGATTAATAAAATCCGAACCTGTTTAGGATTTGGGACTGTTAGCTCTACACAACAAAAGGGCCAAGTGTATTGGAAATATGCTGTTTATGATAAACAAGGAATTCAGCGACTTATCACTTTATTCCATGGAAATTTACTGCTTCCAAAACGTGTGCTTCAATTTCATCGTTGGGTTACAGTTGCCTCCAGTCTTGGACTCTGTTCGACAGACTTTCAAAAAATACCAACACGTCAGCTATGTGTCTCCTTAGACACAGCCTGGTTAAGTGGTTTTATTGAAGCAGAAGGCTGTCTTTGTGCTGCCTTTAGAGCTCCTTTTCCTGGGTCACGGTTGTCTGCTAAATTCTCCCAAAAATGTCATATTACGCAACAAGATCTAGCTGGTGAGTTGACTGTTCTTGAACAGATCGGCCATCTTTGTGAAAGCAAAGCTGCAGTAAGGCTTGTTAAAAAAGAGACTCATGTTTATAGGTTAGAAATGTGTTGTTTACGGAGTAATCAGATCCTGATCAACTATTTAAACAGGTTTCCGATGCGTGGGAAAAAGCAGGTGACTTTTGTTCGTTGGCGTGGTGTTTTTTTCCAACGACAAAAAAAAGAACATCTCACAGAAAAAGGGATTCAACGTATGAAACGTTTATGTGACTCGATTCGTCGTGATGAAAAACAAGAAGATGGAATAAGATAAAAAAGAGGTTGATGATATAGTCCACTTATGCAATGGCACTTATCCCAAATGTACCTACTCTATTTGGGATAGGTGTCGACGTGCATCACATCGCCGCGGGTATTTTAGGTGTTTTAGCTGGTTTATTCCATCTTTGCGTTCGCCCACCACAACGATTATATAATGGTCTTCGTATGGGGAACATTGAAACAGTTCTATCTAGTAGTATTGCAGCTGTGTTTTGGGCAGCTTTTGTTGTATCGGGTACAATGTGGTATGGTAGCGCAGCAACACCAATTGAACTTTTTGGTCCAACTCGCTATCAATGGGATTTAGGTTTCTTCCAACAAGAGATTGAACGTCGTGTCCAAACAAGTCTTTCTGAAGGTAAATCTGCTTCACAAGCTTGGGCAGAAATTCCTGAAAAATTAGCATTCTACGATTATATTGGAAACAATCCAGCAAAAGGTGGTCTTTTCCGTGCGGGTGCTATGAACAGTGGAGACGGGATTGCGGTTGGCTGGTTAGGCCATGCTGTTTTCAAAGATAAACAAGGTAATGAACTTTTTGTTCGTCGTATGCCAACATTCTTTGAAACATTCCCTGTAGTTCTTGTTGATAAAGATGGTATCGTTCGTGCCGATGTTCCTTTCCGTCGTTCTGAATCTAAATATAGTATTGAACAAGTTGGCGTTTCTGTAACGTTCTATGGTGGTGAATTAGATGGTGTAACATTTAGTGATCCAGCGACAGTTAAAAAATATGCTCGACGTGCTCAATTAGGAGAAATTTTCGAATTTGATCGTGCAACTCTTCAATCAGATGGCGTATTCCGAACAAGCCCACGTGGTTGGTTTACATTCGCACATTTATGTTTTGCTCTTCTTTTCTTCTTTGGTCATATCTGGCATGGTGCTAGAACAATTTTCCGAGACGTATTTGCTGGTATTGATGCAGATTTAGATGAACAAGTAGAATTTGGTGCATTCTTAAAACTTGGTGATACTTCAACTCGTCGCCAATCAGTGTAAAATTTTTTTGGAGTTTTTGACAAAAACCTGGAATTCAGGTTTTTGTCATAACTTTAAATGTTACCAAACTGAAACTTTTGGTATAAAGATTTTCACTTTTCTAGACAAACACGTTTTTATATTAAAAAAATGTGTTTCGTTATTATTGACAAAAAAATTTTGTCGCTCAAAGGGAAATTTTTTTCTATGGAAGCATTAGTTTATACTTTTTTATTAGTTGGAACATTAGGTATTATCTTTTTTGCCATTTTCTTTAGAGAACCTCCGCGTATTGTAAAATAATTACTTTATTTTGCTTTTCGTAAAAAAAGTCACTTAGTTTATCTTGTGATTAGTTTATAAGGTTTCTGTTTCCAAAACGGACAAAAGAAACTGAACTCGTGAGTTTCAAAACTCACGAGTTCAAAAATAAGGTAAGATAGAAAAATCATAAAATATTGTCCCAAAACAAAGTTTTGGGCAAAAAAACTACTGTTTGAAGTAAATTAATCTTCATGTTCTTCAAACGGATCACGAAGTTGTTGAGAAGGTGGCCCAAACCCCACATAAATCGAATAGCCAGTAATACTTAATAATAAACACCAGAGAAAAATGGTAAAGAAAAAAGCAGGACTTTCCATAAGAACTTAATTATTAATTTTTCAAAACTAATTAAAAAATATGTCTTGTAGACGTTTTTTTTTAATAAGAATTCATTCATGAAATTAAAAGAAAAATTTTTTCTTAGTTTAATTTTAACAAAAAAATTTGATTTTTTTTTTATTAAACCAATTGAACTTCTTTTAAAAATCAAATTTTTTAAACGACAAAAAAAGTCACAGCAAAAATCCATTTTAAAGAAAATACTTTAGGTAATTGTTTGACAAAAACGAAATTTTTTTCTTTAAAATGGATTTTTAAAGAAAAAAAAGTTGATTTAAAAAACTAGTTAATTATAAAATCTCTTTTGTCAATCAAATAACGAAAACTTTTTTTCTAATTCAAAAATTATTATATAATAGACTTATAGAAAAATTATCAAAAGATTTAAATTATAACTAAAAACATTTTTGTTTTAGTCTAAGAATTTAAATCTTATTTCAAAAACGTTGATTTTTTCTCTTTATTTACAGAAAGTAAAACAAAAATAATTTTAAGTAAAGATTATGGCAACTGGAACTACATCAAAAGTAAAAACAGAAGATACTGGAATTTCTACTCCATTAGGAACTCTTCTTAAACCATTAAATTCTGAGTACGGTAAAGTAGCCCCGGGTTGGGGTACAACTGTATTAATGGGTATTTTTATGGCCTTATTTGCAGTTTTCCTTGTAATTATTTTAGAAATTTATAATAGTTCAGTTCTTCTTGATGATGTTACTATGAGTTGGGAATCTTTAGCTAAATAGAAAGATTTTTACCCAAAACACTGTTTTTGGACGAAGCAACAAAAATTTCATTATTATTTAGAGCTCTTTGGTTGAAAAATTTAAATTTTTCAACCAAAAAAAAATACAAGGGCACGTTTTCTAATTTGGGGATAGAGAGACTTGAACTCTCACGGTTCAATGAACCAACGGATTTTCAGATTTTGAAACTGGACTCTCTCTTTATCCTCAACACTACTCAAGAATAGATTTTTGTTAGGATAGCTCCCGTCGAGTCTCTGCATCTTTAAAAATTATAAAAGAATAATTTTAAGTTGACTCAGGATTGTTCATTATGAAATGACTTTCTTGAATTTCCCTGAATTTGAGAGCATTCACTTTAAAAGTTTCCTTTTAAAGGCTCAAAATGAGTGAAGTTGTACCTTTAAGTCCGTTGCGTCTGCCGATTCCGCCATATCCCCTAAAAGTAAATTACTAATTTTATATATATTCTACAAAAAAAAACTAAAAAATACGAGTTGTTTTTTTAACTACTGTTTAGTAAAATAAAGACCAAGTAAAACAAAAAAAAAGTCAAACAATTTTTTGAAGTTTACCGTTCAATAGTTTTATAGTTTTCAAAACGTTTTTTGTTTCAAGAATATAATTTAAGGGTCGATGCCCGAGTGGTTAATGGGGGCGGATTGTAAATTCGCTGGCTTTGCCTACGCTGGTTCAAATCCAGCTCGGCCCAAAAAAAAATTTACAAATCTGAATAAAAATAGTCTTGTTTTATAAAAAAACATTTGATACCAGCTTTCTTTTGTGACTTATCTTACTATAAACCTAAAATACCACAATAACGCAAGTGTTTTTTTAGAAGATTTTCAAGAACATTTTAACTATAAACTTAACAGAAATTTGCGTGTTTTCGACAAACACGCGCATACGTCTTTTCGTTTTGAAGGTTCGAAACAAAACGATATTTGTTTAGTAACCTATTATTTCAATAAAAATAGTTACGGAAAATTACTAAACGATGAAAACAAAAAAACTCGAGGGGAAACACAAATTCAATGCCCTGGTGTGATAGGACATTTTGTCCTCGAGTATTTATTGTTTACTGCACCAAAAAACGTCCTAGACGACATAAAATCGTTATCACGGGTAGATTGGCGTATTCATTCAGCGTATTTGGCTAATTCCCGTAATAGTGATGATCTTATTCGGTTTTGTGAATTACAAAAAAAACATAACCTCGAACACCAAGAAGAAAAAAAACTAAAAAAAGAACAGACTTTTCAAGAATGTTCTGATTACTCTGATTACAAAGAAAGTTTTTTAAATTTCAACGGGCTGGATAATCAGGATTTCGAACAATTAGAAGATGAAGAAGGGTTTCGTCACTTTGGCGGTGGTTTAAGCATTTCAACAGACCGGAAATTCTTTAAGGATCCGGGAACAGGAAAGATAGAACCTTATTTGGGACCATCGAATACGGTATTCTCTTATGTTAACAAACATACAAGAGCGCAAACAGTATATATAGGAAACTTAGGTAATAAACACACAAAAGAAGTTGTCCGATGTTATGACAAAAATGAAGTACTAGACGAAAAAAAAAATTACTAGAGTATTTAAGAAATAAGTCACTTATTAATTTTCGAGAAACCGACCAAGAAAAAACTTTTCTAGTTTCAAACTCACCGGCGAGCTCAAACTCAACGTTACAGGTTTGGGACGAAAACGAGGAAAAAGCAAAACCGGTTGCGTATTATGGAAATCCAGCTTCAAAATGGGGGCCAAACAGAAATCTCTGTTTTTGTCTTAAAAAAGTTTCGTGAAGAAAACGACTTGTCTGAACTAAACTGGCTTTTATTGAAACTATTTTTCACTAAATTGGGCAGTTTAGTGAATTGTCCCTATAAAACAAAACTAAATCAATTTAAAACGGACTACTCGGAAATTTATCAACATTTAACCTCAATCTTTAAAAACACAAAACAGGTATAAAACCGAATAAAAAAGAAAGAAAATAAAAGAATTATCGAACTGTTAAACAAAAACTTTTTTCTATTTTTAGCAAAGCACCCACATACAGCGAAATTAAATGACGAAGAATTCTGGTTACTTCTTTTTTTTCTAAATCAAGAATTAAACTGGAAACGTGATTATTTCTGGAAAGACAAAAAATTTTTACGAGAGTATTTAAAAGTGGGCAACCCACTTGGGCAAGGTGGTGCAAACCCGCAGACTATTTATATTTCCGAAATTTTAACTTTTTTTGGCCTCGCTCAAAAAAGAGAAAATCAAAAAGCCATTTTGGAAAGATTAGAAAATATAAAAAGAAAAGCACCCAAAGTTTTACTACATTTTGTCGTTATAAGTAAAAACAAACTAGGCCTTAAAATTCATTATAGTTTATTTGTTCAATTTTTGTGGGATTTTTATCAGCAAGGAGTCTTAATAAATAAAACCATTATTGAAACGTCAATTAAAAAAACAGAAAAAGATTTCCCAACAAAAAAACCAGGAGGTTTTTGTAATTTTTTAAGTAAACAAGTGATTTTTTTCTCACAATATGAAAAGCAATCTTTGGGTTTGTTAGACCCATATTTACTTGAGCTTTTTGGGCTCAAAAAAGCAACAAAAAAGGATAATCAAAAAATAAAAAGGTATTTTTTGATGTTCTAAAAGAATTAGCTGACAAAAAATTTTTAAGGCTTAAAAATAAAAACATCCTTGAACAGAAAACCGAACACTTTAATTTAAACGAATAAAAAAAAAAAGAAAAAAAAACAGAGCGTCACGGGCTTTCAACAAAAAAGCGCGCTTTTTTACCGTATCGAGCCCCTAACTTGGCGCAATAACTTCAAAATGCTTCTTTTTGCTGTAAATGAAAGCTTTCCGGTGTTTTGTTTTTAGTGGACTGAAAACTAACGGAGAGCTTTTAACATGAAAGACTATAAAAAGGGCACTTCTCTTGTAGTAGAAGTAACCCTAAAAGGACTGTTTTTTCGGTTTGAATTAAGAAATAAAAACTACGAGCATTGTTTTAGTTTTGAAGAAATTGAACAAGAATTTGCTCTTATCTTTAAAAAACATTTTCCGAATGAAAATGTGCCAAAACTTTACGAAGAAAGTATTGGTTTTTGCCCAGAAAAAGGCAGAGAAAACTTTTGCTTTTTTGTCAAATGTTACCTAAATTCCAACATACAGTAATGACACTTTTTTGTTATTTTTTCTTGTTTTTGTTTTATGGCTAAAATGAAGCGGCCTTTAGTTACAGGCTTTGATTTCAATTTAGCCATAAAAAAGGCTTCTGTCTTAAAGGACAGTTAAATCCTCCTCTTTTTTCCTCTCAACTCCTCTTTCTTTTTTCAATGAATTTTTATTTTTGTTTATCAACTTTTATTTCTTTTTTTTAAATATATTTCTTTTGTTTTGTTTCTATTTTTTATTTGTTTTTTTTCTTTAATTATTTTGTTTAATTGTTTTGTTTATTTATTTATTTTGTTTCTTTTATTTTTATTAAATATTTTCTTTCTGAGTTCTTTTCTTTCAGAATTCTTTTCTTTGTTTAATTCTTTTTTTAACACTCATAGAGTGTATTCTTTTCTGTTTTTCCAATCCAACCCTCTATTATTTATTTTCTTTTAAAAAAGCATTTTATTTTCTTTTTTGTTCTGCTCTTTTTATTCCTTTGTTTCATCAACCCTTCGTTTTTGTCATAAACCAAAGCATTCCCTTTTGTTTTCTTTTCTTTTTATTAATTATTTCTTTTGTTTGTTTCTATTTTTTATTTAAAGAAACAAATTGAGCTTGATTTAATGTTGCAAGTTTTTTATTTTCATTTTGAACCGTATTTTCAATTATTTTTAAAATAAATTTGTCGTGTTCTGACAATTCTTTTTCATTTAATAATTGTTGTGTTAGTTGGTAATTGTTATAGACCTTTTGTTTATATGAAGCTATTGAAATTCTATCTTCTAATGGGCTACTGTTATTATTTCGGCTTGCTATAATTTCAGCGTCTCCTACGATTGGTTCACTTGTAATATGAATTGTTTCAGCTAAAGCGGGTTGAAGTGCTATATCCCTATGAATATGTTTTGTGTTATAATAATTTATGACAACATTGACTAATTTTTTATAGGATTTAGGGTCTTTAGTTGCTGGGTCCGTGTGAGCTAATACTTCTTCTAACGAACTATAACCATATTCATTAAAAAGTTGCGGGACGGTTAACTCTTTAATTGTACGATTAAGCCTTTCAGAGACAGAGTTTTCAATCGGGACGCCTTTAGGTGACATCGATAAAATGAGAGTTTTAGGGAACTCTTGTTCTAACGAGACCCAAGATTTTGAGGTAAAATGGGTATCACGATCAGTATGAATAATTAACCTTTTTTCTTTATCGTCAAATTCTTGAACACCCTGCTGACGTATTAAAATGGTAACCGCTCGTTTGACGTGAGCCGAATTAAAATCTTTAGTAGTGACTAAAGCGTTTAAAACACACTTAGTTGCTAAATCTACAATATGTAAGACACGAAGTTTTGCTTTGCCATTACCTATTGCAATAACAGTATCGTCAATAGACCATCGTTTATTGCGTTGACTGACTTGAAATTGCTGGTTTAAATGGTTAGGTGCGATAAATTTTTGTTTAGCCCTCATACACTAAATCCTCCTAAAAGCTTCTAGTTTTTTTATTTAAAAAGATACGTCAGTTATGTGACATAAATTTTTTTTGTTGTAAGTAAACCCCCAAAATTTTTTATTTTGGGTGGTTTAATACCGCAATTAAAGCTTGTTCCTCTTTTCTATCTCATGTAACCTTTCATACAAACTACAACGTAATTACTTTTTTGTAACTTACTTTTTATTACACATTACCTTTTATGTGATATCAAATTTTTTTGTTTCTTTAACTATAAATTGATACATTAACTTTTTCCTTCTTTCTTTTTATTTCCTTTTCTATTAATTAAAATTGACCCAAAAATAAATAGTATGTTTTTTAAGAATTCAAATATAGGTGAGCCTTTCGAAGTATTCTCTCAAGAAGAGAAGTTTAGATCTAGAATTAAAAGTTATACGCCCGGGACTAAATTAAGTACTTTACAGCATCTGGCACCTCAATTTTTTTATCGTTGCGTAAGAAATGAAAGGTTTTTAAGAGAACAAACAGGTTCTTCATGCTTATTTCCTGAAGACTCGCGTTCTTTTTGTTTGGAAGGTATTTACGCTTTTCAAGGCTGGTTGACCCTCGAATTTGTTTACAACCACTTGTTATATTTAACATCAAAATTTGATGGAATCTCATCATTCCGCTTTTCAAACAGTTGATTGTAGATCTTTAACCAAGTGGAATTGTAAGTTATAAGTAATTTCGCGTATTCTCGAAGTCGAGTTTGACATTGCACGACACCCTCAGCAACTTCAAAATCTGCAAAAATACTTTGATCAATATATAAACCGAAAAAACTATTTGATGAATATAAATAATTTTGAATCTCTACATTTAGGTAAGAAAGACTTTCAATCAACTCATTCAAAATAGACAAAAAAGATTTAATTTCGACATATGAAAGTTTCATAGCCATTTTTTTCTTATTAAAACAAAGATCTCGAATCAATTCGTCAAATAGAAATAAATCAGTCATACAAGCTAGAATCTCCATCATCAGCCAACCGTCAAAAGCTTTAACCACAGGTAATGGGATATTTTTCCAGCCGAATAAACTCTTACCGAATAAACAAGTTTGACTTCTCTGTTCAATCAAAAATCTTCTATTCCGAATACACCTATAGATGAATTGCGGCGACATTGTTTCTAAAACTCGTAATTTGTGAGTGGGTGGGGAGAATTTAAAAGAATTTTTAAATTTTTGTGAATCAATCTTAAATTTTTTTCTTTTTTTTTTAGTTATTTTTTAAAATTATTTTTTTTATCTTAAAATCAAATTAAAATTTCGTAAATAATTGTCTCTCAAACATTGTTCGAATAAGTTTATATTCATTAACCCCTTTAGTTTTTTCCCAAAGCTTATTCCAAACCTGTATTTTGTTCCAAATCTCATTTCGTTTTTCCCTTTTCTTGACTCTCAAAGAGTCTTTCAGGTTTTGCTTTCACTCTTCTTTTATGTTTTAAAAGTAACTAATAATAAAATCTTTTTAGCCAACAAGAGCATTTTTCCCTCTTATTGGTTATCATAATGATAACTAGTTGTTGGAAGGTATCATCTGAGACAACTATAAAGAGAGTTCTTCGCCTCTTTATGGTTAATAACAACAAATTCTTTTTTACAAGCAAATAAATAAGACAGAGTTGAACTGGAATCTCCGAAATGAGGACACTCTAAGAGTGTTAAAAAAAGAAAAGCTAGAACCCGGTTTAAGTACGAAAACAAAAAAGAAAAAACAAAAAAGACTACTTATTTGAGCCAAAACAAAAAGTTTAGGCTTCTGCAAAACTTCAGTTTTGCTTAAAGCTTGGACAAAAACTAAAGTTTTTGATGAAACGAAAAACTTGGGACAAAACTTATGTTTTGGTGAAAGAGAGACAGAAAAAGAATAGAAAAAAAGAAAAAAAGTAATTTTTTGAGGAGTGTAATAGAAAAAAAATTACGGGGGGTTCAATAAAAAAAAAAGACCGTAGAAAGCCTAAAACAAGGGCATCGACACGCGAACTTATTACAAATAAAAGCAAAAACCTAAAAAACAACAACGGATTATCCGGACAGAAAAAAAATAAGATTTGACAAAGTAAAAGAAAGGAGTAAAATAAGAACAAGGGAGGTTATAGCATTATGCTACAAGAAAGCGCACTTTTAGCTTTTAACCGCCTTGGGGCACAGGAAAAACGTTGTTTTATTCAAGCCTGCAAAAAAAATTGAGTAGAATTGGTGGGTACCCCCAGTGGAAGACTCAAAAAAATTTAAACCCCAAAAGACCAATTTACTGGTCTTTTGGGGAATTGAAAAAAAATTACTGATTAGTTTTCTGAACTTGCAGTCTTTACATAAAGAATTAAAAGAAAAGATGTTGGGATAATAATAAATAAAGCTGTTGCAATTACGCCGAGGATATTAACTTCCATTGAAAATTTACTCCTTACTCTTAGTCAGGTTAACCTACTTAGGTTACCTTTTCTGTTTATGAACTTCAGATTTTTAAACAGTTTTCAAAAAAATCAAAATCTGTTTTTTAGCAAAACTGTTTTTTCTTGTTTCTTTTAACTATTTTATCCTAAAATAAAAAAAAGAAACAAGTTTTTAAAACAATTTTTTAAATTGAAAACTCAAAAATATTTTCCTAATTAATTTGATAAATTTTGAAAGAATTTAAATAAAAAAGTTTCGGAAAGGGGGGGATTCGAACCCCCGGTAGTCTCGCAACTACGTCGGTTTTCAAAACCGATGCATTCAACCACTCTGCCACCTTTCCACTATTTGTTTCTAAAGCTTTTAACTTTAAGCTGAGCGGGTAACGCGATTCGAACGCGCGACATGCACCTTGGCAAGGTGCCGCTCTACCACTGAGCTATACCCGCACTGTAAGATAATCTGAACCTGAACCAAAAACTTTGTTTTTAGCTTTTAACTGTTTTTTAGTTTTCTTGTTTAATTCTAACATAGCTTTCTAAGTAGTGCAATTAATTACTAGTTTTCTATGGCCTTTCCAAATTTTTCAATTTGGGACAAAAAAATAGTGTTTTTATCTTTCACAAGTCTAAACATTTGAAAGTAATCTGTATTTTTTTAATCAGGCAGAAGTTGACAAAAATTTTGTAATTTAGTAAGATGTTTATGTAATTTATAAAAACAAAGCGGAGTAGAGCAGTCTGGTAGCTCGTAAGGCTCATAACCTTAAGGCCGTGGGTTCGAATCCTACCTCCGCTCCAGTGAATAATTTATTATTATTAATTGTAAAGTCATTTCTCTTTATAACAAGATTTTTCTAATAAAGCTTGACAAATTAATTTAAATCTTTTAGCATACAATTAGTAATTTACTAATTTCTGGCCCCCATCGTCTAGAGGCCTAGGACATCTCCCTTTCACGGAGGAAACGGGGATTCGAATTCCCCTGGGGGTAGACAACTTTTTCATTAACTACTACAATTAAATTAACTTTTATTTGAGATTCAAAAATTATTAACTGAATCCATTTTGATTGATTCAGAAATGAGGGGAGAGTCTATTTTTTTATCAAATAAAAATGCTTTAGCAAAAGTAGATTTTGACATTAATATTAAATAAGTTTATCTTATTTATTAAGATCAAAGAAAGGAGAAAAGAACAGCTCCTAAGTCCCAAGTTTAAAAATTTTATTGCAAAAGTTTGTTCCAAAACAGAGCTTTTGAGGCAAAATCCGCAAATTTTTTTAAAATTGTTTTTTATAAAAAAAATTTAATTAGAAAAGGATTACTAAATATGACTCGAGTAAAACGAGGTAATGTAGCTCGAAAAAGAAGAAAACAAGTTCTCAAACTAGCCACAGGTTTTAGAGGTTCATCATCCAAATTGTTTCGAACTGCACAGCAGCAAACAATGAAAGCTTTAAGTTATTCATACCGTGATCGTCAACAAAAAAAACGTGAATTTTGTGGGCTTTGGATTACGCGTTTAAATGCTGCAGCTCGCTTTTATGGATTAAATTATAATGAATTTCGACATAATTTGAAAAAAGCTGGAATTCAACTCAATAGAAAAGTTTTAAGTCAGGTTGCGCTTCGCGATCCCGCAGCTTTTGAACAATTAGTTTTCTTAGTTAAAAATTAAAAAATATATAAATTGAACCGAAAAAATACTATTTTTGGTTTATAACATTCTTTCTAAATTTAGATGGGGGTAAAAAAAGCAATGGCTGGAATTCAGCAAAAACGAAAACCATTAAAGTCTTTTAAAAATCGACGTAAAGTTCTTCCTGTTTTAATACCGAAAAAAGGTCAAAGCGATATTTCAACAATATCACAACCTGCTCCTCGTTATACTATTGACTATAAAAATACAAAATTATTAGTCAAATTTATCAGTCCACAAGGAAAAATTTTATCAAGAAGGGCTACCGGTTTAACAGCAAAACAACAACGTGTAATGGCCAATGCGATCAAACGCGCACGAATGGGTGGGTTATTACCTTTTGTTAATTATGAAATTTCTGGGAAAACTTCTTTTTAATTTTTTATTAAAATAATCTCTCGTTCTTTTTTGTCAATTCGAAGTTGAAATTAACTGGTTACAAAACCACTGTTTTTACCAAGTAAAAGATAAAAATAAAAACACTACCAAACTCAAGTTTTTTTTGAGAAAATAAAAGAAAGAAACGTTTTCACGCCTTGTAGGACTTGAACCCACGACATCAGGTTTTGGAAACCTGCGTTCTACCAACTGAACTAAAGGCGTTCGGGATGACAGGATTCGAACCTGCGACCTCCTGTTCCCAAAACAGGAGCGCTACCAAACTGCGCTACATCCCGAGAAATAATTACTCTTCTTAGTCTACACAAGAGCTAGATTTTTTTCAAGTGTCTGAAATCTAAATTTTGTGAACCACAATGTTTTGTTTACCTTAGAAAGGTGAGAAATCCTGTGATTTTCAGACTGGAACCAGAAAAACTAGTTTTCTTCTAAAACGAAATTTAGTTTTATTTTGTATAGACGTTAAAAGAGTTGTTCAAATTTCGAAATATTTCGAAGAGGTTAACTTCTTGTAGAGTTTTCGCTCCTAGCAATTAACCAAGATTTAAAAAAGAAACAAAGGGAGACTTTTTCAAATGAAGGATTTTACTACATATTTATCAACAGCACCAGTTTTAACATTAGTAAGTTTAACTGTTGTAGCTGGTTTATTAATTGAGATTAACAGATTCTTCCCAGATGCTTTAATTGCTGCTTTTTAATTTCTTAATACGTAACTAAAAACATATTGATTAAAAAAAAGATGCTCATAGTCCGCAAAACAGTGTTTTGCGGATCAACTTTACGAACTAGATTCATCTGGGAAAACTCTATTTCTTTCTAGTAAGTATAGGTTTTCATTGAGCTCTCATAAACTTTTCTCCAGAAAATAATGAATAAAAATTTCTAGTCTAGTGTGACAAATTTTAACTATGCCTACAATTCAACAATTAGTTCGTTCTGCTCGAACTCGTCTTTCGAAAAAGACAAAATCTCCTGCTTTAAATAGTTGCCCACAACGACGTGGTGTTTGTACACGTGTTTATACAACAACACCAAAAAAACCAAACTCGGCTTTACGTAAAGTAGCTCGTGTTAGGCTTACTTCTGGTTTTGAAGTAACAGCTTAGTGCGACTCGTTCTAGTGAAATCTTTTATGAAATGAAAAGAAGGAAACTAGGAATGTGTCTATGATACACACAAATATGTATCATCACATTTAACTTTATATTCATGTGGGTGGAAGTCCCATCGGCTTGGCGCAGGCCTGACAGCGCATAAACATCCGACAGACACGTTTTTGTGAAAAGATCGGATGCCCCTCGGTGTAGTTTGGGTTCAACGAAGCCGAAAGCGGGGATGAAAGCAAATAATACGTCCCTCAAACCAACTGATACGTATTTGCAAGCAAGATGCTATGACTAGAACAACGAACTTCCCAGATCACCAGCCGAAATACTTCGGAGTCGAAATTGTTGGTTGAATACGACTCAAAAAGGTGAGATAGCTCTTCTTCCGAAAACGATGTTTTCGGAGGAGCGGACTCAAAGGACTCACATGGGTAAGCTACATGTGGGATGCGTCTTTCCTACCACGGCTGAAAGGAAGAGTCTAAAGCATCAACTATGAATATAAGGAACGAAGTAACCCGATTACTTTCCCTGTTCTACAGGACGGCTGACCCGGCTTTATGGGTAATCGGGGAGGATGGCTCAAGAAGCGAATGCCCAACTCGAACTAACGAGGAATGCTGGAAAAGAGATGGGGTAACGCCCGGGATATGCAGACGTGAGCCGCGAGCTTAGAAAGAGTAAAGGAGCACATAGATATGAATATGTCCGTTGTGGAATGGAAACATGCACCATGGCTCCAAGCTAAGGAACATGTCTTCAAGTATCAAAAGCTCATTTATTTAGCCTCCAAAGAAAATGACATGCCAAGAGTGCGAAAACTCCAACATGAGTTAATCAAAAGTTTTGAAGCTCGACTCGTCGCAACGCGCAAAGTCACGCAGGATAATAAAGGGAAGAAAACCGCTGGTGTAGATGGGAGAAAAACCCTCACACCTCCAGAGCGACTAGTATTAGCCAAAAACCTGACACTTACTGGAAAATCTAGTCCGGTAAAACGGATTTGGATTCCCAAACCAGGTACTACTGAAAAACGTCCATTGGGGATACCAACTATTTATGACCGAGCGTTACAGGCACTTGTGCTTTCAGCCTTGGAACCAGAATGGGAGGCAAAATTCGAACCAAATAGCTATGGATTCAGACCTTGTCGAAATTGCCATGATGCAATTAAACAAATTAAACTCTCTCTCAAATCCAGATGTAAATATGTTTTAGATGCCGATATTGCGAAATGTTTCGATAACATTAACCAAACTGCTCTCTTAGATAAACTTGGTCTTCGAGGCAAACTTCGACGGCAAATAAAAGCCTGGCTTAAATCAGGGTGTTTGGAAGGTAAAATCTTCACAGACACAATACAAGGAACGCCACAAGGTGGTGTAATTTCACCTCTTCTTGCCAATGTAGCTCTTCACGGGCTTGAATACAAACTGAAAGAATTTGCAAGTAATTTAAAAAACTTGAAATTCTCCTCAGGCAAACCCATGACTACAATTCTTGACAAGAAAAATTCCCTTACGTATATTCGGTATGCAGATGATTTCGTCCTGCTTCATGCAGACCGTCAAGTCATCGTGGATTGTCGGGAGAAGATAATTCTCCCGTGGCTTACAAAGATGGGCCTTGTGCTCAAACTTAGCAAAACTCGACTTGCACATTCACTCTATGTTGACTGTGAAGAGAAGAAAGCCGGTTTCAACTTTCTCGGATTCACAATTAGACACTTTCCTTCCGTATCTGGAAGTTCTAAAAATACAAAAGGTGAGCAATTGGGATATCGTCTTCTAATTTCTCCTTCTAAGGAAAAATGTAACATCCATCAAAAACGTATATCAGAAATTCTCCGTAAACATCGAAATTCCCCACCTGAAGCTTTAATTAAGGATCTTACTCTAACCATCACTGGTTGGACAAATTACTTTGCGGTAAGTGACGTCTGGGTAACCCATACTCTCAAAAAACAAGATACCTTATTGTTCCGAAAACTTACACGTTGGGCTAAGCATCGAGATGGAAAACAATCAGAATCTTTCTGGGTGTATCCTCCCGATTTGAAATCCAAAGCTAAACGATTCTGGAATCGAAATAAAGAAAATCCAGTATTCCTTAAATATCACCAGGATATTAAGAAACCAACGATTACCGAATATGTGAAAGTCAAAGATACGGCAAGTTACTATGATGGAAATATGTTATATTGGCTAAAACGTATGGGGAACTCCCCGGGAACATCGTTAAAAATAGCTACACTCTTCAGAAAACAGAAGTCTAAATGTCAATTTTGTGGCGGAATCTTTTATCACGATGACGTCATGGAGATCGATCACATCAAACCACGCCGCTTGGGTGGTACTAGTAGATATGAAAATCTCCAACTTCTCCATAGACATTGTCATGACGTGAAAACGTCACAGGAAAGCTCCTTACCAAAGGATTCTAAGTTTGAGTAGCCGTATGAGGGGAAACTCTCACGTACGGTTTCGGAGGAGAGGCGTTCCCTGGTAACAGGGACGTCGACTCTACCTATTCCAGGAATTGGTCATAATTTACAAGAACACTCTGTTGTCTTAGTTCGCGGTGGACGAGTAAAAGATTTACCAGGCGTTCGCTATCATATTGTTCGTGGTACTTTAGATTCAGCAGGTGTTAAAGATCGTGCTCAAGGTCGATCTAAATATGGTGTCAAACGTCCAAAATAAGTAAAAAAAAAATTTTTAATATGTCTCGTAGACGCACTCCGAAAAAACGTATTGTAATGCCTGATCCAGTATATGATAGTCGTCTGATTGAACTGTTAGTTCGTCAGTTAATGCGAGAAGGTAAAAAATCATTAGCATATAGAATTTGCTATGAAAGTATGAATCAGATAGCTGATGCTACTCAACAAGACCCATTAGTAATTGTTGAACAAGCTATACGTAATGCTACTCCACTTGTTGAAGTAAAAGCGCGTCGTATTGGTGGCTCAACTTATCAAGTTCCTTTAGAAGTAGCCCCAGAACGTGGTACAGCCTTAGCTATTCGCTGGATTCTATCAGCTTGCCGAAATAAATTGGGAAGACCTATGGCCACAAAATTAACAAGTGAACTTCTAGATGCCGCAAAAAATTCAGGGCTTGCTGTCCGAAAACGAGATGAAGTTCATAAAATGGCTGATGCTAATAAAGCTTTTGCAAAATATCGTTTTTAACATGATTTTCTTTGAAAACTCGGTTGTCCTAAAAACAAGTGCTTAGGCGACGGTTTATGTGGATCCCAAAAAGAAATTTTAGAAAATACAATAAAGAAAGTGAGGTTTTCTAGAATTGAAAAGTTTGTAATTAGAATCTTTTTCTAGTAGATAAAAGAGTCAAATCTTTTCACTTCACCAGCATTTTTATCAAAATCAAAGATATTGAATCAAAAGAAAAGTCTTTTGAAAAAACATATTACAGTAAAGGAATATTTTTATGGCACGTGAAAAATTTGAACGTAAAAAACCACACGTAAATATTGGAACAATTGGTCACGTAGATCACGGAAAAACCACATTAACAGCTGCTATTACAATGGCTTTAGCTGCTCGTGGTGGTGCAAAAGGGCGTAAATATGATGATATTGATTCTGCACCAGAAGAAAAAGCACGTGGAATTACAATTAATACAGCTCATGTAGAATATGAGACTGAAAATCGTCACTACGCCCATGTAGATTGTCCGGGTCATGCAGATTATGTAAAAAATATGATTACCGGTGCAGCTCAAATGGATGGTGGAATTCTTGTTGTATCTGGTGCTGATGGTCCAATGCCACAAACAAAAGAACATTTACTTTTAGCAAAACAAGTAGGTGTTCCAAACATTGTTGTATTTTTAAACAAAGAAGATCAAGTTGATGATGCTGAGTTATTAGAACTTGTTGAACTTGAAATTCGTGAGACATTAGATAAATACGAATTTCCGGGTGATGAAATTCCAATTATTGCAGGTTCCGCTCTTTTAGCTTTAGAAGCATTAACCGAAAACCCACAAATTAAACCTGGTGATAGTAAATGGGTTGATAAAATTTATAACCTGATGGATCAAGTAGATTCATATATTCCAACACCAGAACGTGAAACAGAGAAACCATTTTTAATGGCTATAGAAGATGTCTTTTCAATTACCGGTCGAGGAACTGTTGCAACAGGTCGTGTAGAACGTGGTTGTGTTAAAATTGGGGATACAGTTGAACTTGTTGGTTTACGTGATACAAAAACAACAACAGTCACTGGTTTAGAAATGTTCCAAAAAACATTAGATGAAAGTGTTGCGGGTGATAATGTAGGGATTTTACTTCGTGGCGTTCAAAAAATCGATATTGAACGTGGTATGGTTCTTGCAAAACCAGGAAGTATTAAACCGCATACAAAATTCGAAGCACAGGTTTATGTTTTAACGAAAGAAGAAGGAGGTCGTCATACTCCATTTTTTCCTGGTTATCGACCGCAATTTTATGTTCGTACAACAGATGTAACAGGGAAAATTGAATCATTCCGTGCAGATGATGATAGTGCAACACAAATGGTTATGCCTGGTGATCGTATCAAAATGATTGTCGAACTAATCCAACCTATTGCAATCGAAAAAGGAATGCGTTTTGCTATTCGTGAAGGTGGTCGTACAGTAGGTGCAGGTGTCGTTTCTACAATTGTTATCTAAAACGTTTAAAAATTAAATCTTTATCAAAAACGATCTTTGATTTTTGTAACAAAAACGATGGTTTTGTCAATTGAATCGTTTTTGATAAAGAAAAAAACGAATTCTTTGTAGAATTTTGTTAAATCAGTAGAAATTCCCAAAAATTCTGTTTTTGGTTAAAATTAAAAAGTAAGGATGAAAAAAGGTAACTTTTATGACTAAACTTCAACAACTTGTCCAGACCATTCAAGCTGGAACAATGAAAACAGAGTTACCTGATATTCGTGTCGGGGATTTAGTAAGAATTGGTGTTTCTATTCAAGAAGGAAACAAACAACGAGTTCAACCTTTTGAAGGAACAGTCATCGCAAAACATCAAGCAGGTGCAAATTCAACAATAACTGTTCGAAAAAGCTTACAAGGTGTCGGTGTGGAACGTGTGTTTCCTATTTATGCACCGTGTGTTGCAAATATTCAAATTCTCCGAAGAGCTCAGGTATCTCGTGCGAAATTGTATTATTTACGTAATAGAACAGGAAAAGCAACTCGTTTAAAAGAAAAATTTGAAGCATTACCGGAAGTTTGGGTAAATAAATAATTCCCGTCTTTTCAGAAATGAAATAAAATTTACTTTTCGGAACCAAATTGCGTCAATTTGGGACGGAAAAAACGTGTTCAGAAATTAAAAAATTAACACAGTAATAAAAAAAATGATAACTCAAGAACCTATTATTCGTTATGAAGTTCCTGGCGCACGACGCTTTGGTAATTATGTGTGGGGTTCTTTGCTGTGTCTTGGAGGTATTGGCTTTTTATTTACTGGGCTTTCAAGTTATTATGAAATTCCATTTTTTTCTCTCCTTAAATCTCCAACCATCCAATTTTTCCCCCAAGGCTTAGTAATGTGTTTTTATGGTGTACTAGGCTTAGTTTTAGGAACTTATATTTGGTTGATTATTCTTTGGAACTTAGGTGAAGGCTTTAATGAATTTAATCGACAAACTGGGTACGTAAGAATTTTTCGGTGGGGATTTCCGGGAAAAAATCGACGTATTGATCTGCAATACCCAATCCAAGAAATTCAAAGTATTCGCGTTGAAATTCAAGAAGGAATCAACCCAAAACGCATAATATATTTAAAATTACGTGGAAATCGAGAAATTCCATTAACACGAGCAGGACAACCATTAAGTATTCAAGAAATAGAAACCCAAGCTGCTGAATTAGCAAAATTTTTACAAGTCTCTTTAGAAGGTATTTAAGCGTTAGTTCTAGATTTTGTTTCTTGGATCGCTAAAAATATTTCCTTGTACCTGTACCAGTAATAAAAAATTTTTTTAAATTTTTAATTTTAAACCTCGGTACAGGTTCTATTTTAGCGTCGACTAACAAAAACACTGTTTTTGTCATTAGCTTAAATTTTTCTCATTTCTCTGTTTTAGTTAATATAATAAAATTCATTTTAAACCATTTGTGAGTGATTCTAAAAACTCAAAATTTTTAGAAATAGATAATAAATGTCCCCCTAAAAAGTCGACAAACTAGAAAGCCGAAACACGAAAAAAACCTATCATTGTACCATTTGTTGAGATTATTCTAAGATATGGAGCTTAAACAGAAAAACTCCCTATTATTACGAGTATGATAACAGAGTTTTATAAATTGAAATTTTGTTAAAGTTATAAAAACAAATTCTTTTCGGAACTAGAGAAATAAAAAAAAAATTGCGCACCTGTGATAAAAACCTGTTTTTTTCTTCCCAAATTGTGTCAATTTGGGAAAGCCTCTAGGTAGAAAATAAAAGATTTTTTAATAAAAATACCGAATTTTTAGTTCTATGAAAAAACGAACAATAGAACAAACTGGATTAATCCCAAGATCAATTCTTCGAACTTTTGAAAGATTTCGAAAACAATTGCTTCCAGGCGCTGAAATGCTTGTAATACAAGAATTTAGTATTTCACGTTATCAAGTTATTGTTTCTGTCAGATGTTTAATTACTTTAATTATTGTTCCATTACTGGTGAATGTGATTTCCAAATCTTTTTTAATTAAACCTGGAGTTGAATATCTCTGGAATCAAAGCCATAATGAAATTTTTTTAAATTCTTATCAAGAAAATAGGGCATTATCAGATTTACATAGATTCGAAGAAAAAGTTTATTTTGAATCTTTTGTAAATCCGACTTTTTTTAACGAACCTGTTAATTTTTCAAAGGAAGTTCAAAAACAAACTTTTAAAATCGCAAAAAATTATAATCTTGAAAGTATTGAAGCTGTTAGTAATTTATTTGCTGATTTTTTGAGTTTTTTAAGTTTAAGTGTTGTTTTTGTCCTTCTGAAACCTCAAATTATTATTTTAAAGTCTTTTTTATCTGAATCTTTATATAGTTTAAGTGATACTACAAAGTCGTTTTTATTAATTTTAGGTACTGACTTATTAGTAGGATTTCATTCCCCACGTGGCTGGGAGGTCTTTTTAGAATGGTTATTACGTCATTTTGGTTTACCAGAAAATAGTGAATTTATGTCTCTGTTTGTAGCGACCTTTCCTGTTTTTTTAGATACCGTATTTAAATATTGGATTTTCCGCTCTTTAAATAAAATATCTCCGTCAACTGTAGCTACATATCATAATATGATTGAATAAATTTAAACTTTTAATTTTTTTTAGTCCCTATAAAAAAAAAATCTTTTCTGTATTATTTTTTTAGAAAACCTTTTTTGTAGGAAAACTTAACTAAACTCTTAAAAATTTTATAGTTACAAATTTGTTGGTTGAAGAAATTTATTATTACTAAAAGAAATTCTTTTCAGCCAATTTATTTTCAAAAAACATTATTTTTGGGGGGTTGTGTTTATTAGTATTTTTCCAAATCCAAACCAATTTCGCTCCTAATTTATTTTGAGGCTCAAATTCGGAAAAGGAAGCAAAAAAGCTAGAATTTTTTCTAGAATTGTCTATAGAAATTATTTACAAAAAACGTACTTATGATGCTAGACTTGGTGAAATATCCAGTGATTCGTACGGAAAAAGCTACTCGACTTGTTGAAAACAATCAATTAAGTTTTGATGTAGACGTAAGACTCACAAAACCGCAAATTCGAAAACTCATTCAAGAGTTTTTTAATGTAAAAGTGCTGGCAGTAAACACACATAGACCTCCACGAAAAACAAATCGACTCGGATCAAAACCTAGTTATAAACGAGTTATTGTCACAGTGGATTCTGATGTGACTTTATTGAAATAACACACATTCAACTTAGAATATGGCTATTCGTTTTTTTAAAGCTGCCACGCCAGGTACACGACATGGGTCTGTCTTAGATTTTTCAGAAGTGACCTCAAAAAAACCTGAAAAAAGTTTAACAACCTGGTGGTCTCGTTCGAAAGGACGAAATAATAGAGGAATTATTACAAGTCGACATCGTGGTGGTGGTCATAAAAGACTCTATCGTGATATTGATTTTGGAAGAACAAAAGTAAATATCCCAGCAAAAGTAACTTACATTGAATACGATCCTAATAGAAATTCTCGAATTGCTTTAGTTAATTATCAAAATGGTGAGAAACGATATATTTTACATCCGGTTGGTTTGCAAATTGGTGATACAATTATAGCTTCCCCAGAAGCAACAATTTCGGTTGGAAATTGTTTACCTCTTATAAATATTCCATTAGGAACTGAAGTTCATAATATTGAATTACAACCAGGAGCTGGTGGGCAGTTAGTTAGAGCTGCAGGAACTGTTGCACAGATTGTTGCAAAAGAAGGTGCTTGGGTGACACTCCGTCTTCCTTCTGGAGAAGTGCGTTTAGTTTCACAAAATTGTTGGGCGACAATTGGTCGTGTTGGAAATGTCGATGCTTTTAATTTAACTTTAGGGAAAGCAGGACGAAAACGTTGGTTAGGTCGTCGTCCACATGTCCGTGGATCTGCAATGAACCCAGTAGATCACCCACATGGTGGAGGCGAAGGTCGTGCTCCAATTGGGCGATCTCGACCAGTAAGTCCGTGGGGAAAACCTGCGTTAGGCGCTAAAACTCGGAAACGTAAAAAATTTAGTGCTGCTCTAATTCTTCAACGAAGAAAATAATAAGGAGTGGTATAGAAAACTATGGCAAGATCATTAAAAAAAGCCCCTTTTGTGGCAGATCATTTACTTCAAAAAGTTGAAAGATTAAATACACAAGGCGATAAAAAAGTTATTAAAACATGGTCACGTGCATCGACAATTGTTCCGGTTATGATTGGGCATACTATTGCTGTCCATAATGGACGTGAGCATATCCCCGTATTTATTACGGATCAAATGGTAGGGCATAAATTAGGTGAATTTGCCCCAACTCGCACATTTCGAGGTCATGTGAAAAAAGATAAAAAATCAAAACGATAAATAGCTTATGGGACAAAAAGTACATCCAATTGGATTTCGTCTCGGAATTACTCAAAAGCATCAAAGTTTTTGGTGCACTACTCCAGAAAAGTCAGCTTTATGGATTCAAGATGCTAGTTTTTTAAGAAATTATCTTACAAAAACTTATATTGGTGCTGGAATAACACATATTGAAATCGAAAGACGAGATCTGGAGCCCGCGTCATTAGGTATTGAGATTTATGCGGCTCGACCGGCCCTCTTTCTAGGCCGTGATACAAAAGGTTTAGATCGATTACGAGATGAGCTCGTACATAAATTACGCTCATTTTATAGAAAAAGAAATTTACCAGACCCGGGACAAATCCTTTTAAGTTTATCTATTAAACCTCTTCAAGAACCTGATGCTTATGCGGCAGTTCTTGCAGAGAAACTGGTTGAAGACTTAGAACAACGAAAACCTTTTCGTCGTGCTATGAGACAAAATGTTCAACGAGCTTTACGAGCTGGTGTTAAAGGTATTAAAGTTCAGGTTTCTGGCCGATTAAATGGTGCAGATATTGCTCGTTCTGAAGAAGTACGTGAAGGACCTGTTCCTTTACAAACTTTACGAGCAGATATTGATTATTCATCTAAATCAGCAAAAACAATTTTTGGGTTATTAGGAGTGAAAATTTGGGTATTTCGTGGTGAGCGATTAACACGAGTAAGTAACCTCACAAAAAGTCAAATTAGTAAGTAAACAAAACTATGTTAAGTCCAAAACGAACCAAATATCGTAAACACCATCGAGGCCGTATGCGAGGGAAAGCTTCTCGTGGAAATACTTTGGTGTTTGGTGATTATGCATTACAAACTTTAGAAGCCTCTTGGATCACATCTCGGCAAATTGAAGCCGCTCGTCGTGCAATGACACGTCAAGTTCGCCGAGGTGGCCAAATTTGGATTCGATTGTTTCCAGATAAACCAGTGACAATGCGTCCAGCGGAAACCCGAATGGGTTCTGGGAAAGGGGCTCCTGAATTTTGGGTAGCTGTAGTAAAACCAGGTAAAATTTTGTATGAATTAAAAGGAGTCCCTGAAAGTGTAGCTCGAGTAGCTCTTCGTTTAGCGGCTTCAAAATTACCAGTAAAAACACAAATTCTTGTGAAATAAAAAAGGAGTTCCAAAAACGAAGTTTTTAGGAAAATTAGTGTTATGATTCAACCACAAACATATCTTCGAGTTGCAGATAATACAGGAGCTCGTGAACTCATGTGTATTCGAGTTTTAGGGGGCGGAAAACAACGAGCAGCTACAGTTGGTGATATTATTATTGCTGTAGTCAAAGATGCTACTCCGAATATGCCTGTTAAAAAATCTGATATTGTTCGTGCAGTTATTGTTCGTACACGTAAAAATGTTCGACGACTAAATGGAACAAGTATTCGTTTTGATGAAAACGCAGCAGTAATTATAAATAAAGAAAACAATCCTCGCGGCACTCGAGTTTTTGGGCCGGTAGCGCGTGAATTACGTGATGGTAATTTTACAAAAATTATTTCACTCGCGCCGGAAGTGCTATAAATTTCATTGATTGTTACCCACAAACTCACCTTTGGTGGCTCTCTTTAAATTATTTTAGGAAAACAAAATTCTTGTTTTTATTACCAGAAAAAAATATTCCAAAATAAGCAAATTTTGAGGCCCCAATTTTTGAATTTGGTACAGTCAAGAGAAAACAAAAAAATTCATTAGAGAGACTTTTGAATATGGTGCAACGCTTAGAAAGTTTTTATCAACAACAAAGTATTCCAAAGTTGATAGAACAATTTCATTATAAAAATAAACATCAAGTTCCAAAACTCGATAAAATTGTGATTAATCGAGGGCTGGGGGATGCTTCACAAAATGCAAAAGTTTTAGAATCATGTTCAAAAGAACTGAGCATGATTACCGGCCAACAAGGCGTTGTAACACGTTCAAAAAAAGCAATTGCAAGTTTTAAACTTCGAGAAAAAATGCCTGTTGGTATTATTGTTACGTTACGTGGCGAGAAAATGTATGCCTTTTTAGATCGTCTAATCAATCTTGCTCTACCTCGTATTCGTGATTTTCAAGGTGTAAGTACGAAAAGTTTTGATGGGCATGGTAATTACAGCCTTGGTCTTGAAGAACAATTGATGTTTCCAGAAATTGATTATGATAAAATTGATCAAATTCGTGGTATGGATGTCTCGATTGTTACAACTGCAAATACTGATCAAGAAGCAATGGCTTTATTAAAAACATTTGGGATGCCTTTTAAAAATTAATCAAAGGTGTTTTCGATTTGAGGTAAGTCGGGCAAACTCTCTCGTTAAATTTTTGATGCAAATTAGTATTACAAAAATTAGAGTTAACCCAAATTTTAGAGATTTAATCTTACTAAAAACAGTGTTTTTAGGAAAGGGACTTAAAATATTTTTCAATAATTATGTTATAAAAACTAGTAGCACTATGCTTAAACCTCCTCAAGTTTAAAAAAGTCCCGGATTGATTAAAAAAAAAAGAAAAAGTTTGAAAAAACATGGTAAACGATACTATCAGCGATATGTTGACACGAATTCGAAATGCTAATTTAGCTTATAAAACGAATGTGTCACTTTCAAAAACTAAAGTTCATGAGAAAATTTGTCAAATTCTCGAACAAGAAGGTTTTATTGAAAAATTTTATGTTTCCGAAACCAAAACTAATGATATTATTGTTGATTTAAAATACCAAAAAACAACAGCAATTGGCAGCGGTGGTTTAGGGAAACCTTGTATTACTAATTTAAAAAGAATTAGTAAACCCGGTTTACGAATTTATACAAATTCTAAAGAAATCCCAAAGGTTCTTGGTGGTATGGGTATTCTTATTCTTTCTACATCAAAAGGTTTAATGACCGACCGTCAAGCAAGAAAGTCTCGTCTAGGTGGAGAAATTCTTTGTTCTGTCTGGTAAAAATCTTTTACTGAAAATCATTTTCCCAAAAAGTTCATTTTTGGCAAGAAAAAATTCTCGTGTTTGTTAAGAGAAAAAATTGTTACCGATTTTGAAACTTTCCAAATAACAGTTGTTCGTAAAACAGGCTTGTTTTGCGAAAAAAGAGACCAAATTTTTTAATTTGAGAAGAAACTTCAGTAAACGATTTATATAAAAAATAGAGGTTTTGAAAAAAGACTTCTTTTTTTTCTTTTTTAAAAAAAAAAAAAAAAAGAAGGAGTTTAAACAGATTTGAAACCAAAGTAAGTTTATAAATTCAAGAATTGGCAAAATGCAAATTTGCCAACAGAAGGAGGCCTTTGACTAGAAAAAACATTGATCTTATTGAGATGGAAGGCGTCGTAACCCAATGTTTGTCAAACGGAATGTTTCGCGTGAAACTTGAAAACGGGTTTCTCGTTTTAGCTCATGTTTCTGGCAAAATACGACGCAATTATATTCGTATATTATTAGGTGATCGAGTTGCAGTTGAATTAAGCCCTTATGACTTACGTCGCGGGCGAATCACATATCGACTTCGATCTTCAAAAGAAAAATAAAAATTTTATTATGAAAGTACGTCCTTCAGTAAAAAAAATGTGTGATAAATGTCGATTAATTCGACGCAAAGGGACTTTACGGGTTATTTGTCAAAATCCAAAACATAAACAACGTCAAGGTTAAAAACAAAATTTTTAAAATTAAAAATTTTAGTGAAAAAAAACCTGACACCAAAAATATTGTTTTTTTTCTTTTTTTTTTTTTTCAAAAAAAAAAGAAGGAGTTCAACAAGTTTTTATTTGGATGAGATAGAGTATTTCTACCAAAATAGTACTATTTTGGAAATCCCCTTGAATAAACATGTCGTTGATTTTTGTTAGATTATTAATTAAATTTAATTACCTAAATTTTTAAAAATTGCGATTTCGTGTCTAAAAAAAATTAAAAGGTTTATGGCAAAAAAAATAGAAAAAAACGCGAAAAAGAAATTTCGTGAAAAAGTAAGTCAAGGTGTGGCGCATATTCAATCTACATTTAACAATACCATTGTTACTATCACAAACAACAAAGGAAATGTTTTAGCTTGGTCATCTGCGGGTGCTTGCGGATTTAAAGGTGCGCGTAAAAAAACACCGTTAGCAGCAAAACAAGCGGCCGAAAATGCAGCACAAACTTGTGTAAGTCAAGGAATGCGAGAAATTCGAGTAAATGTTAAAGGCGCTGGAGCTGGCCGAGAAGCAGCTTTGCGTGGATTACGCGACGCTGGGCTTAATATTACAATTATTCGAGATATTACCCCGATTCCACATAATGGATGTAGACCACCGAAAAAACGTCGAATTTAAAAAACCTAATTTAAAAGTTACTAAATATTTTTTCACGAATTTAAATTTAAGAAAAACTCAAAAATCAAAATTTTGGTTTAGCTTCAATTTAGGTTAGTAAAGAATTTAAATAAACTTTTTTCGAAGTAGTTATAAGAAAAAAACAAAATAGGTGAGATTGTAGTCGTAAAATATCAAAAAGTTGTTGTCGAATCGACTGACAAAAAGACCGTTTTTATTACCATTAACCGATTAAACAAATTAAATGTAATTAAAATTAAATACTAATTTTTTTATCGACTCTTCCCAAATTGACGCAATTTGGGAAATGGAAACAAAAAAAACCGGACTTTTTGTTAATTTCTCTTCAGTAATGACTTTTTAATTTAGCATACCTATCTCACTATGTGAGAATTCCACAGAGTTTATGACTAAAACTCCAAATTTATTTTTCTCTTGTGTGGGTTCACGGATTCAAGATAATGGTTCAATGTATACTAGATTTCATCTAGGGCCATTTTTACGTGGCCAATCTCTGACATTTGCTAATGCATTAAGACGAACTTTACTTTCTGAAATACCTGGCATTGTTATTAGTGATGTATTAATTGAAGGTGCTGGTCATGAATTTGCAATTCTTCCAGGTGTCGAAGAAACAGTTATGGATATTCTCTTAAATCTCAAAAAACTCGTTTTTGCTCCTTCTGACTCACAGATTACAGAATTGGAAAATTTTAAGGTTACAGGATTTTTAAAAGGTTCTGGTCCAAAAAAATTAACGGCAAATGATCTAAAACTTCCACTAACTGTGAAATCAATTGATCCTCATGCTCATATTGCAAATTTAAGCAGTAATGGAGAATTTTCTCTTTGTTTTAATTTAGAGCTAAGAAAAGCACATTCTAATGTTACTAATAAAACAAATTCGATTCCGGAAAAGAAAACTCGAAAATTCTTTTTTGATACCGTTCCAATGCCGGTTCAAAAAGTCAATTATGTAATTAAATCGCTTAATGTCAAACAAGGATCAGAATATATTGTCTTAGAGGTTTGGACTGATGGGAGCGTGAGTCCACAAGAAACAGTACAATTTGCATTAAAAAATTTAACAAATTTATTTTATCAATTTGCTGCGACTTCCAAAACCTCCGGTTTTGGAACCGAGTAAATAAAAAATAAAACACAGATTTTGGTAACGTGGAAACACAAATGTTCATAAAAACTATTCCTTTTTGTGATTACAAAGAAACCAGTTAAAAGAATTTCAAAAATTTCGAAAGTATAATGATTACAAAATCAACATCTCATTCAAGTCATTCTGGTGGCCGAAAAACAGCTATGGCTCGTGTGCAATTAGTTCCCGGATCAGGAACAAGTATTGTTGTAAATGGAAAAAGTGCTTCGGAGTATTTCCAGAACAATGCTGTTTATCTACAAAATTTAGTGAATGCAAGCGACGTTGTAAAAACAGAAGCTAAATACGATGCTCATGTTTTTGTTCAAGGGGGTGGTTTAAGCGCCCAAGCGCAAGCAATTCGACTCGCTTTAAGTAAAGCTTTTGTGGAAATGTTTCCTGATTACCGAAAATCTTTTAAAAAGCCTGGCTTTTTAACACGCGATGCTCGTATTAAAGAACGTAGAAAATATGGTTTGAAAAAAGCACGCAAAGCTCCACAATTTTCAAAACGTTAATTTTTTTCACTTTAAACTTCATTATTGGACAAAAATGTTGTTTTTGTCTAGATTCTGTCTTCAGGTACATCGACAAATTCTAAAAATTTTTCAATTTAAAAAGTATACAGGACAGTTTTAAAAATTTTGGAATAGGTTATACTCTATTTCTGATAGATTTATTCTTAGAAAACTTAATATTTATTTAAAGGAGACAATTAACTATGTCTACAACAACTAACGAAATTATCGAAAAATTAAAATCAATTACTTTATTAGAAGCTGCTGAATTGGTTTCACAAATTGAAGAAACGTTTGGTGTTGATGCTTCAGCACCTGTAGGTGGTGGTTTTATTGCTGCACCGGGTGCAGCAGGTGAAGCAGCTGCAGAAGCTGTTGAAGAAAAAACAACTTTCGATGTAATTATTGAAGATGTTGCAAGTGATAAACGTGTTCCTGTTTTAAAAGTAGTTCGTAATTTAACTTCGCTTGATTTAAAAGAAGCAAAAGAAGCAATTACATCTTTACCAAAAACTATTCAACAAGGAATTTCTAAAGACGATGCTGAGTCAGCAAAACAACAATTAGAAGAAGCTGGTGCAAAAGTTAAAATCGCGTAATTTTTTTTTTTGCTGATGTTTAGTACATAAAAACCAATTGATTTAAAAATTTTCCTGGGCGCGTGAGCGGCCAGGAAAAATGATAATTTATCTTAATTGCGCAAATTCGAAAAAATAAATAGTGGCAAAAGTTTTTGTTACTAATTTTATTACCAAAAATTTGTTTTTCGAACAATTGAGCTCAGTAGGAATCGAACCTACATTGCACGCTTAGAAGGCGCGTGTCTTATCCGTTAGACGATGAGCCCGAGTAAAACAAAGTAACTAAAAACCTTACAATTGTTTATTGTTTTCAAATTTTTAAAGGAGCGAGTCTCAACACGGGAATGTGGAGACTTGCTCTTTTGCAATCAATTCGCTAGTTTCTCTTTATTGACTTTTAAGCATATCCAAAAACGCGTTTAAAAATATCGCGAACTTTATCACCAGAGTCGATAGATTCTAATGGATCTTTTCTTAATCTATGGCGTAAACAAAGCGGAATTACTCGAAAAATATCTTCTGGCGTAACTTCAGTTCGTCCTTCAAACGCCGCAATTGATTTACTTGCACGGTTTGTAACTAAATCACCACGTAAGCCATCAACATCTAATTCCGAGCAAATTTGAGAAATTTTAACACGATAGTCATAATCTAATTGAACTTGTGAAAGAATAGTTCGTGCTTCAACAATTTGAGTACCTAATTGTGTTTGCGAATCTTGATAAGTTTGACGAAATTCAAGTGGTGCTGCATCAAAACTAGCACGTTGTTCAACAATTTGAACACGTAAATTTGGATCTTTTACTGTGCCAATTTGAGCATGCATACCAAAACGATCTAATAATTGTGGTCGAAGTTCGCCTTCTTCTGGATTTCCAGACCCAACAAGAATAAAACGTGCTGGGTGACTAATTGAAATACCTTCCCGTTCAACAGTATTCCAACCTGATGCAGCTGAGTCCAATAACACGTCGACAAGGTGATCATCAAGAAGATTAACCTCATCCACATAAAGAATTCCTCGGTTTGCTTTAGCTAAAAGCCCTGGTTCAAAAGCTTTCACCCCTTCGGTTAACGCTTTTTCAATGTCAATAGTTCCACAAACCCGATCTTCAGTAGCTCCTAATGGTAAATCAACCATTGAGATTTTTTTGGTTGTAACCGGCAATGTTTCATTTCGTTGAAGTCTTTCGCGAACTTCTTGGCTCATTAATTCAGGATCAGTTGGATCTGAATTAAAGGGATCATCAGCCACAACTTGAATTTCCGGTAATAGATCCACTAAAGCTCGTACAGTAGTTGATTTGCCTGTTCCTCTATCTCCCATAATCATAACGCCACCGATTTTAGGATCAATAACATTTAAGATTAATGCTAATTTCATTTCTTCTTGACCAACAATAGCTGTAAATGGAAACACTGGACGTGCTTGTTCTAATGAGTTTTCAAGAACTGTGTTCATAATTAAAAACAATTAGTTTTGTATAAGTTTTTCTTTTATACCAAATTTTCTTTTTAGTCTTTCCAAAAATCGAATTTCTGGATAAGTATTGACAAAAACATCAGCTTTGTCTTCCCAAATTGTGCCAATTTGGGAAGAATATTTTCGACTAGAAAATTTAACAATAGTAAGATTCTCTAATTAAATGTTAGTATATCGTATTTAATAAGTGAAATCAATTAGTACCGTTTCAACAAATTTTATACTTACGCTATAATAGAATAAGAAAAAAATGAAACTCAATCAAAAAGAGTTTGTCTTCTAAAACAACTTTTAGTAGTTTTACAAACAAGATCTTTTTAACTCAAGCAGTTTGTTGCACTAAAAAATTAAAACTGTTTTCTAAAAAGAAGAGAAATTCTATTCATTTTTCTCGAGAAGAAAATTTCATTTGATATATTCATCTAACAATATATGTCTAATTTTAAAAGTTTAGAATTAACTTTTTGGAACGATAAAGTTTCTACTTTTTCAAAGGTGGCATCTAAGAGCCTTTTTATTGTAGCTTCTAGTTTCTTTTTAAGTTCGTCAAGTCATGCTTATCCTATTTTTGCTCAACAAAATTATGAAAATCCTCGTGAAGCAAATGGTCGAATTGTTTGCGCTAACTGTCATTTAGCACAAAAACCTGTGGAAATCGAAGCTCCTCAAGCGGTTTTACCAGATACAGTTTTCGAAGCTGTAGTAAAAATTCCATATGATAAACAAGTTAAACAAGTTTTAGCAAATGGAAAAAAAGGTGATTTAAATGTGGGTGCAGTTTTAATCTTACCTGAAGGGTTTGAGATAGCTCCACCAGATCGAATCCCTGAGGAAATGAAAGCAAAAGTAGGTAAACTTTATTTCCAACCATATAGTCCTGAAAAGAAAAATATTTTAGTTGTAGGACCAGTTCCAGGTAAAAAATACACTGAAATGGTGTTTCCTATTTTATCCCCAGATCCGGCAAAAGATAAATCCGTTTCTTATTTAAAATATCCTGTTTATCTGGGTGGAAACCGTGGCCGAGGTCAAGTATATCCAGATGGTTCGAAAAGTAATAATACAATTTATACAGCCTCAGCTGCTGGAAAAATTACTGCAATTGAACCGGTAGAACCGAAAGGTGGCTACGTTGTGACAATTGAAACAACAAATGGAAATAGTGTTTCTGATAAACTTCCACCAGGGCCTGAATTAGTAGTGAAAGTTGGTGATACTATCACATTAGATCAAGCTTTAACTACAAATCCAAACGTTGGTGGTTTTGGTCAAGGTGAGACAGAAATTGTTTTACAAAACCCAAGTCGTATTCAAGGTTTATTAGTGTTCTTCCTTTTTGTTCTTTTAGCTCAAGTTTTCTTAGTACTTAAGAAAAAACAATTTGAGAAAGTTCAATTAGCAGAAATGAATTTCTAATATGAAAAAAGTAAAACCAAAAACTAGTTTTTGGTGATACATTGAGGATTTTAAAAAATGGTAACCGTTTTTAGTTATATTGCTTTATTACTAAGTGCCCTGGTAATTACATTAACATGTTATCTTGGTCTTTTAAAAATTAAATTAATTTAAAAAAAATTAAAAAATCTATGGTAGAACCACTTTTATCAGGTATTGTGCTTGGTCTTGTTCCAGTAACAATTACAGGATTATTTGTAACGGCATATTTACAGTATCGCCGTGGTGATCAACTTAACATTTAATTAAACCCTATTTTTCCCCAAAATTTATTAATGGAGCCTCATAAATTCTAATTTAGGGCCCTAAAGTTGGTGTAAAAAATAGGGTTTAAAAACATTTCAACATTTGATTAGATTCCCAAAATATTTTTCCCATAAACTATTTTAGGGGAAAACTTTCAAATTAAGGGTTTTGGGGATTAATGTTTTACTCCCCAAAACCCTATAAAAAATCTAGTAACTTGAAATTGTGAACAAGAGTCGACTATACTGTTTATGCATAAACAAACAAAATAAGTGATGTATCAAGGTTAAACTTGTTAAGATACTATCACAACATTCACTTTTTGATTTCTGACAAAAAATATTTTTTTGTTGGACGAAAACTCTTGGCAAAAACTTTGTTTTTGTCGCGTAGATACTTGATAGCAAAAAGAAAAAGAATTGATCCCATATTTCTAAATTCGGGAAATGTTCAAATTTAAAATTCTTTTTAAAATCTCGAAAAAAAATGTAAAGGAGATAGTCACGCTATGACTATAGCGATTGGAAAAACTCAAGAAAAACGAGGTTGGTTTGATGTAGTAGATGACTGGCTTCGTCGTGACCGTTTCGTCTTTCTAGGATGGTCAGGGTTATTATTATTGCCTACAGCATACCTGGCACTTGGTGGTTGGTTTACAGGAACTACATTTGTAACGTCTTGGTATACTCATGGTTTAGCATCTTCATATTTAGAAGGATGTAATTTCTTAACAGCAGCTGTTTCAACTCCAGCGAATAGTATGGGTCATTCTTTATTATTCCTTTGGGGCCCAGAAGCTCAAGGCGATTTCACACGTTGGTGTCAACTTGGTGGTCTATGGACGTTTGTTGCTCTTCACGGTGCATTTGCTCTGATTGGTTTTATGCTTCGTCAGTTTGAAATTGCACGTTCAGTAAAGATTCGCCCTTACAACGCAATTGCATTTTCAGCACCAATTTCTGTATTCGTTTCTGTATTCTTAATTTACCCTTTAGGACAATCTGGTTGGTTCTTTGCACCAAGCTTTGGTGTTGCTGCAATTTTCCGATTCATTTTATTCTTCCAAGGTTTCCATAACTGGACTTTAAACCCTTTCCATATGATGGGTGTAGCGGGTGTACTTGGAGCTGCTCTACTTTGTGCAATTCATGGCGCAACTGTAGAAAATACGCTTTTTGAGGATGGTGATGGTGCAAACACATTCCGTGCTTTTAACCCAACTCAAGCTGAAGAAACATACTCAATGGTTAATTAGTAGCCACCTTATACAGTAATGTATATTGATATATCTTACTTAAACGGAAAATCTCCCCCCCCCCTCAAGGACAATTCCGTGCTAAATTGAGTGACTCGCTTTTTGAAAAAAACCCTATGCGTTTAGACAAAAAAGAGACTGTCGGTGCCCACACAAAACCTTTTTTGGCGACTGCATCCGGCGTCTATATCATCACATGTCTCCCACAACACAAACATTACGTCGGTGTGTCAAACACCGTACGATCACGACTCACTGCTCACAAATCAAAACTTCGTCGAGGATGTCACGAAAATCAAGAGTTACAACACGATTTTCAAGTCTATGGGGAACACGCTTTTGTGTTTCAAAAGCTCCTTTTTGGCTCTGGTCTCCTGAAAACAGACCTTGAAAAATTTGAAACCATGATTCTCGTCACGCTTCCGACTGAATCTCGATATAACGCCTATACAAATTGGCGAAAGCGGGGCTCGACACTAAACCCATTTTTGGGGAAGACCCACACAGCTGAAGCACGAGAACACCAACGTGCAGCAAAAGCCGGGGTTCCATCAGCCTTTGCTGGTCGCACACAGACAGATGAGGTGAAAGAGATCCTACGCCAAGAAAATCGAGGCAAAAAAGATCGCCGAAAACCCCTTTCTGTGGATGGCGTGGTGTATGAATCGATCAGTGAGGCTTCTGAAAAAACAGGGTACAGTCGCAGGACGATTCGTGAACGATGTCAGAGTCGTGAAGAGAGATTTAAAGCCTATTCTTTTGTCCCTCCACCACATCCTGAAAGGTGAGGCACGCCGGACAAAAGAAAGGCATGACAACGAGCACTCATAAATGCCGAACGACTATCCCGACCGAAAGACGGCGGGAGTAGGGAACAAGGTTATGGTTCCCGAAACAGTAAGTGTCCTTTCCGCACAGAATCCCATGTGTGGACTCGAAGGATAAAGATATAGTCTGATCTCAAAGGCAACTTTGAGCTGGGAGGTGGCCAAAGAGCCTTCCCGGGAAGGGCCTTCCGATCCCTTCTGAACATATATGAACTGCAAATCGTTTCTGGTCACAAATTTTTGGTGTAGCTTTTTCAAATAAACGTTGGTTACACTTCTTTATGTTATTTGTTCCGGTAACTGGTCTTTGGATGAGTGCAATTGGTGTAGTAGGTTTAGCTTTAAACTTACGTGCGTATGATTTCGTTTCACAAGAAATTCGCGCTGCGGAAGATCCTGAATTTGAAACTTTCTATACAAAAAATATTCTTTTAAACGAAGGTATTCGTGCTTGGATGGCTGCTCAAGATCAGCCTCATGAAAAACTTGTATTCCCTGAGGAGGTTTTACCACGTGGAAACGCTCTTTAATGGCTCTTTAGTAGTAGGTGGACGTGATCAAGAGTCCACAGGTTTTGCTTGGTGGGCTGGAAACGCTCGATTAATTAACCTTTCAGGTAAATTATTAGGTGCGCATGTCGCACACGCTGGTTTAATCGTTTTTTGGGCTGGTGCAATGAATTTATTCGAAGTTGCACATTTCGTTCCTGAAAAACCAATGTATGAACAAGGTCTTATTTTATTACCACACCTAGCTACATTAGGATATGGTGTTGGCCCAGGCGGTGAAGTTATCGATACATATCCTTACTTTGTAAGCGGTGTTCTTCATTTAATCTCGTCTGCTGTTTTAGGATTTGGTGGTGTTTATCACTCATTAGTAGGTCCTGAAACATTAGAAGAATCATTTCCATTCTTTGGTTATGTCTGGAAAGATAAAAATAAAATGACAACGATTTTAGGTATTCACCTTATCGTTTTAGGGTTAGGTGCATGGCTTTTAGTATGGAAAGCGATGTACTTTGGTGGTATTTACGATACATGGGCACCAGGTGGTGGTGATGTTCGTATTATTACAAATCCAACAGTAAGCCCAGGTGTAATTTTCGGTTACATTTTAAAATCACCTTTTGGTGGTGATGGCTGGATTGTTAGTGTTGATAACATGGAAGACGTTATTGGTGGTCATATTTGGATCGGAACATTATGTATTTTCGGTGGAATTTGGCATATTTTAACAAAACCATGGGCTTGGGCTCGTCGTGCTTTTGTTTGGTCAGGTGAAGCTTATCTTTCATACAGTCTTGGCGCAATTTCTCTTATGGGCTTTACTGCTTGTTGTATGTCTTGGTTTAATACAACAGCTTATCCAAGTGAATTTTATGGCCCAACAGGTCCAGAAGCGTCACAGTCTCAAACATTTACTTTCTTAGTTCGAGATCAACGTCTAGGTGCAAATGTTGGTTCAGCTCAAGGTCCAACAGGTCTAGGTAAATATTTAATGCGTTCGCCAACAGGTGAAATCATCTTTGGTGGTGAAACAATGCGTTTTTGGGATTTCCGTGGTCCGTGGTTAGAACCTCTACGTGGTCCTAATGGTTTAGATTTAAATAAATTAAAAAATGATATTCAACCATGGCAAGAACGTCGTGCAGCTGAATACATGACACACGCTCCATTAGGTTCACTGAACTCAGTAGGTGGTGTAGCAACAGAAATTAATGCTGTAAACTACGTATCTCCACGTAGTTGGCTAGCAACATCACATTTCTGTTTAGGGTTCTTCTTCTTTGTTGGACATTTATGGCATGCAGGTCGTGCACGTGCGGCAGCTGCTGGTTTTGAAAAAGGTATCGATCGTGATAATGAACCAGCATTATCAATGCGTCCTTTAGATTAATTTTTTTTCTGTTTGTCGAACGGTTTTTATGCCGTTCGATGAATATTATCAGTTTTTAACTAAGTTGATGCTTTCCCAAATTGTGTCAATTTGGGAAGACAAAAACACGGTTTTTGTCAAAATCTGTTTTACACAAACTTTTAGTAGATTGATTTCTCGTATTTTTTTGTTAAAATTGTCTCTAAAAAAACTAAAAACTCAAAAAGGAGAGATGACCGAGAGGCCGAAGGTAACGCATTGCTAATGCGTCGTATGGCAACCCCATACCGAGGGTTCGAATCCCTCTCTCTCCGAGTGAATACAGAAGAGAATGCAGTTTTTTAATTCTATTTTTTTGCCTTCCCAAATTGTGTCAATTTGGGAGAAGTACAAAATTTTTAGGCTTGGTGGGGTTCGAACCCACGACACCGTGTGTCGGAAACACGGACTCTGAATCCACTGAGTTACAAGCCTGAATCGAAAAGGGTCTTCTTCTTTCACTTGTGAAAGTGAATTAACCATCATTTTGATTCGTAAGAAAATGAAAAACATGTTTAGACTTCTCCCAAATTGTGTCAATTTGGGAGAAGTGCTAAAAACGACCTGTCATTTTAAGCCAATTTTGAGCCTCAATATAATTAGTAGGGGCAAGTCGAATAGCTTCGCGCCAATAATCTGCAGCTTTATCGAACAAAAGTTTCGAAATTTCTGTTTGACTACTTTCTAAAGCTTGTTCACCACGATAATGGTAAATTACTGCAATATTATTTAAAGCTTGTGGTAAGGATGGGTTACGTTCTAGAGCTTGATAATAATAATCTAACGCTCGAGCATGGTCTCCATTACTTGTATGAATTAATCCAATATTATATAAAATATAACTACGATCATAAGCATCTGTTTCAAGGCGCAATGCTTCATAATAGTTTTGTAATGCTTCCGCATATTCACCTTCCGATTGAGCTGACATGCCGTCTCGGTAATAACTAAATGCTTGTTTTTCTTTATTTGATGTGGGTAGAATTTTTAATAAAATATCGGCTATAACTGTAAACGTTTTGTCGATAAAATTATCATTTCTTTGAGAACGTGGCATAGAAGCAAATCTCCATAAAAAATATTGATTTATAGGAAGATATGTGGAGGTCAGATTCTTTGGGTTACTGACTCTCCACAAATGCTTTTTTTTAATTCAAAGCAAAATTAGAAATTTTTTTCCGAACGAAATAAAAACATAAGTTTCGACTTTTAGTCAAGTTCTTTCTGACCTGGGTTACGGCCTGGATCGTTAGAAAGGAAACCAAAAATAAATAGTGAAACAAAAAAAGTTACTACAGTGTAAACAAAAATTTTAAGTGTTAACATACTTAATTAAAAATAGATTTAAAGCTTTATAGGCTACTATCATGTTTTAGTATATCATACAGAAATCAAAATTCTAAACTATTTTCTAAAATTAACTAAAATCCTGGTTCAAGACTTTTATTAATTTAAATTATGGAAAATAAAATTGTCAAATTTGACGAAATACCGAAAACGACTTAAAATACATTCTATTATCCAAATAGTAGCTCACAAATTTGATTTTTAAAAACCTTCACGGTAATATGAATTTATCAAAATAAAAAGCCTGCTTAACTCAATCGGCAGAGTATCGGTTTTGTAAACCGAAGGTTATCGGTTCGACTCCGATAGCAGGCTATGTAGTTGCATCTCTTGTAAAGAGGGCTTTTTTTGTTCATAATGAGTAATGAAAAAGAAAAAACAAAAGTTCTTGATTTTTTTCTTTTTTTTAGTTAAAAATGATTGATAGAAAATGTGATAAAAAACGTTTCTGATGAAGCAACTTCAAAATTGTTTAAAAAAAAGGGAGCATTGTTTTCGTAAGTGCTAATTGTTTCAAATTTATTAAACACTGAAAAAAATGAAGTTTATTTTTGTTTTATCACAGAAACTAAAAAAAATTAAAATGCCTCAACGAGTTAAATTAGAAGATATGATTCAAAGTGGAATGCATTTTGGGCATTCTACTCGTGAATGGAATCCCCGCATGGCACCATACATTTATGGAGAACGAAACGGCCGTCATATTTTAGATTTAGTGCAAACATACTATCTTTTACATAAGGTGTTAACTTTTCTTGAAGAAAATGCTGCTCAGGGAAAAACTTTCTTATTTGTTGGTACTAAACAACAAGCCGCTCCACTAATCGCAAAAACTGCTTTGGCTTGTGATAGTTTTTATGTAAATCAACGATGGCTTGGCGGAATGTTAACCAATTGGCGAACTATTCAAAAATCGCTTCGTAAACTTCAAGAATATAGACAAGCAGAAGCCCAGGGTGGTTGGAATCTATTAAAAAAACAAGAAGTTGCTCGAAAAAGACGAGAAAAAGAACGTTTAGAAAAATACTTATCTGGTGTAGAGAATATGTCTCGATTACCTGGGGTAGTTATTATTATCGGACAAACAGAAGAAATTCATGCTGTAAAAGAGTGTCGACAATTAGGAATTCCTACTGTAACTCTTCTGGATAGTAATTGCGACCCAAGTTTAGCTGATTGGTTTTTTCCAGCAAATGATGATTCAGTTTCATCACTTCGTTTAGTTTTAGGTTGGTTTGAGCAAGCAATAACTGCGGGTCAACTTCGTTATCGTGAAGGTCAAACATCAAAAAAAACAAAACAAAAACCAAAACAAGCTGTCCGTCGACGAGTTTCTACAGCAAATAAAAAAAGAAACCCGGAGATCAAAAAAGTCTAATCCGTACGAATCCGTAACAAGTAGAAAACTTTACTAAACCCATTTTTGCAAATGAAAGGACACCAAATTCCTGAATTTGGCTGAACGTATGGAACCAAAGTGAAATTTGGTAAAAAATTGACTTTATTTAAGACTATAGTATGGGGTACATTATATGATAAACATCTTGTTTGATGTCGCAGAAGTTTCTGTAGGTCAACATTGGTATTGGCAAATTGGTGGCTATTCAGTGCATGGCCAAGTATTAATTACATCATGGATTGTATTAGGAGTTATTGGGATTATTTGTCTATTAGGTACCCAAAAACTCCAACCTGTTTCGGGTGGTTCAGCTCCAGCCGCACCAGAAGGACTCCAAAACTTAACAGAATATGTTACTGAATTTATTCGTGATTTAGCAAAAACACAAATTGGTGAAGAAGAATATTTAAAATGGGTTCCTTTTTTAGGGACAATTTTTCTGTTTATTTTTGTTTCTAACTGGTCAGGTGCTCTTTTACCTTGGCGCATTCTAGAATTACCGAATGGTGAATTAGCAGCTCCAACAAATGACATTAATACAACTGTAGCTTTAGCGCTTTTAACCTCAATTGCTTATTTTTATGCTGGGTTAAGCAAAAAAGGATTAGGTTATTTTAAACGTTATATTTCACCAGCAGTTTTTTTATTACCAATTAATATTCTTGAAGATTTTACAAAACCATTATCGTTAAGTTTCCGACTTTTCGGAAATATTTTAGCTGATGAATTAGTTGTGGGCGTCTTAATTACTTTAGTACCATTAGTTATCCCTATTCCGATTATGCTTTTAGGCTTATTTACAAGTGCTATTCAAGCTCTTGTTTTTGCTACTTTAGCAGGTGCTTATATTGGTGAATCTGTTGAAGATCATCATTAAACAGGTTTCACTCAACCCTTTTTTTTTAGTTAAAAAAAAAAATTGTCTTCGTCCCACAAAATCTTTTTGTGGGAACTGTTGACTCAAGGCGTTGGATCATCAAACTCCAAGTAATTGTCTTCCCAAATTGTCTCAATTTGGGAAAGCATCAACTAAAAAATTTTTTAATTTAAACCGGTCTTGTGCTCTATTAAAAAAAATTGATACAATACCCTCAAAAGGGTTAAGTTGAAAACCACTTGAAATCTTGTGGGACACAAACTATCATTGAACTGACATCAGGATTACTGAACCAAAAAAATTTGGTATACGGTAAAAATTTTTACCTCTTTCATTCCTGCGCTCGTTAAGTTTACAAAGAAAAGCCACGAGTGAAAATAATTTTTTCATTCGATTCTACCAAAATAATTTGTTTTGGTTGTGATTTTAAGCCAATTTTTTGAAATTGGATGTGACGTCTCTGCCCCAAAACTTGGTTTTGGGAAAAAAACACACTTATTTTTTTTTTTTAACAGTGTGACCCGCAAAAAGTTGTTTTGCGAAACGGGAGAAATTTTTTTGTCACAAAAATTCTATAGTAACTTTTACATACAAAATCCACTGGAGGTTAAAGAATTATGAACCCAATTATTGCTGCTGCAAGTGTTATTGCTGCTGGTCTTGCTGTAGGTCTTGCTGCTATTGGACCTGGTATGGGACAAGGAACTGCTGCTGGGTATGCAGTAGAAGGTATTGCTCGTCAACCAGAAGCAGAAGGTAAAATCCGTGGTGCTCTTTTATTAAGTTTCGCATTTATGGAATCTTTAACTATTTACGGCCTTGTTGTTGCATTAGCTCTTTTATTTGCAAACCCATTCGTTTCTTAATTTTTCAACCTTTTTAAAAACTGAAATTCGGTTTTGAAAACAGTGTTTTCGAAAAGAGAGTCCCTTCCCAAAAAACTTGTTTTTTTTATGATTTTCATTCCCCCAAAATGACCTTTGGGGGGAATGTTTTACTTAAAACAAAGTTTTTAGGGAATAGGAGTTTTTTTATTTGATTTCACTAATTTTTTTCTATTTAGAAAAAAATTTATTTCCCAAAACAAAATTTTGGGACAAATAAAGTTTTCAAAAATTTGCCGCCTCAAATATCTAAATTTTTTTAGGTAGATTATCTCAAAAACATATTTTTGGGGGCAAAAATTTAATTTTGAGTTAAATTTACAAACAAATTGAGTCGAATTTCGAAAATATATTTTTTGTAGCTTGGACTTAAAAAGGGTTTTTGATTTATCAAAATTCCTAATTTAATTTCTCAATTTTTATTTAATTGAGATAAGTGGTGCAATGAACAAAAAATTTTGTTTTTATAGGTAATGGGAGCGTCTTATCAAAATTCACAAATTTTGGTTAGGAGTCATAATATTAAGGAGATTTTATGCTTTTCAGCACTTCTTTATTCTTGGCAGGGCATTTTGGCTTTAATACAAATATTTTAGAAACCAATGTGCTAAATTTAGCCGTGGTGCTGGCTATCGTCCTGACATATGTTGGCGATGCTTTACGAGGTCTTCTTGAAAATAGAAAGCAAACTATCTTGTCAAATTTTCGCGAAGCTGATCAACGTGCTACAGAAGCTCAAGATCGATTACGCCAAGCTCAGCTTGAATTAGAACAAGCGCAAGCAAAAGCGCAAAAAATTCGTGAGCAAGCAAGTGTCACAATTGAACAAGAGAAAAAACAGTTTGTTCGTCAAACTCAAGAAGATATTAAACGTCTAGGTACTCTTCAACAAGAAACCTTAAAGTTCGAGCAACAAAAAGCTCAAAATGAACTTGCTCAAAAATTAGTAAAATTGGCATTGCAACAAGTTCGTGAAAAACTTAGTCAAAGATTAACTTCTTCAATTCATAGTGCAGTAAATAATTTTCAAATTGTACTATTTACGAATTATAAAGCCAGTTAATAGAACATTCATGACAAATGAGTTTGAACTCTAAAAATAAATAGCCATATCCTTATCCCAAATTTGTCAATTTGGTTTATAAAAAACAATTTTTCAAAATTGTTTTTTCTCCCAAATTTTTGAATTTGGGAAGCCAAAACAAGGTTGTTTGGCGGACTAACGTCGTTCTCCTCAAAATTATGTTTTGAGGAAGGAGAGCGTTTACTAATTGAAAAGCTATTTTTTTAGTTTTAGAAATTCAAACTAGAGGTTGTCACAAGGAGGAGGCGGTTCAGCATACCATGGTAAAAATTAGACCTGATGAAATTAGTAGTATTATCAAACAGCAAATTGAACAGTATCAACAAGAAGTCAAAGCTGTAAACGTTGGAACAGTCTTCCAAGTAGGGGACGGTATTGCACGTATTTACGGTCTAGACAAAGTTATGGCTGGTGAACTTGTTGAATTTGAAGATGGTACAGTCGGTATTGCTTTAAATCTGGAAGCAAAAAACGTTGGTGCTGTACTTATGGGTGAAGGCACAGCAGTTCAAGAAGGAAGTTCTGTACGTGCAACAGGTAAAATTGCACAAATTCCTGTAGGTGATGCTTATTTAGGTCGTGTCGTTAATGCTCTTGCTCGTCCTATTGATGGCAAAGGTGAAATTGCTACAAAAGAAAATCGACTTATTGAATCACCAGCTCCAGGAATTATTTCACGTCGTTCAGTACATGAACCATTACAAACAGGTATTGTTGCCATTGATGCAATGATTCCAATTGGTCGTGGTCAACGTGAATTAATTATTGGTGACCGTCAAACAGGTAAAACAGCAATTGCTGTAGATACAATTCTAAACCAAAAAGGAAAAGATGTAATTTGTGTCTATGTAGCGATTGGTCAAAAAGCATCTTCAATTGCACAAGTAGTAAATACGTTACAAGAACGTGGTGCAATGGATTATACAATTATTGTTGCCGCAACAGCTGATACTCCTGCGACATTACAATATTTATCTCCATATACAGGTGCCGCATTAGCAGAATACTTTATGTATACTGGTCGTCACACTCTTGTAATTTATGATGATTTAACAAAACAAGCTCAAGCTTATCGTGAAATGTCTTTATTATTACGCCGTCCACCGGGTCGTGAAGCATATCCGGGCGATGTATTCTATTTACACTCACGACTTTTAGAACGTGCGGCTAAATTAAATGATAAATTAGGCAGTGGTAGTATGACTGCATTACCGGTTGTTGAAACTCAAGAAGGTGATGTTTCTGCATATATCCCAACTAATGTTATTTCAATTACTGACGGACAAATTTTCTTATCTGCTGATATTTTCAATGCTGGTATTCGTCCTGCGATTAATGTAGGGATTTCAGTATCGCGAGTAGGTTCAGCAGCACAACCTAAAGCTATGAAACAAGTAGCTGGTAAATTAAAATTAGAATTAGCTCAATTCGCTGAATTAGAAGCTTTTTCTCAATTTGCTTCAGACTTAGATCAAGCAACACAAAATCAATTAGCTCGAGGTCAGCGTTTACGTGAACTATTAAAACAATCACAATCATCACCTCTTTCTTTAGAAGATCAAGTAGCAAGTATTTATGCTGGTACAAACGGCTATTTAGACGTTCTTCCAGCGGACCGCGTTCGCGCATTTTTAGTGGGTTTACGCCAATATCTTGCAACAAATAAACCAAAATATGGTGAAATTCTTAGATCTACAACCGCTCTAAATGATGAAGCACAAACTCTCTTAAAAGAAGCTTTAAAAGAATACACTGAAGAATTTCTAGCAAGTGCTAAATAATTTGAAGTTTTCTTTTCCTTTTTAAAAAACAGTTTTTTTTGACCAGTCTACTGGTCCAAAAAATCTCGTTTTAGGAAGGGAGCATGGAATCAACAATAAAGTTTTTGCCCATAGTTACTAAAAGCATTCATCACCAGGGTCCAAAACCAAGTTTTGGGATCCTGGTAACTTGACTCTTCGAATAAACATAAAAACTAGCTAAAATCTTTGACAAAAAGAATCTTGGTCTTTCCGCAAAACAGTGTTTTGCTTCCCAAATTGACAAATTTGGTTTATAAAAAACAATTTTGAAAAATTGTTTTTTATACTCCAACGTTAAAAAAAACAGTGTTTTGCTTCCCAAATTCAAAAATTTGGGAGAAAACTTATATTGTTGGTTTTTCCGTTCTAAGAACGGAAAAAAGAAGCAACCTTTGTTTTTTGGAAAGTCACCACTTGATTTTTCCAATTATTTAAGGTACTCTATAAATAAAAAAGCCTGCTTAGCTCAGTTGGTTAGAGCATCCGTCTCATACGCGGAGTGTCACTAGTTCGAATCTAGTAGCAGGCACCAAAATGAAAATAAAGAAGATTTAGAGAAAATCTTGATTTGTGGCGGGTATAGCTCAGTGGTAGAGCGGCACCTTGCCAAGGTGCATGTCGCGCGTTCGAATCGCGTTACCCGCTTTTTTCTTTTAGTTTTTTGCTCTTTTTTCCAAAACGATTTTTAGACGCAAACTCTGTTTCTTTTTTCCGTTCTTAGAACGGAAAAACAAACAACGTTGACTTCCCAAATTTTTGAATTTGGGACAAAAAAAACAGTGTTTTGCGGACAGGGTTTTGGCGCTAAAGTTTTAAAAATTATTGAGTTTCCAAATTCGGTTTTTAGGAGAAACGTTTCGCTAGGGTTAAACCGAAAAAATAAATTAAACAAGGTCTTATTTAATTTAATTTAGTCGGGATTGACGGGACTCGAACCCGCAACTTTTTGGTTTTTTCTATTGATAACAAACGACAAATGAACTATAATAGTAATAACAAGTCGTCATAATTAACCACAAAAGCTTTATTTTAGTAACAACCTACACGTTGATTAAATCAAAATATAAACTAAAACAACTAGAAAAAATTTTAGCTCGTGCAAATACATACCATATGAGGACTAAATTGCATTTAAGTGGTGAAGCTCACATTGAAGTAGGGAAAGGAGTAATCACATGATTGGGTTTTTTTTAAGGTTTTTTCGTTTAACATCAAAGCCCAAAGCTTTTTTAGAAAATCAAGGGTTGACGTCGGCTTCATATTTAGAAAACAGTTTGCAAAATATTTCGTCTCTGCCAACAACAAATGTTGAACACATTTTTCAAAATTTTACAAGACAGTGTTTCGTTTTCGCTAAAGCAAAAAACGTTGAAGAAATATATCAGCATTTTCAAATTAACATTCTTTTATCCTGGTCAAAGACTTCGTCCTTGATTCCTGTAGGTCTAGTTTGTATTATGATTAGTGTGTTTTTTCATGTTCCGGGGGCACGCCGGCCATTTAATTCTGCAATTGGGACTGTATTTGATCTAAGTTTTTTTGCACCAGGCTGGACTTTTTCTCCTGAAAAAATTCAGGTTTTAAGCGCAAAGCATGAATGTTCAACTGAAATTGTTTTAAATAGTTTAGTTTACTATCGTGGAAACGTGCAAACAATTTCAGCAAAAACGGGACAGTTTTGTCTTCAGCTTGCTTTTTTAAACCAAGCGATTATTCTTGTCTTTCCTTTTTTTTGTTTGTCCTATGATTTGTTTATTTTAGGTCTGAATTCTATTTCACCTAATTTAGCCGGAAGTTGTCAAAAAAATAGAGACTTTCGTGTTCTATGTGGATTATTTTACACCCGTGCCTTTTTTAGTGTTTCAGGTGCAATTGTAAAATGGTTCATCGTTTCTTTAAATCGTGTTGTTTATAAATAAAAACAAATCTTTATGTCAAACCTCGGTCCTATTTTAGAAAAATATTACAAAACGTCTTGTCTTTGTTGTATTCATGATGAATTTGAAAATTATTCTTATACAAATTGTCCTTTTGATCCAACGGGTGACAAAAAAGTTTTTAACCGGATGGAATTTCAATATCAATATTATAAAAGGATTTTGGTCTTGCTTTTTTGGCCAGTTGGAAGGGCTTGGAATGAAATCTCTCCAATTATCCAGCATCGTCTTTCTGTGTTCTTTTATCGAAGTGGATTAAAAAAGCTTCTTCGTCAAAGTCAAAGTTGGCTTCAGGTTTTAGGAAGTTTTCTTTTTCAATGTTTTTTTGCGTTTTTTCAATGGTTTTTCGTGTGGTGTCTTTTTGTGGTCTGTTTTGGTAAAGAATTGGTTCTGCTGTTTACGTAGCGACAAGAAAAAACAACAAATTTTCTGTTGTTTTTTCTATGGAATTATGTACTACTTCTTTTGTGCTTTCTGTATAGTAGAACATTTTTGATGAAAGTTTGTACGTGTAGTTCAATAAGAGAGTCTAGTAGGCCAAGCTCTATGTCAGGATACAACAAAATAATCTCTTTCGTGAACTTTGTTGTGATTTCTTTTAGATAATTAAGTGAAAAAGTCATTGCGTCAGGTACTCCCAAATCAGTGGGATTTCGTCCGAAGTTGGTCGCCAAAAAATCTGACAACTGTTCTTGTTGATCAGATTGTGTGAAGTTTAAAGCAATATTTTGGATATAGACTCCCTTGTTTTTAATTACTTTTTTAGGTAACCCTTGCTTTTCGTTTGGCAAGAAGTTATAGTTAAATAAAATGCGTGAAAAAGCAATTTTAGAAACCGCGTTTTGTTCTATTTCGGCACAATAATTTTTATAGTGCAAATAAACACCGCTGAAAGGCGTTAGAGAAAAAGAATCATAATTTACAAATAACTCAAAAAACTCATATACAGGTTTTGTTGAAAGTGATTGACTGATCATAAAAGTGTTTGAAGTTTTGTATTTTGGTTATTGTAATCGGGGCTAACGGGACTCGAACCCGCAACTTCCGCCGTGACAGGGCGGTGCTCTAAAACCGATTGAACTATAGCCCCTAAATGTGTTTCAGACTTAGTATATCAAAACCAAAATACGTAGTCAAGTAGTTCTCTAACAAGAAATTTTGAGCTTTAGTTAGCTAAAACCATTTTACGCTTTTGGCAATTAGTAAAATGCCAAGTTCTCAGACCTGCAATAAAGCCTGTTTTATTACACCATGGACACGTAATTTGAACGTTTTTTTCACGTAAGTGTCGACTTTTTTGTTTTTCACTTTGAATTTTACGTGTTTCTACTGTTTGGGTATGTCCGGTTTTTTTGAATTTAGCTAGACGCATTTTTTCTTTTGTTTCATCAGAACAAGAATGACCAATTAATGCTTTACTAATATGAAACTTGTGTTCTTTAGAAAGAGGCTCTCTGGGTTTGTTTGACTGTAAAAAAGAAAGCGCTGCTTTTGTTTCTGGCGTATGTTTGCGTCCAGTTGCTTTTTCGCTAAGTTTTCTTTTTTGTTCTAAATTTAATGGTCCTGGTGGAGTCGTAAACTTGTAACTTGTTTGATTTGCTAAATTAAAAAAAGCTGGATGATTTTTTACGTTAAAACGCTCATGGAGCTTGATTTCATGATTCAATGCACTTTCACGTGTTGAAAATTCCGCTAAAAATTTTTTTTTGAAATACTTTTCCCCAACAATTTGTCTTGCTTGTTTTAAAAGCCTACTACTAGACCAATAATGGACATCTAATTTTGGTGGTACTACAGATTTGCGAGAACCATAATAATAAATTATACCGTGCTTTTGAAAAACAGGATGCGTACAAGTTATTCGATAACTATAAAAATACTCTGTTGTTTTGATTGTAGTTTTCATTCTGGCGTTGTTCTTTCTAGTTTTCTTTTTTAGTTAAATACATACTAAAAAACCTAGTACTTAAAATCAACTGATAACTAAAAATAAATGTAAAGTTAACTAGTAAAAAAAAACTAGTGTATAAAAAACACAAATGTTTTATCCTAAAAAAAAAATAATACATTTATTTTATCAAGCAAAATAAAACTAGTCGAAAACTCAAAAAATCAAGTTTAATTTTATGCTAAACAATTTTAGCATGGATCGCGAACAACAAAAAGACCTGCAAACGTTACAGATAAAACGAAAAATGGAACATTACATTTTTTATCAATTGCTTGAGTTTTAAAAGCTGTAAATTGAGTAGATTTTCCAACCTCTAAAATAGAAGTACCGGAGAAAACGTCTTTTAGGTCTAAAATTAAGTTTTCTTGTGCTTTCAGATTACAATTTGCTGGAATACCATAAAGCCTAATTTCCTGTAGAGTCTCAACATCTTGAACTTGAATAAAAAACCGAAGAGCTTGACGTGAAACAGGTTCATCCCCTTGGAGCAACCCTTGGGCAGATTCGAGATTAAATCGGTACTTTTTATTACTATTATTTACATCGATAACATTAAAATGAATATGTTGATGGGTGTTGAACAGCAAGAAATTTTGAAAGAACGGAGTCAATTCTCGCTTGCCCAAATTCACCTAAATTAATTGTTTCTAATTTTGGTGATTGAGATTTTGTCGTAGCAGTCAATTCTGATGCAGTGAGATCACCCTTTTTGGCTTTTTGAGCAACAAAAGAAACCGTTGGTCGAAACCGTTTGTCACCGGTTTTATAATAAAAAACACAAAGATAGAAATTCCCAGGCTGGATTTCTAATTTTTGAGAATCATACTTATAGACCATTGAAAAAGCTCCTTTAAAAAAAGTCATATTAAAATATACTCTTATCTCTTAAAAGCGGTAAAAAAAAGAAAACAGCTACTTCCAGTTTTTTGTTTGTTTGTTTCTCTTTCCGCAAAAAGCGTTTTTGCGGAGGAGTTTTTTCTAAAAAACTAAATGAAAGGCTTAAAAAGAACACGAAACCCGTCTACTTGTTGTTTTCAAGAATCTCGGCTAATAGAGGAGTTTCTAGCAAAAACAGCAGCGCCTCGGCTTTGTTTTTATTCCAATAGTCTAACCATCGAGTAGCTTGCTCGGTTTTTTGAGCTTTTTCATAAACTTGTTTGCGAGTAGAAGGTGAAGTTTCATCAAGCTTTTGTGCTACTAAGCCTAAAATAACAGCCAAAGAACCTACATGTTGAATCGTCACGCGGTCGGTTGAGGTCACTTGAAATTGAGAGTATTTTTGGTGAAGTCGTTGAGAAGATAAACCATAAAGGTTAGAAACGGCCTTTTCTACTTGTTCTGGGCTCAAATTGAAATTTAAAAGTTGTTTAACACCGTATTGGACAAGGAGACCCAATTTTTCTGGTTTTTTTGCTCGAAACGTTAAAATTTGCTCTAGTTGAGAACTTTCAAACTCGTGTTGTTGTTCGGAAGAAAACTGAATTTTGCTTCACTTTAGCAGACGCGAAAGTTTCTCTTTGTGAGCCGGAAGATCTGGGGGTGTTTGAAAAATGGACGCTTCAAAACGACTAATTTGCTTTTGAAATTTTGCCCAACTTTGAAATTTGGGCAGCACTTTGTGAACAACTACTGTTCCTGCTAATAGAGAACCTCCTGCAGGAGTGAAACAAGCAACTAGTGAAAGCCCATACGCTAAACCATAGAAGTGACAAGTCTCTATTTGTTCTTTGAGATTTTTCAAAAACATAGGATTTGTTAATAGCTGGTTTGTTGCATTTGACAGCAGATTTGTTTTGTTATTGTCACTAATACATTTTTTTAATTCACTTTGTTCAGCAGTTCCAGGAATATTTAAATTTCGTAGAAATGTGGTTTTTTGAAGAAGGACTTGACGATTAAAAAACAAGTCGTCACAATTCTTTAACTCTGCTCTAATGTCAGATTGCAGGTTAAGAAAGCTGACTGGAAGGGCGGAAGCTTGAGCTTGTTCTTTTAAAAGACACGTTTTTATCTCCTCAAAATTTCGGTTTAGCTCTGCATTCCAGTTTTGAAAACTTGTTGTGGAAGACTCAAGAACTAGTTCAAGAAGACCATCACGTAAAATCTCAAAACCAAAAAGAACAGTGTTCATTTTTCGATAGTAAGCAAGCAGTTTTTGTGCGGAAGTGAGACTTTGAGATTCCTTAATTAAATTTTCAACAAGAAGTGCATCGTCGTTACAATATTTTCTTTCTAGAAGCTGCTGATAAGAGCCCACCAAATAAAAAACTTCCCAAGCTGTAGGTTTCACCCCACCAATTTCTTGCAACACAAAATTTTTTAACGTTTCTTCGTTTTTGTTTTGTTTTTGACTACAAAGAGTAAAACAGAGGCGCTCAATAAAGACTGGAGTGATTTCTAAAAAATCCACAGCAACAGTTTTGTTGTTGAGAGCGTGTTTAGCAACTTGCTTGAGTAGTTTTAGGCTATGACGAAGATCAAGATAAACCCCTGCTTGATCAATATAAAGAGTCTCATCATACCAAACAAAAGAAGAGTCGTTAGAAACGAGCTGAGTACAAATTTCGTTTTTTCGCTGAGTCAAAATACTTGCCTCATGATTAGCTCTATGAATAAAACTAGGCCCACTCAAAAACGGCTGCAATTTGACTTCAAAATTTTCTCGATCTGAAAGTTGAACAGAAGTTAATGCAACGGGCTCTTTACTGTCATCCACAAAACTCGGTTTTGTAGAAGAAGTGGAACTTGAAGGTTGTTCTGCACTTGACAAAGAAACCTGAGGAGGGTTTAAACTGAGTCTGGATCTACCCTGATCTTCAAGTTGTCGAACCATACCAACAGGTACCAATTGCGTTAGTTGAAAACCTTGTGAAATTATTGCTTGCAAATTTTCTTTTTTCTTAATTTGTAAGAGCTCAAGGGGAACAGTTTCACCACGATCAGTTTTTTGTGAAATATATGCTGTTTGTAAAACGAGGCGTGGGTCTTCTAAAAGAGCAAAAATATCGTCAGTTGAAAAGCGCGAGCCGCACAAATTTTGGACAGTAGTTTTTTGAAACTCGTCATCTGTAATAGAGATCGTACTTCGTTTTGACGATGTTGGTTTTTGATCATCTGTGTTTTCAAGTCTCGAAACCTGAAAAACAAGAGAATTTTGAAAAGCCAAATTTCCTTCTTGACGATTTGGGCATAAAGTCTCTAAAAATTGTTGTGCTCGAATTTGGTTTTCTAAAGCTTTTCGCTGTTCTGGATTTGCAATAGCGGTTAAAGTTTCTAAAGCAACCCAACTCTGTTGTTGAAATGCCGTTTCTACAAGAGCACCTAGATTTTGAACTGCCGGAAGATCCCCCGTATTTGAAGGTTAGCAAGGCTCTGAATTGACTGAACAAGTTGGGAAATATACTCTTTTGCTTGGCTGGCCCGTTCAGGGCTTGAGAAAAGCAAGTCGATACGCCCCGTATCATCAATTTCCTTAATATCTGATGTCAATTGACGAAGCTTGAATTTCAATTTTTGCCTTTCTTGAAACACAAATTTGTTTTCTAGGAAATCTTTCAATTCCGAAAAGCTCACCCCAAAAACACTAAGAGCGTGCTGATATAAAGGACTACAAAACAAACTGGCTTCTTCAGGACTAAGAAGACGACCTTCGACGGTATCTTGAAGCAATTGCAAAGTCTCTTTTTGAACAGGGGCGTCAAACAGCAAATCTGGACGATCAAGATCAAGTACACCAAGTTTTTCAGCTAGCCCAAATTCCGTAGAGTTGAAAACACCTGGAGAAAACAACCCTAACGGTTGCGTTTCGGTAATTTCCATTTCAAAATCATCACGATCTGAACTAATGGCATCATCGCTAAGAACACCATCTGAATCAAAACCTGAAAAAACACAGATAAAACGTTTTCGTGAACAGGATGGAGAATATTTTTTTTTTAACAAATAACATAAAAAACCATATAACCTTTCTCTTTCTAAAAAAATTACGTTATTAAAAATCTTTCTTTAAAAGTGTTTTTTTTGTCTTAACTTTTTTTTAATCTGACGGCAACAATTTGCGCTCAACAGATGAAAAAAAAGTTAAGACAAAATTACTCGAAATACTAAAAACGACTCTACTATAGACCAAAAGAAAACCAATAGAAACCGCTTTTTTTGTTTGGATAATTGCAAGAAAAAGTGGTTGAAAAGATCCAATAAAACCCAAACAACTATCTACAATAGAGGACGCTAAAGGAATAAAAAGTAAAAAACAATATTTGTAAGTGAAAACTAAAAAACAGAGAAAAGCGGCAAATCGAACACAAACAAAAAAGGGTTTTCGATAAAATGCAAGACTATTTTCAACGATTTGTCTTGAAATTCCTAACCGATCACTTAACAAAGTAATTTTATTAGGAGTAAAACATATTGATGGAGCAAATAAAAAAGAAGTGTGAAAAAACGTTCCTTTTTCTGAAGAAAATTTCCATGTTGATGAAGGAGTTGCAAAATAAAGACTTAAAAGAAAAAAACCTGCTCCAATAGCAAGAAATCCTGATGACCTAACCAAAGTGAAAATCGGCCAGGTAGCGACAATTCTTCGAAATTTTTCTGTTTTAAAAACAAAAAGGCAGTTTTGCCAATTCCAGAAAGTTTCCGAAAGAGTCAGAATTTGCCCATCACCACTTCCACGAACGATATCGTTCAACAAAGGTGCGGTAAGAAAATGGCCTTGAAACCCTTTTTTTGGTTTTTGTTTTTTTAAATTGTGAGATAAGGCCATTTGAAAACAAAGTAAAGTATTTGCCTGATCGGTTGAAGGCTGAAATTGAGGTTTCGAGGCCGAAAACCAACAAATTATGCGGAAATATGAGATTGGAACCATTTTTTAAATTACTAAAATTTCCCGAAGTATGGGCTTTAAAAAATTTTTTTTTTGTTATTATACAACTAGAATTTAAGCTTTTTCCTCTTTTATTATACTAAAAAGTCATTAAAAAATAGAAAATTTAAAGGCTCTAATTGTATAAATTACTAAAAAAAATTGAACAAGGAGTTACAGTGATCAATATTAGATCTTTTGTTTTTGGAAGTGTCGCCATGATTCTGCCATTTTTTAAAATTGGCGCTCAAGCAACTGTTCCCGTCGCTGTTTTTCAAAACAGACCTGCAGCAATTGCTAATTCTGAGGCCCGGAATCGGTTTAGGGATAGTTTGGTAAATCACCGGGCAATTGTCAACTTGGAAAAACAAATTAAACGTTCTCAAAAAGAAACTAAAAAACAATCTCAAATTGCATGCCAAACTCCTTCTGTACTCTATCAATCAAATTGTCAACACACTTCTTCTCTGGTGAAGCAAGTACGTTTTGAAAGTGGTCTCCGTACACTGGAACGTTTTCTTGAATGGAAAACAGGGAGGCTACATTATTGGGCTCCAACGCCCGAAGCGAACACTTTAGAATATTTGGTATCAGAGCCTACTCCTGAAGAAATAAATGACGCCTTTGTAAAAAAAGTTTTTGAGGGTGAGGGCATTTTTTTGAAGTTATCACCACCTGAAGTTTCTATTTTTGCTGAGCTGTTTCTTGTAAAAAAGTCAAACGTAGAGTTTAGTGCGCGAAGTTCATATCATATTACACCAAAACGTATGTCTGAGTTAAGCTTCCATGTTACGTTTTTCACAGAAAATTTTCAAAAAGAATTTTGTGATAGAAAAGCACAAAACAATAATGCAAAAACACAATTGTTTACTGTTCGTTCAATTCCGATTAAATTTCAACTTAGTCCTACAAGCAAGCAATACGTGAAAGTTGGATCACAGTTCGAGTTTCAATACCAGTATTTTGGGGGGGGTCTCATTTGACAAAAACTCAACTTGATTTGAACTTAAAACAAATTGCAGTTTACAAAAAAACCCTTAAAAAGGCTAAAAACACCCTTCAAGAGCTTCAAAATGTTATTTTAGACAAGCAGCGTACACTCCTCAAAGAATCTCAAAACGGCAAAGATTTTGTCAAACCAAAAGCTACTCAACTGCTTAACGAATATGAAGCTCTTTTATTTGAACTTGCAGCTCATCAAGTTGAAGAGTTTTCTGTACGAAAAAAACTTCAACACGATCTAGGATTCCCTTTAGTTGATTTGCAAAACAAAATTCCGGCTTCTATCAGCTTTAGATTACCCAACCGACCGCGTGTTTTCTTTTCTCTTCTTGGTTTGGCATGTGTCACACAAGTTTTTGCGGTGAGTATTCCAAAATCGATTGGTGAGACGGCTAAATCCATGAAAACAAAAAACAACGAGTTTTAAAACTCGTTGTTTTCGACTGGTCAAACAGTCACTTTTATTTCAATTAAAATGTCAACTCATTTTTAGTAGAAAGAAGACAAAAAAGTGACTTTTAAAATTAAAGCTCAGATGTTCGTTTTTCTTGCTGATGTTTGTTGATAACGCCTGCGATGAACGGTAAGGCTTGAATTGCTAATGCGGCACCTCCTGTAAAAGGATTCTTTTTCATTTGTTTATATATACTCAACCCGACAATAAGTCCAGCAGCTAAACCCGTACTTTGCTTAATTGGCGATTTTTCAGTTATTTCAGCCGCAGATTTTGGCAAATAAGTAGTTGCTACAAGCGCAGTAGTTGTTTGAATTATTGACTCCAAGTTTACGATGAAATCATCGATGGGAACTGCCGGTTTTGATTGTAGAGCAAGAAACTCGCTTTTTTTGTGCGCAAAATCATCACTACATGCAAACACGTTTAGGAAAGCTGATACATATGGACCATCCAAAGAGCATGCAGGATAAGCCTGCTTCGCGTTATTGAGAGCTTCGTATACCCCAGCTGATGGATTCTTGGTAACAAAGTCATAATAACCCTCCGTTTGCCATTCTGACTTCAATTTGTCGAGTTCGATTTGACTAAGATTCCCAAATATGTTTTCCGGCTTAGGAAATCCTCTTCCTCCCATGACAAATTGAAGGAACATTTTAGATGGATTGTTTCGGTCAATTTCGACATCGTGTCTAAGAGCTTCTCTTATAAACAAATTTGCTGCTCGTTGGATGTTTTTGGCCTCTTTCTCGCGAGTAATAAACTGTTCTAAAGCCTGTCGTGCTTGGTTTTGGAACCCTTTTTTGTGCCACCAATAGATGCCACCACCAACACTTGCTACTGTAATAGCGGCCGCAACACCAAGAAAACGTTTAGAATTTTTCTGCGCTTTATAGTCTTTCAAATACTGGGCTTTGTCAAGCAATTGTTGCAATAAAAGTGTAACTTGTTTCGATGGAGTGCGCTTAATATTTTGAACAAGAGTCGAAATAGCCGTCTGCTGATCGGTTCTTTGCGCCAAGAGCAATTTTTGTTGTAGAGTGGTTTGCGCAAAAACTCTTGCCAAGTGTCTGATTTCAAGTTTCCCATATTTTAATTGGAGTTCTGCTTCAGCGTCTGCTCGGTTTTTCTGTTCCGTTTCGACACTCAACTCCAATGAAATAACTTGGTTAATTTGTCCTTCAGCTCTAATCGATAAAACTTTTCTAGTTTGACACCAGTTCTCTAAAGAACCAACGTTGTCTAATGCCGTTTGAAAAAAGTTTGGATACTCTTTATCACATGTATCAGAAATAATAGTTATAAGTTTAGCGACTCCACTAAAAATTTTTTCATAATCATCACAATCCCTGGAAATTTTGCGAGTTCGTTCATATGAAACGAGAATCTCGGGAGACAAAGCTTCACCCGCGTTTTTGTCAATTGCTTTTTTTAGAACTTCATTAAATAAGCTTTCTACTTCTCGAATAAGTGCGACACAAAAAGAAGCTTTTTCATAAGTGGAAAATCCGGATCGGCGCAGGAGTGTTGTAACACCATGGCGTAAAGTCCCTGATTGTTCAGTACTCAATTTTGCTACAAGGTTTTGGACAAAGTACTTATCCCCACCAAAAATTAAAGTTTTGCTAGCCGAGACAGGTTTTTGACCTAAAGCTCTTTGCACCCCATTTTTCGTTGTATTTGGAATTAGTTTCAAAGAATTATTTAATCTAGCAAGAGTGTCTGTTTCCGAAATTGCTCGTAAGTGATCAGGATCAAAAATTTGAGTTCTTATTTCGGCAATTTGAGCTAATTGAATTTCACGCAAAACTTCGTCCGGTTGAGGAGGTTTGATTGCATTCGGAACTAGTAATGTAGGGCAGAATCCGGCGACCGTATCGAGTAAATCGGGGGGCCAATTGTTAAAATCAAAAGAAAGTGTGGTTTTCCCTTCAGTCATTTGGAAGGCTAGTAGCTCACCTAAAAACTGGTTAGGAATATATGACGGAGGCGGAACTAATAATGTTGGGGCTTTATTACCCACCTCGTAAAACATTTTAACTACTTCCGGGATTTGTTTTTTCAGGTTCTCTTGTGTGTAAATAAACCTCAAAGAGCTTATAAAAACGTTTCCGCAAACTGGGTTGTGACTAAAAAACTGGGCAGTGTCTAAGCCCAGAATAACTTTCGACAGAAAATTTTGTTCCTTCGTCTTCAAATTCAAGGCGAGTACCTGTTTTTGTAAGTCCCCAAACGGCTCAGACTTCAGTAAGCTGCTATTTTGGCTACGGACAAAGTAACTATTTCCCTGTTGCACGGCTTGACGACTAAAATGAGCTCTTACATAATCGTTTAATTCGTTTTTTTGTGGTTCATTTAGTGCGAGAATTCCATTGTCTTCCAACTGTGTTATGAAGTTCTGCATAGCATTGAAATCTTGAAACAACGGAAGATTTGAGTTGAGAAATCCTTTTACAATAGGTAGTGAGCAAAAAATCGCGTCCAATTGCAAACGATCATAAAATTCTTGAAGAGGGTTTTCAGACCTCAAGGAGTCGTTTTTAAAAATCGTTACAATTTTTGACGAATCTGTGTCATTGACACCAGCAGTTAGAAAACCACGCTGAATTTTAGCTAGAGAATTTACATTTAGCGGATTGCCAGCAACCAGAACGGCAGAATCAGAATTCTCAGAGCTCTCAGAACCAGACCCTGTTTCTGGTTTTTCAGCATCCGTCGGAGCACCCGGAGAGGCCGCAGCAGGGCCCTGAGAACCAGAAGCTTTGTCTTGACCCAAAGGGGCAGTAAGAAGACCACCTTTTTGAGAACCGGAAGCTTCGTCTTGACCCGTCGTCATCCCTACAGTAATAGAATAATCGAGAGATGCGATTTTTGAAGGATTCTGAAATTTGTCATAAGGGGATTGTTCTTTAGAAAATGATGACAGCAACCACTCACCATTAGCCAATGGTAAATATGTGGCTTCAATACAAAAAGGATCATGGTCTTTTCCTTTTTGAATTTTTAAGGTTTCAATAAGGCAATTAGATCCTTTTTTAGTATAAACAGCATCTACTGAGCCTTCTTTTAACTGTGAAGCCACAGCCCTTGGCAATTTCTCAATTTTCCCATTAGCCAGATCTTCTAAAGCTTGAGTAATTTCATCAGCAGAAACTTCTAAAACAGTTGAATCACCCAAGTTAGAAAATTCTTCAGACATAACAGTTGTTTCAGAAGTTCGAGTGCTTGAAATTTGAGAACTTGAACCAGAACTAGTAGTGAAAAAATCAGCCATACTACTAGCTACACGAGACAAAAGCAATCCTTGCGAAATTTCTTTTAAAAATTCTTCAGAAACATCGCTACCAGCAAACTCAGATCCAAGTTGATTTTGCAATTGCTGTTGTACATTTGAAGTGAATTTGGAAGCAATAGCCATGCGGTTCACCGTTTCCAGGGTACTAACAAGAAGATATTGCTCAAACTTCTCTTGTTCAAGAACTCGAGCGCCCACTTTTTCTAAACGATCCAGAGTACTCATTCCCAAAATTTCCCCTTGATCAGTAACTCCTTGAGATTCTAGTTCAGCTAAAATTTCGGGTATTTGACTAATACAAGAAGAGATCTTTTTAAGATAAGTCTCCTTGAGATCTTTATATGTTGGTTCGGTCAACAAAGCCAAAACAAGGCTAGAACTTGGTGTTTCTGGGCCAAGATCACGACGAATAGGTTCTAAAACGTCGTTCAATTGATTTGCAATTACATCAATTTGAGGGATTTGAGTAAGAAGCGCCAACACATCATTCAATTCTTTTGCTTCTTCATATACTTCCACGACATCAGTTTGTCGTAAATTCGACTCTTCTTGAATTGATTGGTCTAACTGTTGACTCGCAACCAAATCGTCTCCGACAATTTGTAAAGAATCGGGTTCTTTCTTCGCAACATCATTATTATCAAGCTGATTTTCAGAAATCTCAAGCGTTGAATCTGCATTTTCTTGGATATCAAGTTCACTAAATTCCTGTAGATCAAGTTGCGGAGAAGGTTCTAAAGCTTCACTTTCCCCAACCTCTAAATCAAAAGAAGTTATTATACCTGACCGCAAAAGAAGTCTATTAAGCCGTTTTTTCGCTTTTTTAGAAAAATAAAACATAAGTTTGTTTTGATTTTTTTTACATGTTTATGAGAACACAATAACAAGAAGTTCTTGTTATTGTTCTAGCCTAAAAATCATTTAATAAACTGAATAGAAAAGATCTCACTTGATTGCAAAAGACCTATAAAATAGTATCTATTTTGCGGTAAAAGTACAAAACACGAAACTGTTTTTTGTATAAAAAAGAGTGTTTCTTTGTTTTTTAAAGAGTGGTTTTCTGTGAGTGTTCTTGGTTTTTATTATAGTTTAGTAGAATTAAAAAAACAAAAACAAAAGTTTAACTAAAAAAAACACAAAAGTTTTGGGTTGGTTTCCAGCATTTTTTCAGAAGCATACACAAAGTTTTCTAAAGAATTGAGAGCTCGAGTAGTGTTTCCTGATTTTTAGAACCGAAAAAAGTTTTTGGACTTCGAACGGCAAACTCTTGGATTCGTTGCAATTTTGGAAAACAAAGACTGTGGTTTAGTTTTCCAAAAAGCTTTAAGTAAGTTCAAATCGGCGATTTTTTTGTGGTTAGTACAAAAATAATTAAAATAGTATATAAAAGACCAATTGAACTACAATCCCTTAAATAGTTTTAGTATTATTATATTACATATTTAGGCAAATGTCGACTTAAGTTTTTTAACGTTAGGCTTTCACTTTCTCTCCTTGCCCTTGAGTCTCGTTGATTTTCGTGATACACTAAAATTACTTTCGGAAAAAATATTCTATTTTTTCAGAAAACTAAAACTCAGTAACCTGGTTTTTTAACTCCACTAATTTTGCTAACGTTTCAACAAATCTTGTTTTTAGGAAATTTAACGATGATGTTTTTAAAAAATCAGGTTGTTTTGTCTTTCCGTTCTAAGAACGGAAAGAAGCCAAAAAGCTTCTTTTTGGCACAATAAAAAACTTCGTATAAATTGAACATTTTAAGAATCTCAAAAACAAGTTTTGAGAAAATTTTTTAGATACAGGCAAAAAAGTGAAGTTTTGTCATTAATCGGCTAAAAAAAAGTTTATTTTAGTTTTTTTTATCCCAAATTTTGCAGTTTGGGTCTTCTTCAAAAGTTTTGTTGAAAAAAGACAAAATGACAAAATTAAGAGAAAAAAGTATACAAAATATGAGCGTTTCAACAGAAACAAAAAGTATTGGTCGTATTACACAAATTATTGGTCCAGTTTTAGATGTATCATTCCCGCCCGGCAAAATGCCAAATATTTATAATGCGTTAGCTGTTCGTGGTAAAAATGAAGCTGGTCAAGAAATTTCTGTAACATGTGAAGTTCAACAATTACTAGGTGATCATTGTGTACGTGCTGTAGCTATGAGTGCTACTGATGGTTTAATGCGTGGTATGGAAGTAGTTGACAGTGGTAAACCATTAACTGTTCCAGTTGGGCAAGCTACATTAGGCCGTATTTTTAACGTTCTAGGGGAACCAGTAGATAACCTTGGACCAGTAAATAATAAAGATGAACTTCCTATTCACCGTTCAGCACCAGCTTTTGTTGACTTAGATACTAAACTCTCAATTTTTGAAACAGGAATTAAAGTTGTTGATTTATTAGCTCCTTATCGTCGTGGTGGGAAAATTGGTTTATTCGGTGGTGCAGGTGTGGGTAAAACTGTACTTATTATGGAATTAATCAATAACATTGCGAAAGCCCATGGTGGTGTTTCTGTTTTTGGTGGCGTTGGTGAACGTACACGTGAAGGGAATGACCTTTATATGGAAATGAAAGAATCAGGTGTTATTAATGAATCAAATATTACTGAATCAAAAGTAGCACTTGTATACGGTCAAATGAACGAACCTCCAGGAGCACGTATGCGTGTTGGTTTAACAGCGTTAACTATGGCTGAATATTTCCGTGATATTAATAAACAAGACGTTCTTCTTTTTATTGATAACATTTTCCGTTTTGTTCAAGCAGGTTCAGAAGTATCCGCGCTTTTAGGTCGTATGCCTTCTGCCGTAGGATATCAACCTACTCTGGCAACAGAAATGGGAGGATTACAAGAACGTATTACATCTACTAAAGATGGAAGTATTACCTCAATTCAAGCTGTTTACGTTCCTGCGGATGATTTAACAGATCCGGCTCCGGCGACAACATTTGCTCACTTAGATGCAACAACAGTACTTTCTAGAAATTTAGCTTCGAAAGGTATTTATCCGGCTGTTGATCCATTAGATTCAACTTCAACAATGCTTCAACCATGGATTGTTGGTGATCAACACTATCAATGTGCTCAAAACGTAAAACAAACATTACAACGTTATAAAGAATTACAAGATATTATTGCGATTCTTGGTTTAGATGAATTATCTGAAGAAGATCGTCTAATCGTAGCACGTGCTCGTAAAATTGAGCGTTTCTTATCACAACCATTCTTTGTTGCTGAAGTATTCACAGGATCACCTGGGAAATATGTAAGTTTAGCCGAAACAATTCAAGGATTTAGCCTTATTTTATCTGGTGAACTCGATGATCTTCCTGAACAAGCATTTTATTTAGTTGGTAATCTTGACGAAGCAGTATCGAAAGCAGCAACACTTTCTTAGAGCAGTTTGGTTGTCTTCTTGATTTTCCTTCTTTAATAAAGCTAAGTCCTACAAAATAGTTTTGTGGGATAAGTGACATATGATCACCAAAATGAAAAGAGTAGTTTTTTCGAGTTTAGTACTTGTGACAAAAGCAGTGTTGATCCAAAAAACAAGTTTATTTTTTTGAACGTCAACCACTACGTCTTTAGTTTTACTAGTTTAAAAACGACTCTAGGTTTTAAACTTTGTTTCATAAGGTCTTTGCTGTCACAAGAACTAGCCAATAAAAAGATTTATGGTGTCTTCCCGTTCTAAAAAACAATGTTTTTTAGAACGGGAAGACAACCCTAAATTTTTAGTAGCTCTTTCTTGAAGAAATCGATATTTATCCAAATTAAATCTATGACATTGCAAGTTTGTATCATGACCCCTGATCGTATTTTTTGGAATGATCAGGCAGATGAAATTATTCTCCCAACTAATACAGGTCAAATGGGTGTTTTAACAAATCACGCACCCTTAATTACTGCATTAGACATTGGTGTTACTTTAATTCGATCTAATGGCGATTGGATTCCTGTAGCTCTTATGGGTGGTTTTGCATTAGTAAAACAAAATCAGGTGACAATTTTAGTGAATGAAGCTGAATCTGCTCAAACAATCGCTGTTGATGAAGCAGAAAGAGCCTTTGAAGAAGCAAAAACACGCTTAGAAGAATCTCAAGGCGAGAAACAACGTGTTGAAGCCACTTTTGTTTTTAAACGAGCACGAGCGCGTTATCAGGTTGTAAAACAATTGACAGTTTAATTCTCGAAAGTTCTCGAAAGTATTGTTGCTGCTAGAAAAATTTTCCAAGGTTGTCTTCCCAAATTGACACAATTTGGGAAAGGCTAACTCAAAATAAAAAGTGTCTTTTTTTCTAGAAGAAAAAAGTTAAAGCAGTTAATTTTATATTTCTCAAATTTACCAATTTGAGACGACAAAAACTTTGTTTTTGTCAGTCGATGATTAGATAAAGGCAAAATAAACTTTTTGTTTCCTTTTTTCTTCTAGAAAAACTTGTTTTTACTTTCTTTGTCCCACAAAATCTTTTTGTGGGAACTAGAAGAAAAGGTGTTTAAAGAAAATAGAGAACCCGAACCAAAAAGTAGTTTTGAGTAAAACCAATTTGACGAAATTAGGTAGGGGCAGAATTGGTATATAATTATTTTATTTTTATGGCTCGATATAGAGGTCCAAAATTACGTATTATTCGTCGTTTAGGTGAATTACCAGGATTAACACAAAAAAATTGTACACGAGATTTTCCACCCGGCCAACACGGTCCAAAGAAAAGAGGTGGTGGGAATCAAAAATCGAAAGAATCACAGTATGCGGTTCGT